GAGCAAAGCCCTTTTTTTGCTCCCTCTATTGATGATAGATCAAGGGCCCTCCTGCCGTCGTTTCAGTGACTCATAGGGCTTCCCTCAGCTCAGTCTTTTTGGTTCTTGAGAATGGTCGCCGCCTCTCCCAGGACCGGAATGATTATCCCTGCCCGATGGGTCTACATCCATCCCTGAATGTCGTCGGGTACTGTTCACTTCCCCGCCATTCTTGTAACCGTCACCTGTAATCCGCGCAAGTGTGTCCGCACCCCCCTGAGTGGACGAGAAAGAAAGGATTTCTCAGAGCAACCCCCAGGAGTCAACTTTCCCGTATGAGCATTCGGTACATGTATCAGTCCGTGGAAAAGTGAAAGGGTCACCACTACTGAGGATCTCCCCCCTAATCTTAGATAGGTCGTCTGAGGGTTCGCCGCGGTTCATTGCTGTGCTTACACACTAGGCTACCCTTCTCCGAAAGCTCCGCGTGACCACCTACCACTAGTCTTCAGCCGGAAGGGTTTATTGCACAAAAACGCCGGGACGCAGGCTCCCGAAGAGGGAAGCCCAACGAATGTCAGATGCAAAGCCCCGCACCTCATTAAGATCATATTGGCATACTCTCCCAAAAAAAAAAGAGCAGACCCCATTGAAGACGAGAGTGAGGTACAACAAGGCCATTTCTGTCCACCGCCCTTCTCACGGAACCGTACGTGGACGTTACCGCTCATACAGCTCCCAGCCAGCAAGCAGTTAGCCTTCCTCTACAAAGAATGGAAGTGTGGATGAATCGACATCAAATAGAGGAATTTGGGTTTTCTTTTCAGCAATAACATGCTAAGAGCATCCCTTTCACAAAAACCTAAAGATCCCCTCCTATCCTGCCACTTCAGCACCTTTTGATCTTTGAGAAGATCATTACGAGCCCTCTCCTAGAATGTTTTTGTAGATTCCGAAAATTCCATGGTGGATCAGGACGAGAATGAATCCGGGAATCCAGGACATACTCATCCTGGAGCTTCTGCTCTCCTCTGGGGAGGGATTTTTATAGATAGAGAGGTGAGTCGAGGGTAGCCTCCCGCTTGACCGATTTCTCGGAGTCGGAGGAAGATCTCTCATCTGATGACCCTGAACAAGAAGGAGCTGCTCTCGATGTGAGATCAGCAGCAAAAGAAAGAAGAGGAAAGGGATGCCCCAGAGCCCGGATAAGCCTTAAAAAAAAAACACACACAACGGACCGGACACAAACAAAAGAAAGAAGAAAAGGGCCATGATGCTGATCCTATGTTCGTTTTCGCCCTGCCCCGATGATGCGCTCCTAGCTCGCGGAGTTACATACCAGAAAAAGAATCTCTCTATTACTTTGAGAAGAGAATCGTTGGTTTGACCGACGGACTACGTGGGAAATACGAGATCTAGGCAAGCCGCTACATCTTCTCCCCTTGCCCTTGAACGATAGAAGAACTACTTATCTTCTCTTAGATAGCAGTCGATCGGTTCGCATCTATGGTCAATCAATAGGTCCGCGGATCTATTCTTCTATACGATAAATCGCCATCTCGTAGCACCATCACGACACCGATTCTCGTTATTTTTCCGAGCCCCCCATGCCGTGACTTCGACTTTGAGTATGATGAATGAGTGGAAAGATCTTTTTAGAAGTCCCTGTCCGATCCAACCAAAGAGTTAGTATATAAAAAATATATCTCTTTTTTAGATAAAGGGGAGAACTGCGAGTTTTTTCAGAAAAGACTTGCTGCTCCCCTATCCGAATCCCGCGAGTGACTAAGCGCGAGACGAGCCATAACATAAGGGGCGAATCTACTCTTCGTAGAATCGACCATAGATATCTTCTTTTTTCGGTATATTTGCATCAGGCTTAGCCCCTACTAGTAAGAAGGTGTTCCCGAAAGGGGACGAAACCTGTCTAAGATCCTGTGTGCGGCTTAGTAGCGCGTGAACAGAACACGTAGCCTAAGCGGAACTAAATATTCAACCAACCTATGATCCATTTTTTGAATCAGCTTACTATCAATAAACCATGTGTTAGGTTCTCGTTGCGGGAGATCTTGGAACATGCCCGTCGTGTGAATGCGCATACAAATAGGGGCACCCCCCGCCCTTTATTCGAATGGTGGTTTCAGCTTCCTTCCCCATACCATAGAAAAAGGGTTTTCCGGCCCTCTAGGTCGAGGAGCGGATAAGGTATTTCTCCATTTGATGCTGGAGGAGTGCGTGCGAGACTTCCGGATGCGGAAATCCCGCGATAGCTGCTTCTTTCATTTCTTGTATAGAGCATTTTTGTACCCATTTTTATTCGTAGTAGGTGCCTTCATGGGTCGGGCCAGAGTGTCGTTGATAAGCTCTAACGCTGGAGCGATGGTATGAGTCGGACTGCAGGCGCGGGTTGGACCGTGGGCGTAGACTAGTTTGCAGGCATGGGCCGAACCGCGTGCATGGACTGGATCATGGACGCGAGTCAGGAATGCTCTTTTTTCTTTATCTGCCGCGACCGCATACGAGGGCACATTGTCCCACTAAAATCTCCCATCTAATTTTTCTTGTTATTTTCCCGATCGTCGAATGCGAGATCGGAAGGCGTAGCAATTTGAATCACGCCGCATCGCAAAAAAGTAAACTCTCGGGCAGCGGTTGTTGTAGTCTCGGGTTTCTTGTAGCTTTGGGGATTGGTAAATTACTTTCTTCCTGCAATAACGGCAGAACCATTGATCATCTTCATCTTCGGGCTGCACTTGGTAGTCAGACTTCGGTAATTTCAGCATATCATTGCCTATATCCTATATAAATATAAAGGGCTCGTTTGACTTTGAGCTCTTCTTGATGTCAAAGTGCAAATCCTTTCGATGACCTTCTTTCTTCCCTTTGTCTTTGCTACCTTTAGGAGGTCTCCGACTTCTATCTGCGACATTAGCATATGCGTGCCGTTCAATCAGGTTTGCCCTGCTTCCAGTAGCACGTTGAGAGAGTTCATCGAAAGTAGTAGGGCCTCCAGCAATAATCAAGCCCGAGCGCAATTCAATGCGGATTCCCGCAATACACATTTTTCCCAATTTCTCTTCTGGGATAGATTCTGCTAACTGATTTCGTGGGAGAAAGGCTTGCTAATAAACGGAATCGTTCCATAGCTCAACCGACTCCTCGGGTTCTTTTTTACTACGCCGTAAATCTTCCGACGTGATAGATTTCCTCAAAGAACGAAATCAGGAGCATAATAACTCAAACAACTTGTCTCAGGACCTAATAGATCTCGCTTTCAGTCTGGAGAACCAGCGGAAAGCGTTCTTTCGGAGCGAGCTAGGGAACTGCTTGATAAGCAGCTTTTTATGTTGAGCAATATCAACGCATTGTGTCTGAAATTTGGCTAAATGCTCGAAATGAGCGATATGTTCTTTTGGATCACCAGTCTCGTCAAATGTATCAAACTTCGAAGGGACGTAGTATCGCGGGAACGCTTTCTTGGCCACGCTGTCATCATATGGCCTCTTATAGCTCCTATGATCTTCATTTATAGACAGCGCTGTGGTGGCGATGATCTCCTTAACTGCATCTTTCCACTTTTGATCTGCAACGTCCATCACGGACGAAGAAGAGGTCGGCTTTCGAGTAGTAGGGTGGTGGCATATCAATATTCAAATTACTTACGATATTTCTTTCGTTCAATGAATTCATGTCTCTTCTTTTTTGGCTGCTCCCACGACAAGTTTTTGTCGGTATTTACATAATGAAACAACTCGTAGTGCCACTCTTCGGTCCGTTAAACCAACTCCAACCAAACCAAGAGTTGGTTCTTAACCAAAGACGAGATTGCACAACTTCAACATTCAATCGCACAGCGCTGCCCATTAAAGGTAGCGGACAGCGACGCTGACGGATTAAGTCATAACATCTGAACATCAGACCATATTTGTTAAACTTACTTAACAGGTCTTTCCGATCAGGACGTAGACAAACCGCAGGTGGATCTAATAGTTGTTCCAAAGGTAAAGTGAAGTCACAACAGGCTTCCTCATAGCACCGGACATATCGTACGAGAGATTCCACCCAATATCTGAGCATGACTTTCTCCACGTAGAAGTCCCCTTCTTCAGTGAGCTTACGCTCAAAATCATCCCGCACAGACAACAAATACTTTTCATCTGGACGACACGACTCCAAAAGAAAATACCGCACCATACCAAGGTGATAGCAATTAACTACTAACCCATCTGGAAAACCTAACCAGATAGGAAACGGTAGTGGTATGATTCCACCAGGCGAGAAGGCCACCAAAACGTACCTATACCAGTGTCGGTTATATTGAGGTTCTATTTTTCCTTAGCCAAAGACGAATACCGCCTGTAGTACAGCCTCAAAGACGCCTCAATCCGACCATGGATCTCTTAATCCAGTTTGCTTACCCATCCTTATCTGCTTACGGTAAGTTCACAATTTCCTTAACCATGAAGCGATCTTACGGAGAGGAGATCTCATTTACGCTAGGTGATGCTATCCCCTTGACTTATAAAGATTGTAAGTGAATTCCAATGAGTGAGGTCTATGCTCATATATATCGATATATTAATCAATATGCCCTCAACTTAATATGTTTAGTTTCCCAGTCTCCTCGGGTAAACTCTTTCATTTACCAAGGCTGTTTTCTTGAGGAAGTGAGCAAGCAAAAGAGTGACTTCTGTAGGGGGCAAGTCAAACTCTTATTTTTCAAGCTAGGTTCCTGACCAGTAAAGGACGGATGTTAAAGTTATTTTATTCCTAGAAGAATAAGGAATATTACAGTATCTAAGAAAAAGAAGAAAGATAAGAAGTGGAAAGTTTTTGCCTATACAAGTAACTTCGTACAAAGGAAATGGAATTATAATATCGAAAATGGGTATTTAACCTTTGGTTCGTATATAGGCATTGGTTAGCCTTTCTTCTCATGAGCCTTGATTGTAGTGAACGGCTTATACAGATGGATGTGGTGGGACTTGCTTCGTTCGTTCCTCGCTTTCTATCTCATAGAAGTTCCATTCCGAAGATGGGTGATAGGACCCTAGGGAAGTGCCTAAGAGGATAAAGCAATCGAATTCAATATTGAGAATTGCCCACCTGTGGTTCCTTTGGCTTCGCAACGTGTTACCGGCAAGCCTCGGTTTGCATGTAGGAGGTGAAGAACTCTGTTGAGATCAATAGAAAATACCTCAGATGAAGTAGTGATTGCTTCCTTTCTGAAAGGCTAATGGGAGGTTGCTCGCCTACACTTGCATTGCCGGATCTCATGTCAATGAGCTCTAATTAGCAGACCATAGCGCTTATGCTTCCATTCTCTGTGAAGAAGAGTCAAATAGCAGTTGCTTGGTCTCGTCAAAGGCTGACTTCCTTCTCCTTGGTTTACTACCGCGGGCTTGGATCCTTCCCGTTGAACAACGTCTTCGTGTAAAAGGCCAAGAGAGATACAAAGCGTACAACGAAAGAAGACAAAAGCATACCATTCTGAAAGAAGTGAAAGTTAATAAAGAAAGCAATGTTTGAAATGGCAAAGAAAAGAGAGGAAGTCTTCTACTCCCAAAGATAACCAGCCAACGCGTGGAGGGAAAGTCAAAGAAAGACAAAGTGGAATCCTTCTCCGAATCCGAATATCGCCAAAGGCTCCAAACCTTACGAGAGTGCCTAAAGACCCTCTATCACTTAAGAACAAGAAAACCCATATCAAAAGTGAGCTTCCGAAGAAGACCCTTTTCGTCATAGATTGGGAAGAAAACGAAGGAAAGTGACTCAACGAACGGTATAAGGGAACCAGAGGTGATATCATACAGATCCCTCCTTCGTAGCCGGTACCCCGAAGAGGGAATTCCAACAATCACTTCGTCCTCTCCTACAAACTCTATTAATTCCACCATTTCCCCAGTCTTGAACCTTCATTTCATGAAAGTACACGAATCCTCTTAGATTGGGCTGCTTTTCTCCCGTTTTTCGGAATAAAAAGAGGTGCTTCCTGGCTTTCGAATACGACTTCGATAAGAGATTGCAGTTTGATTTTTAGTTGAGTTATATAGTAGTCTAGGCCTGTCCATTAAGGATTGACTGCTGGATGTCAAGATTCTAAGTGGAAACCTTAGGCGTCTGCCTCGAGCCATGCTAAAGATTGTTCACGAGATTGCTCTGGGAGGATTCAAAGCAAACTACTAGTTGTGCTACCAGGTCCGAAAGCCCACCCCTGTTTACACATTTCAATTTCCCTGTAAAGCGAGGGTCACGATCGCTGATGATGCTCTTAGGAAGGCCCCAATACTTCACAACATGCTTGAAGAACAAGCGGGCTGCTTCATCGGCTGTGCAATCCCGTGGGGCAGGAATGAAGGTTCCATACTTCGATAGCCTGTCTACTACCACCAAGATGGAACCGCAACCTTCAGACTTAGGAAGAGCCGATATGAAATCCATGGTAACGCTATCCCATGGACGTTCAGGTGTAGGCAGTGGCTCAAGCAAACCAGCGGGCTGTCTTTGCTCTACCTTGTCTTGTTGGCAAACAAGGCAGGTTCTCACATAAGCTTAGAAATGACGTAATAAGAAAGGGTTCTGAAGGAAGCAGGTTGTTCTGAACCCTTTCTTACGTCATTTCTGTTCTGGTACTGATGTGAGTTCTGCTATAGATGCTATAAATAATGCTGAATTACGCTTTCGGATTCTTGCAGATTTCTGGGATAATTTTAATAGAGAAGAAGAAGAAGAACGTAATAGGAATTTAGGATACTAAGATGATTATTTTCAATAAAAGAACTAATAATAATAGTATGAAAAAGTATAATTGGATTTTTTATAATAGTAAATGGAAAATTTATAATACTAGTTTTTTGTATTATAATTGTTATTGGGCTTATTATTTAGGATTAAAAAGGCCTGAGTTCAAGTACGACTTATTTGCAAAACCACTTGCACTTGAAAGCCGCTGGGAAGCTCCCAGCATGAAAAGGGAAAGTACCTTTACCAGAAGCCCTATCTATAATGATATTATTCCTAGCTTTCCATCAGTCTTCTGGACTGGTAAGATTCGAATCAAAGATTGTATTTTATGTTATGACACAAAAAGTAGAGTTAATATTATATTAAGAGTGGCTGCCCTAATACAATTAGATCCCCTTGAGGGATTAAAGCTGATCAAAGTGGGGAAGTTTCTCATAGGAAATAAGGCCTACTACCGCCTATTTGAGGTACTTCCTGTTGGGGTACTTCCATTTGGAATACTTCCAATACTGCTATCCAGGGTAGAAGTCAAGCCTATTGTCTTTCCACAAAGGATTATTTCTCCTGATTCACTGAGTGTGAACAATCTAAAATACCCCCTTCATGCTTTTGGCAACTCAGCAGCAGTGAGTGAAAGAATCAGAAGGTTAGTCAATGTAACGAATGCAGGAACTATCACTCCATTACTAATGGTGTTCTACTATGGGTGGGTAAGCCATTACCCCTTGGAAATCCTCCCAGATATATATCTGATCATAGATCAACAGCTCATTCCGTTCGAGAACGAAATCCCAATGATCGACGTTATAGAAGTTCCCACAGATGATATAGAGGGTGGGGATACAACCCTCAAATGGATGATTGTGGGGGGCATAGCCTTGAGTATCATATTCATTTATTATGCAACCACAATGGTCTCTCCGACGAGCCCTTCGGAATAGGTCTTATAATAATCATTATGTTGATTAATAGAAAAGCGGTAAAGAGGGAGGTTGAGTGTGGTAAGGGGATGGGCGGCGACCCTTACAGAATCTAGAATAAGGGAGAGGGTCGAGTCACCGCTTCGCCCCTTACAAAGACTCTCTTCCTTTCTAAAGAGTAACTTCCCACCTCGTATTTTTTATTATATTAGTAGAGCTTACGTTGGTCGCCTCTCTATCTAAGATAAGAGTTCGAGTTCGATTCCAAAGCCCAGGAAAGCCTTGTTGACCGAATTAGTCCTTCTGAAAGGAAGTTCCCATGCCACCGCTTCAGGCTTACCGTACTTATTCCCATCCAAAGAGTTCGACCCCTGTACTGCGCCTAGAAAATTTTCTAGAGGTTTAGACATATTAGAGCTACCACTAGTGAGTTGCCTCCCCTCTAGCTCTAGGGTGATTGAACTAGCGGATATGCCGATAAAGGCAAAGCTGATCTTGGGATCTTTCTAACCTAACAGCATCTATTCCTTTTAATAAGACTCGAAGATGCAAGTCTAGATTCACTCTCTTCTCTGCTACTTCGTCCCCTTCGGTGAATGCTTTCTTGCCAACATGCCTTCCTTTTAGACCTAGACCTATCATTACCGACTAAGGGCAAACGTGGAAGATTTCCAATCATTTTGACAATGTCGTACCTTTGCTACTTAGATTTTCCTGCGAGTTCGATTTCTTCTTACTTAGTAGAATGGCAACCCTTGGAGTTCGATCCAAACAAAAGCAGAATGCCGGAAAGCAAATCCAATTCAATCTTGACTTCCTTCTGACTTCTAGGCTTTTACCCGAGTTGCAGAGAAGAAAGATATGAGATTGACCAAATCGGAATGCGCACCTTCTTCATACTGTAAATTATCATGCGTACTTCCCTCCAATGCCTCAGTTAAGGCTATGACTGATTGATGAGCCTTCTATCTCCTTCGGTCAAGCAAGGCTGACTGAATCAAGGGACGAACCACTTATAGGCTTTCTGCCTTCTCTTCTAGCTCATTCGATTCCCTATAGGTCTAGGTCTAGGCAAAGAGAACTGGGCAAACTAAACCACTAGTAGGTCACGAACTCAATTAAGAGATCAATCCAATTTCCTGCTGGCTACTTTCTTCCTTATAGTTGGATGTCTTAGAGAATAGAGTTTCGGATAGATGGGTTCTACCCCAGGGTTTAGACATATTATCAGGAGAATGCCCCCTAATCTGCGACATTACACGGATATGCAAAGGTCGCTCATTCACTTCCATCCTTCTCGTTCAATCTAGTGCCTACTCACTACCCGGGATCTAAGACTCCTTCCTTTAAAGAAAGCGCAGCGTGAAACCAGTTTCTTTCATTCGATGTAGTGGTCCGATTGCCTAGTGGAAGCCCTTAGGCACTTGATTCTAGCGTACGCTCGGCTCCTCTACCAATCACCACAGCGCGAGATGCGCAAAAGTTACTGACCCATCTCTCCACGCCAACTGGCGGAGCGGCTCCCTGTGCTCTTTCAACCTCGGTTAATGTCGTAGTTTCTTTCCCTTCTCCTAAGTATGAGTTGAGAGTCTAAGAGGGAGTCTTCCTCTACTCTAGGCTCACTCCACCCCCTCTGTTGTCTTATTTCAATGCTTTGAAACCATGGGTGGTAGAATGGTGTTGGGACTATTGAAACTGTCGATCTCCAACTTGAAGGTGGGCGGGAGATAGATAAGGCCTGCAAGGGCACTGTCTAGTTCTCGACTCGATTATCTTGTATGAGCTGAGTGGTAGACCAATCCTACCATAACTAAAGGGGTGAGGAAGAAAAACAAAGATCAACCTACTACCAAAAGGAAAGGCGATACCCCGCTGAAGGCAGCAAGCACCATCCACTTGTTGGAACGAGGCCTTTCTCAACTCTTGGTCTATTGACGCTCTGCCGGTCAAGTCCTTCGTAACTTGACTCCACAGGGCTCATGCAAAAAAGCGACTGGGTTAGTTTGGCCAGCTGACCGAAACACGTTATACCTAACGAACTAGCGTAGCTGTGGGACTCTCGCTAGTATTGATCTCCTGGACTAGTACCGATGGTGGCTCCTCATCCGAGGAGTAATAACCTGTAAAAGGAGGGCATTCAGTCAAGCATCCAATCAGCAGCTGGACTGGAAAATAGATACAAGAATGATTATAGAGTTCCCATCTTTCCCGATTGGCTCCGCTTTTCTCGAATGCAGGTATGAAACCAGGAAACTAGCCTTTATTAGATTAGTAAATAAAGCGGAAACAAACCTGTGGGATAAGTCAGCAAATCATCATCATATATCGGATATCGCACAGGAAAGAGAGATTCCGGAATCTCTTGCTGGCCTGTAGGGACAAAAACACCGTTTTCACACTTCGACTCTCGTTAGAAGGGAGGCTAACCTTATTCATAGACTCAAGAATCAGTTAGGGCAGTGGTGTGAGAATCATGATGAGATATCTGACATTGTCCTTGATCACTTTCAAGATAGACATGTGGAACTGTTTCCATGGAAAAGTTATTGAATAAACCCTTACATCTCCCAAGAGGACAATGCTCTCCTCCTTCTGCTAATGCGAATATCCCGTTCTTGGTTCTTATCTTATATAAAGATCCTGCCCCTGTTATGTTAGCGTCTCTAATCTCATCTATTGGTTGGAGCTCTCTTCGGGAAAGAGTCTAAGCTGCCCGCCCATTTCTTCTTCAATTTCACAAAGACAAAGAAGATTTGAGCTCCTTCGGACCCTTCTCCTATAATGTTAGGCGAGGTGCCTTCTGCTCTCTTCGATTTAGAAAGCAACTGAGTGGCTTTCGCTCCTTGGTCTATTGTCTATCGATGTCCTGCCCCACCTCTCTTTAGTGCTTGAGTTAGTTGATAGAGACCTGTACTGTAGGAATAGGCCACTTCTTGGCAAGTTCGGAAGCTTTGGTGAGAGGGGAACTAATGCTAATGGTCTCGGATATGGCTCAGAGTACTGCCTCGCTTAGTCCAGCTGAGCTCTACTATTAACTAATGAGACTTACATAGAGTACAAGTACCAAATACAGAAAAAAAGAGTGTATGCGAGTAAGTGCGAAAGCTTTTGCATCTTCTTTTCCGTCTACTAATTTGAGCTCTTCTTGTCGATCAGTGCGACTCCAAAATCCACATACAGAGAAAGCTGATGTGCCCTTTTTAGCGCAGTTGCAATATCAATATATAGCGTAGTTGCAAGGCTTTCTTTCGTGAGCTAGCCTTGTTTGCTTCCTCTTTTCCTCTCTGTTTCGGATGTCCATCCAATCTCTGATTCCAGTCCATAACTTTCTTGAATATAGCTCCTGTTGCTCTTCTCTGGCTAGGATGTCACTTATATGGCTATCTTTTCTTAAGCCTCAGGGTAATAAGGGACTAAGGCCTGTAAAAGAAGTATCGATTATAAGACCTAATCCGGCTTTCCGTGCGATATCTCCTTGCTAAAGGCCTATCTCTCATCTTGAAGGCTGGTTGAATGGATCATAGAAGGTACAAGATGTGCTTCCATTCCTTTACCTATTTCTGTGCTTATTTACCAATCTGTGCTTGTTTAGCAGCGGGCTTCTGTCATTCTCATTGTAATATTAAGTGTTGTAATAATAAATGATGTAGTTGTAAGATCCTCCTTCTCCTCCCTCTGCTTGGGAATTAGTGTCGGGTACATGGAAGGGTTAGATTGAGAAAGAGAGGGTACGTAGAGGGGTCAGAAGTAGCGACGAGTTAATCAAAACAAAAGTAGCAAGTTTGTTCCGTAGGCTTTCGTGAATTGAATGGGGCTCATGGCTTTCGAAGTCGAAATCACCCGCAATGGCTCTGATAGTTGAATTTTTTGTTCTTTCTCAAAGGGATCGTATTGATCCTCTTCTGAGACTATGGGAGAAGACTGGGTAGAAGAAGCTTTTAGCCCCTGCTTGGTCAGTGCTATTTCCCGGTCGTCCAATGGTCTTTAGTCGTTATTAAGCCTGGTATGCCTCCGCCCTGTGTCCACAATTCCAGAACTTCAATCCAGGATCATGCCTTGGGCTTAGTTCACATGTTCCTGCTTAGTTCGCATTCCGGGTATATGGCAAGCAAGAAAAACGTATTCGCCATAGTTACGATATCCTTTGCTGATAGTACTACTAGCTCTTGACTTAAGGGGCAGTAAGTAGCTCACCAATTTCGGGTGTACGCGTCCCGTAGTCTAACTGGTACTCATGTCTTCTATAGCAGTATGGTATATGTAATGTTGTTGGTTCCAGGTTGCTTAGGACTGTCAGGTTGCTAGTCCTTCGACTAAAAAGCCTTTTCTCAAAAATTCCATTTCCTTCCATGAAATTAGATGAAAAAATTTTTAGTATCCGTTGAGTCATTCGCAGAAGCAGCTCTTTCAAAAGCACCCAAATCTGATGAAGGAACTGTGGAATCAGCGGTTTCTTTCATTCGCTGAAAAACAACGCACCGAAAATATAATAAAAAGAATCCGATGGATCATACATTGCACAGGCATCATCCTAAGAAGCGGAGCCTAGGGCTGCTCTTTCCCTCTCAATCTGAACCGGCTGAAGAGGAATTATTCCCTGAAGCCGAGGCCGAACTAAAATATTAAGTTTATCCCGTTCCTCCGGAGCGCCTCGCCCTCAGGAGCCCGAAGTAACTCATCCTCATCAGCCCCAAGTAACGAATCCGAATGCCTATCTCCAGCCGAATTCGTTTCATAACATAAGACTTATCGGAAGAAGCAATTGGATAAGAATCATACGCTGAATGAGCAGACGAATCGACCGAGGAAAGAGATGCTTACACACTAGAACAGAACCTAACTCTACTTCTTTTTTTCTTTCTCTTGCTGCTATCCTCTCAACAGGTCAGTCAATATCAGTAGTGGAAGAAGCAGAGTAGTCCCCTGGTCATCAGTTAGTAGTTTAATAATCCCAGTAGTGGTCCTCTTGCCTTACCCTTCTTGCAAAGAGCCTAAGCGGTTAAAGCAAGGATTGACTTTTAGGCTGACTGGATGGGATCGGCCCTAGTACCGAGAACAACGAAAGGGGAACTACACCGTCCGCCCACTAATCCCTTCCCTCATCCTTGACTTCCTTTCCTGAGTCATCGTTTGCTAGTACCAGAGTTGGATGCTTACTTCGCTTTCTTTCCTTCCTAGGTCTATTCCTTCTCTCCACTTATTCGGTATGTCCGCCCAGTCGTCAAAGCTTTTCCTTTTTTCTGAGAGTAAGCACCAGCGGGTGAATCTTTAGTCATTTCCGGTATCGCTTTTTATGGTTCCATTTCCTTGAAAACTGAATCTTCATCTTCCTTTATTTTGACTTATGTCAAAAATTTTTATAAATAAGTAATTTGACTCCTGCAAATGCTACTAAGCCTAAGCAGTCCAATCCGTAGTACGTAATCCGTCGTAAGCATAAGGTCTAGCATTCTAAGCTGTCGAAGTCTTCGCTGTATTCGTGTCTGATGGCTTGTGAAATAGCCTCGCTTTTAGGGATGCCCCTTTCTTAAGGGCGAGTGATTGAGAGCGATTGAACAGCTTTCCTTGTCACGAACTGGACTCGAACCAGCCTCTCCAGATGCGGGTCTGGATTTCAACCTTTATGATCGTGACTTTGGTAACCCGGTTCGTCTTCGACAAAAGAAAGACTACATCCGGGGGGAGAAGGGCTTCTTCTCCCAAAGTCCGTCGGGCCGACGACAACCCGCGGCAACCATACCAAGACCTAACGAGAGATTTCTCTCTCTCCCTCACTTTTTGGCGCCAAAAACCTGTCAGCCCGGCCAGGGCGCACAGAGGTGTGGTTTGGGTCGAAAAAAAAACATCGGCGGCCTACCCGCTTTCTTTTCGGAAAGATGCCTCTCAACCGCTTTAGAGGACTTCTTGTCTGTTAGTCCTAAACCTTCATTCCAATGAATACAAATAAGATCAGAAAGGCCAATCGTGTATGGGGTAGGAAAACACTACACTTGCTCATCATTATCTGTTTTGGGGTCTTTTTCTTTTGGCTTTTCATCCTTAGGCGTAGGAGGAAAGACGGGATAGATAATAACTCCTTTGGCCCAACCTGCCTCAAAGTGGATAGGAACGTTGCATTTCTTATTCCACTCCAAGACATCGCGTGAAAAGTTATAATATTGATTGCTGTTATCTCTATGATACCGCCAAGTCAGAGTGATTGCCCAAAAAATAATAATGAGTCCAAAAAGAATAATTAATAATACCAAGATAATGATGAGCCCCGTGTAGTGGGGGCCGAGCTCCTCTCGTACAAATTTGACTACTTGACCAATTCTTTGCATTTATAAGATTTGATCCTCTTCCTCCTATTCCTATTGATCAGAAGCATCCAGCAGCTTAGCGCCAGTAGCTTACTACTTTACTTTATGTAATTTCTCACTCTATCGTTTATCGAAGAAAGTGAGGCGCTCTACTTCTCTTCGGTCATACTTCCTTTCTTCTTATCCGAAGGTTCTTTCTCTTCTCTCTTTTTGTCACGATCAGAATAAAAGGTAGTTCGCTGGGCCTGTCTTTTTCTCCCAGAGGTGCTGGTTCGACTCCAGCTCGTGATAAGGCCTTTTTGGTCATATCCCTTCTTGGTCTCGCTTTGTATTGTTATATTCAGTTCCTTTGTCCTGTCCTTCCATCGCTCAACTATTTGTTGAACATTGAATTAGCCCGATATAAGATTAGCACCAACTGGGATCATAAAGCGGATTGGGCTAACGGAAAAGGGAGGAGTCGTTCTGCCATCGATTACAGGCAAAGCTTCCCCGAGCTACAGCCCTCACTGTCAGCAGATTCAATACACAACTACCTGTACCAGAACCACAGGCATATGCGGTATGCGGGTGTCAGGTCTAGGTCTAGATGGAGGTTCCAGTTCCGGTTATGGTTCGAGTGGAAAAAGCAGAGAGGGACTACCCCTCCACGACCCGGCCCGTAGACCGAGACGTCCCCTCGGTGAATGTATTAGTAGAAGAGATTTATTCTTGGATTATCAAGATAGAAAGCAGACTACCCGAAAGCGATGAGCTCTTTTAGTGATGCCCGTTCTTCTTTCGTAGTGACCAGGTATTCTCTCCTACGGGGAAGCCTTTCCCTCTATCTGGAGTAGCTTCTTTTCTTGAGCTTTCTGATCTGATTCAATTGTTGAAGAATGAACTCTTGAAGAGAGGTCTCTATTGACTTAAGGAACTGGTCAATCAAAGTTGACGTCAAGGCCACGCAGAATGCCCATATATTCCATATATAGAAGAATTTTTACTTCAATATATACTGAGAAAGGCGGCTAAACTACATCTCTTAAGAATCCCCGCTGATAGAATGAGGACAGGCAATTGCGAAGAAAGAAGCCTATGTCTTAGACAACTCTATTTAGTAGAGGGGATACTAGGGACACTCAAGTGTCACCGCTAAGAAGGTCTACAATAACGAATTGTAGTAGATCACACTGGAAAGGTATGGAATGTGACAAATAAACAATAGCATAACAGCCGAAATCAGTCAATTTCCCATTTGAATTTACCCGCGTTACAGAAAGCCGTCCCGGGAACCTTGTTCCTAAATGAACTGAGTCGCCTCCTCTATTGACCAAGAACGTCGGTTAGACTTTAAGGGACCATTCCCTGTAAGGAAGGCCGCTATTCACCCAAAGGGCGAACAGCCGAAAGCAGTACTTATATCCTCCCGTCCTACCAATCTTCCTAGTATGGTTGATCTTAGGGGCTGGGGTAGCTGGGAACACTAAACAAAGTAAGGCAGTGCTCCCTACCTCGGTTGAAGTGCTCACTCCGGACCGAGATGCCCGCCGCTAAATAGATTCCAAGTAAGACAAGTCAAAGCACCTCAGAAAGGCGGAAAAAGTAAAGAACGTGGATCTGGTGGATCACACCCGTATTGAATGTTAATGTGGACATGTCAGAAAGGGCGTACCAGCAGCAAGCAGCCCAACGGATCAGAGAGGGAAGAGGATTCCATCTCAGCCTAACGTATATAGCTGTCGGTAACTGCGGTTCGTCGGATACGGTCCACAAAGAATTCATTTATGTAAATGTATCTGTTGTCACGGAGCCAGCGAAGGATCCCCAAAAACGTACTTTTTTTTGAAAGCGTAGAAACGCAATCCGCAATCAATGAAACTAACTATACTAATATGGTAAGACCAAGACCTTACATACGGAATACATAATATGGCTAAGTCAGTTCCCAGTGATTCAATTGCTTGCCTTCTATTTAGTCCATGGTTGCTCTCGACTTAGTTCATACCTTCGATGGTGGTCCCTAAGAGCTAATACTTATATACGAGCGGTCCAAACAAGCCAATGGGCTACTTCTATATTAGGGAATATGCAGATCATTTGCTTGCCTTCGCTGTAGAAAGGCTTGCTCTTTCCTAAAATCCCTACGTGCTTGATCTCATGGATTGACCGGAAAGCTGTTTAGAATATCTTTTGGAAGAGTTCTTTCCTAGCCTTAATCTTCCGCTTCGCTTGCCAATTCCGCCTTAAGTAAGCTATAGGGCTTCCCAAGAGGGACGAGCTCTTCGAACTATGAACTCCAGAGCCAAAGGAATGGTTTCCTCTGAAGAGGATTTGGGGGGGCTGCTTCTCGAGTTGAAGCCTGATCTACGACCACCCTCTCTTTCTTCTCTACAGCCTTTCTTTAGCTATACCTTTAAGGCTGTTTTTCCTTAAGCGAGCGAATTACTAATAAAGAAAGGTGCTTTACTTTACTAATAGAATATCCCTTCTCGATAAGTAAGGTAGGGGCTTGCTGTTTAGTTCCAGTAATCGAGCTAGGCTCTTTTTCGGCTATTCAACTATCTGGAGTTCTCTTCTATTGCTGATTTGGCTGCCTTCTTTAAGAACCTTAGTCTCGAGTATCTTGTAAGCTATTGCTTTCCAGCCTTCCAACTCTCTTTGCTTTGATAGAAATCTCCATTTCACTTTCATTCGAAGGTCTAAAAGTAGTGTAAGTAAGTACTATTACAGCATTGAAACTAAAGAGGGAAAGCAAAGACATCCTATTCAAAAATTCGACAGGGGAAAGATAGCTCTAGTAAAGCAGGCTTCTTTCAAAGAGTAATGTAATTCCGATAATGTCTAGGTAGAGGACTGAGAACGAATGGTAGGAGCAAAGAGTTCCACTAACAATAAGACGGGTGGAAGACTTGAAGAAAGGCTCGTGGATGGTGACCTCTTACCCTCGTTCTCCGAACCAACTTACCAACTGAGGGTAATAGACCTAAAGACGAATGGACCAGCTAATGGAAGGCTAACGTACCGAATGGAAGGCTTGCAATCCTATTTAGAAAGAGAATGAAAGTAGTCTCCCCTTAAGGGGCTTCGGTGCCAGTTAGACAGGAAGGAAAGAGAAAGAAGAGATCGGCTTTGGATGATTTTCTAAATGAGAAAGACCCTCACGGAACAAAAACTATAAGGCTCTTTCCATTTTCGGAAACATGCTATCAGAGATAGAGCAATGGGACTAGACAAGGAACAACCCCTTACCCTCGATCTGATGCCCTGACTCTGATTGAAGGAAAAAAAAGGACTTGCTTCGATTCGGGTCAAGCAGGAAGCCAATGCACCTTACTTAGACGAATAAGAAAGCCAATCGCACTTCCACCAATAAGAGGTGCGGGGGATGGTGATACCCCTTGAAAAAAATAACTCACTTACAAGACAGAAAAGTCAACTAACGGAACAAGGATTATCTCGCTCCTTCCTCATAACTAATGGTACCATTTACTCGATAGAAGAAGGTCTGGAAGTAAGCAACCTCCCTCGCTCAAACCGAAAGAAGGATTACGTCCAAGACGGATTAGGCTGAAAGGCAAGGTGGGCTGATAGGCTTTGGAAGTCTTAGGCCTGAGACGATCGGGAATGCTTCTCCAACCTCAAAGATCAGTCCCTCCCTTCATTACACAAACTACTCAAGCAAAAGAAAATTCAACCTTCTAATACGGGACTGGAAAAAGAACCGGAATCTCATAGACTGTATCCACGACACCAACTGAGAGAGAAAGAAAGAGAGAGGTGAGAGTTTAGCCTCTTTTAGTTCATGCCCCGTAGCATTGATCAGTTTGAATGCAAGTGATTTTAGAATTTTAATTATATACGTGGTATGGCATGAGGAGAGATCTTCAAATCAATCTCTTCCAAGCCCAACGGCTGAAATAGCCGCCTTTTTTCCTTCAAATCAAAAAAGAATGGAAGAGCGGATTCGATTCCGAGTTAAGAGTTCGTTCTTCTTCTTCCTTAACCTTTTATAAGGCAATTGCCTGCCTTCAAGCTAGTCGAACTACCTCCTTACTTTAGGAAACAAACCAGAACATAGTCTTGATGTGGGCTGAAGGAGTACGACAATAACTTCTTCTATAGTATAGCACCTTCCCTCGGGTCATGAGCTGCTTTTTTTTCTAGCTAACTGCATTCGGCAATGTGGTTCTTCTATTCCATTCAATAGCAATGCTGCCGAATCCTCTCTCCCATGTCTTATAGTCCTAATCGGGGAAGTCTGCTTTGTGAGAGTGCAGCAACGGAGCGCTAGTCCTTAGCATGAATCTTTCTATGAACTATGCCCAAAGCATTCGAAGAGTAAGGCGTGGGATGGGACTACTTGTTCGTTCGACAGCTTTTTCGTTCTCAGATCCAGTCTTTTCTGCTGTTCAAAGAAATGCTTATCCTGAGCTTTTTCTGGCTGTGGGATCTATCCCTTATAGTAGCCTAGCCCCTCCGACAACAGACGAGAGAGTTGCGGTTACTGACTCGATCTCTATCGCCACTGCTGGATTAAAGGATAATTTCCTAAGAGTAGTCTTCCCCTGGAATCTTGATATCCTTATTAATATTAATAAAATTAAGGTTTCGTCTCGGCCTCGCCCTAACGAGTGAACTTCCTCACCCGAATGAACTACTTTACCTTGCTTTTGAATCTTTTACTGGGAGTTTCAGGGTATTGAATGATTCTTCTCCGCGAGTGACTTTTCCTCAATTTCTGCCTATCCCAAGTCTTGCCAAAGCCCAGGTTCGTAGACCTGCCATGCAAATCCCACCTCCTACCCTCTCTGTCTTCTCTTCAAAGCTAGCCGAGTCGTTCTCCAGATCGGATCGGTGTAGAGACAAAATACTTTTTACTTAGAAGGACTAGTTGCGCTTCTTCCTCTCCAACAGGTTCCATTCCTCCGCCAAGAGAACCCCTAGGGCATTCCTCTCTATCAATGACTGAAGAAAGAGGGCTCTAACTTCCTTATGTAAGAGGGAGGTTTCTTTCACGGAATCAACTATTTGAATACGTTACCACCAGTTGCCACATTTACTGATTCAACAGCGGCTTTCAAAGAGGCTTTCGTCCTTCGCTTCGGTCGGCTAGCTCTCCTCCCTACAGTCGCTTCTGTTCGGCGGAACATGGCACCATTGGTTCCTTAAAGGAGAGCAATGCTGTCGGCAGGGCATTCGAAAACACCCGTAACAGCACCTAGTGTCCGCCCGTATGATCTCGAAAGAGAGTAGAGAGTCCTTTTTACCCCTACTTCCCTGTGCTGCTATCCACTAAACTAAGATAGCGTGGTCCATCTATCCCTTTCACAAAAATTATACTCCAGTCTATGGCCTTAGGAGCAGGTTGCCAAACCCCCGAACATAAAAACAACGCTTACGCGCCGTAGCTATTGGTTCGAGTAAGGTCGATACTCAGGACGAAACCGCACAGAGATGATTTCGAACACTTGCCTAAGATATTTAAAAGGGCTGTATATAATATGGAGGAGTTTCGCCTCTTGCATGAGTATACGTTATGGACTGCCATCAGTCAAAACGGGTGGAATGAGTTCATGAGGTTTCGGATTGACACAGGAGAAAAATCCTTAGTAAAAGAACGTACCCTGAACCGCTTCGCAAACTCGGCCGATCCAGATTGAGAAATGAGGGACTTTTGATAACTAATTGAAACCCCAATTTCTTCAAACCCTTTTCATACATGGCAGCTACTGATGTGTCAGCAATGACAACGTCATCACCTAGTACTGCGTACCCATCAAAAGCGAACCCAGGTAACACCTGCTCTGCTGCCCACCACACCAGAATATGGTGCGATAGAGCAAACAAAGGCCAAGAGGAGTGATATCCAAGAGGTTGACCTGCCACAAAGCTGACCTGAGAGAAGGAATTGAATCAATAAAGGCAGAATGCGCTCTTGCTGCAAGAATGGCTTCTTCACGTGAAAATGCCCCATATCCTATTCTGTGCTCGTAGATATCTGAACTATTGGCATTTGCCCATACAAGAGCTTAATCAACAGGAAAGTAAGAAGGTAAGGCGCATTCTATAAAGCTCTTATTCCTTAAACAGGGGATTTTTCTACCATCTGTTTACTAACAGCAGATTCAATGGCATCTTCTTCTCCTCCTGCTCCTGACAATGCTATTGCTACTTTTTCTGATTCAATTGCTGCGAAATCCTTGCTTGCTTTGATTTGAGGGGATAGATTCAGTCTTTATCCTTCCTTTTTACAGTCACTATGTGAATTCCTTTCACTAGCATCGTAGATTCCGGTTATCCCGCTAAAGACCTTCTTCTGAACGGGACTACCACGGGCGAAAGGAAGCTGCGAAAAAATGATTTTGATGCTTTTGGCTGTGATGTGGCTGTGTGCCTTTCTTATACGAGAGTCTATGCCCTTGGTGGTCAGATCCATTTCTGCGATTAGAAAGCACGACTCTAGTGTGAAAGGTAAATAGCGCACCCGAGAAATAAAATAAATAAGATGAGTAGTGATCCGGGAAGAAGGGCATCCCCCGAAGCGAAGAAAAGTCTTAGATCACTCTATTGCAGAAGGTAGGTCAAATCCATGTGAAAGTGAAACTTAAGGTGGGAAAGCCAAGGTGGGGAAGCAACTATCCGGGTTGGTACAGTTGAAGTTGGTTCCGTAGATGTAGATCGGTTCAACAAAGTAATCTCATAAGGAAGCGAAGGCTTGAAGACGCTCTTTAGAATGTGAGAGGAGCGAAAAGAACGTAAAGTGGTCCGAGAATAGAGCACCTAGCAAGATGAGGGAGTTTCGAGAAGCGTTGGAAGACTTTCATTTACATGATCTTAGCGCGTAGTGGGAGTCTTCCTTTCAAGTAGATCTCTCCGAGTTCTCGAAAGCTCGTGAATCGGCGTTTATACAGTTACTCGGGGAAGAATTAGCGAAGTACGAGTGCTCAATTCGATATCTGGGCTTTCGATCATTCAATTTGGAGTGTGAGCAAAGATTGACGGGGGACGTCTTGATAGAGGACTCATTACCTCGTAAAGAAAATAGTCAAAAGAAGGGCATAATATAAAGGCTTTGCGCCATAACTCGAATCCGAGCTTTCTTCCTTTCAAGCCTTCCTTTCGTGCTCGCTTTCGAGGTACTCGCTCTTAGACTTCCACTTCCCCCGCAGATCTGTTATCTAGCTCGAGTGTCTTCCTCCCTCTCCTGTCAAACCTTTTCTTGCAAACAGCCTATTCTTCTATCCCACGGAGTTATTCCCCGAAGGGAAAGCCGTAGTCCCTGCCCCTGGGAGAAGTGGAAGGAGTTAGGAGGAGGGAGCGCCCTTTGCCCTAAGAAATAGGCGGCTTCGCCTTCAAGCCGTCAAGAAAATCGAGCTAATATGTGATCGGGGGGAGCGGTGGTTAGATATAGGGGCGGCTTCGCTGGCTTGGATTGGAAGGAAGGGCTTCGCTTTCCGATCGCTTTTTGAGGCCGGTTTGGGTGCGCGTGGGCAAGTTCGGGATTCGCTATCGCTTTCGACTTGGAGCGGCTCACCCCCCTTGTCACAACAAGGGCGAAGTCGCTGAAGCGAGTCTAAAGGCCAAAGAGTGATCTTTGAACGCTACTACGCATCCTTACTAATAGTATAGTGTAAGGTAGGTTTGGGTATAGCAGGACTTGAACCTGCGACCATTAGGTTAAAAGCCCAATGCTCTACCAACTGAGCTATACACCCAAAAAAAGATGTAGTAGTAAATAAGGATTGGTGCGGAAAAGAAAAGAGGGCGGCCCCTCTTCTTCTCATCATATTAAAGGGGCTTGGGCTCTAAAGCCGGCCTTACTCAACAAGCACCTTTCTTATTATTAGTAAGGTTGCTTCTTTCCACTCATTGAAGATTCTATCTAAAAAAGAAGGTCAACGGGGGATAAAAAAGTTGCTCTCACTGACACCATCTACGAGAAGGTGAGGTCTCTTTCTTTCCAGCCGCCATACGGTTCGCCTTAAAGCCTTAAAGACGGATAAGGGGAGGATATGGTTTATGTAATTACGGTCTTTGTTGGCCGTTGTTCCGGTCGAGCACTCTCTTTTCTTTGTCCAATTCCGTCTTACCAAACAAGACTGACTTCTGACCAACCCGCGAAGGGTTGTGAGGTTGGACCAGGTACGAAGAATGAATCTATATCTGTGTACGGAAGTTGCCGGCCGGCGGCCGCTCAACTGTTCGAGCGCAATGCAGTGGTGGTTGGTTCCGATTCGACAAGGGTAGAATGCCTGGTCGAAGGTCCAGTACAGTAGGTATCAGGCGTGTTCGTTTTGGCTCCCGAGCGAGAACGAGAAATAGGCGATGCACCATCCTTGCTGCTACGTACGTTGACCTTGACTTGACGGATTCATCCAATTGAACCCACACTCAAAGGAGGACCACAAGCTTGGGGCTCGACGAAACAAAAAGTATCAGCATTAAGAAACTTCTTGGGGTTAGCAGTGAAAGAAAGAGCCCGGCATTCATTTCTTCATTCATATTCATAGCTGAGTCTACTAAAAGAGGGACCGGCCTCATCGTGGTGATTATAGGACATCTCTGATCGTTCACCTCTAATGTGACACGTTCCCTCTCAGTTATATGATCAACGGCATCAGTCGGCTAGAGAGCGGGGCTATTCTTCTTCCGGGGAGGCTAAGTCGTCCCCTCTACTGATCGAACCCTCAGTTCGGAGGTCTTCGTCAACATGTTACGAGGCTCCAGTCTTCGGCGGGTCACCATTACTTGACTTAGAAAGACAAACATCTGGGCAAGGGAAAGCGCAGTGCGCCTGGTGCAAATGGCTTTCTTTTTTCATGATATACCAATCAGAATGGAGGGCCTACCTACGTACATGATTGATAGAATCACTACATAGGGGGGGGTGGTCAACTTGATGCGGGAGAGGCATGAGTGCAGTTCGATCTTGTGGTGTATTCGTTTGTAGTGAGTAGGGCCTCTTTCTCGTTGATCAGTTCGCCTCCGCTCTATTGAAAGGTCTCTATTCCTACGGCGGTTTTGTCAACGAACGCGTCTCGGGCCGGATTGACTAACCTAACCCTTAAGGGGGCCTTTCCATAGTTGGGTGCTCTGCTTTAGTGTAATTGACGAAGGCTAGGCTAGGTTTGGTAATACCCAAAACAAATGAAAAGAGATCGGGGTCGATAGTTGGCAAGGAACTTGATCCTCCCAAAAAAAGGGGCAGCTGCGGTCGAACTCTAATTCTGGAAATAAGTCGGGGCCCTTTTTTACCAAGTCTACCGGATAGTTGATGATAGAAGGCGCAACGGTAGTTGCGTTGCACAAGACGGTGCCGTCTCACTTCGAGTTCCTTCCTTCGAAGTAAAATCTGATGATACGCTTCGGCGATGTTACCTACCAAATAAAAGGCCTGCTAGGTGATCGAAATCGCTCAGGTCAGTGAGGACTCACTCACTCACCTACTCCTTCTAATAGTTTCTTCTATCTACGGAATTCAAAAGGCGACCCGCCGCGCCGGGCTATAAGATAAGATACAGCTGTTGTACTACTTGACTGGTAAGAAAAAGCTTACGTAAGAACTGGAAGACTCTTGTATGTACGGTAATCCTCTCTTCTGCTATTGGTGGACTGTTGCACAGAAAGGCTGACAGAAGCAACGTTTTTTAGCGCGCTTTTCAAGCGCTTAGCTTCTGCTAGCGGCGGGCGACAAGGCAATGAAATTGGTTCAGTTGGAAGCCGGTACGAACGAAGCCTTTAGAGATAGGGTAGGGGGGCGGCTTCAGAAGTTTTTTATTTATCCCCTCCCCCCTTCCTGCAGGCTCCTCAGGACATTCTCTGGATCTTTGACGACCAGGAGAATCTATTCTTTGTAGGCGTAAGATGTACTCCTCAAAGACTGCTGACCTTTAGTTTCCGACAGAACCATGGTAAGATTGTCACACCAGAAGGCTATTCAAAAGACTGCGAAGAATCCGATCTTGGTGGCATCAGTAGCAAAGGAAGTGTTCTCCTCACCAGGGTTGAAGATGTAGGTTCGATAGGACCTGGAGGAGAAGGTGGTTTTCTTATTCGAAGCTAGTGGAGTGGGCAAAAGGAGATCCCAAGAGGTCTATCCCTTGAGAACTTCGAAAGGACCTGAGAAAGGTATAAGCATTACAAGGTTAGAGAGCGGGGTGGTGAGCCCTCTTCAATAATGTAATCCAAGTATTAAAGAACCCGCCTGTTTTCGTAACCGGGATGGGATCCAGCAATACATCAAGAGTAACACCCGGAGGCTATGCAGTAAAACCACTGAACATAGCGTAGCCACTGTCTAAGGACCGTCCACTCCAAGAAATCCTTTATCTTAGGAAGATGGACATCGTCCGGCGTGACCACCAAATCACAAGGACGAAGCTTATATGGGATGATGATGTGACCTACGATATAAGGGTGACGAGGGCGGCCTCTACCCAGCCATAGGCTTACAGGTAAAGTCATCTTCAGCCACATACCACGCATTCTGTCGATACGGATAGAGCGGGTATGGTCGAGTTTAGAAAGGGTCCTATAACCCACACCAGTGAGACGACAGATTGTTGAAAACGGCCGTAACCGGTACTTCAAATGTACCACTATAGCTCCGTATGGATGGTGCGCGTTCAGCAAGGCTCGACAAGTCCTTTGTCAAGTCCCTCACTCGGAATGAGAAAGAAAGGATTTATGATACGAGATAGAAAGACCTAGATTGCCCAATTCCCGTTCATAGGCTGCAGCTACTTGCTCATCGCATATCACCTAAGACGGCGTAACTAGAAGTGAAATACATTGCGTGGCTGCCCGATCAGGCTAATGCTCTCCGTACGCCCTATCGTTTAGTCGTAGAAAGTCCATAAGGATTTCAATCGGCTAAGTTTTTTATTATGCCTTCGCTTTCGATTTATTCATCTTTCTCGATGCTTTGAATAGCCCTAGTAGAAGTTAGAAAAGACTACCCGCTCTCGCTTACTTGCTTGCTGGAAAAGGGCTTTCCTTAGAAGTCTTTCCTTTGCCCTTCTTTGTTCTTTCTTCCTGCACTCAAGGGATCTACATCCTCGTCAGGCTCCTTCGAATACTATTTATCTGTGCCTGCATTTCATCAAATGGGCGGTCAACATATGAGTCAGTTTGGCTTTTCTCTATAAGTATAAGGCTTGTGAGCATTATTCGTCACGTTACCGCGTCCACCCGCTGACACGACATGTACTCAAGCAACTTTTTTCCCAAGTTATAAGCATTTGTTCTTGGTTGCTGCGATCAGGCGTACCGCCTTTTCCATCACCGACCTGTAGAACTGCGAGGGAGTAAGAAGAAATGAGATAGCCATGAGATTCATATAGAAAGTCTTGTTGAGTGCAGGTTCATACCCACTCCCGCTCAGGAAGGGGGAATCCCTCGATATTCTCTCGGTAACCTGTGAACGGGTCTATAATACGTACTTGCCCCCATGAAAAGGTATTGGCACTGTCCATCTGGGGAAGTTGGGGGGGACATGCCTCATCCTTCTCCTCAGCACTGAGTCTCCCGTCCATCGCCAATTGTGTGTCCAAAAAATTGACACAAACGAACTACCTACTATGGAAAAATAAGATAATTTCTTTGATTGAAGCACAAGTCTCAGTTTCGTTGATGGAACTGGAAAAGAACCAAAGTACTTCTTTACTTTCTTGATACTTATTAAACAAAGGTGAGATAATGAACCCTGAGTACGTAACCGGGAGAAGAACAAACCGACTACTCAAAAGTTTCATGATAGGAACCATGGCCGAAGACGTTCTTTTCTTAGTCCAACGAAAAGACTCAGAACGTCTCGTGATATTTGGATGTATGTGCTTAGAAAAAACGTTTGCCCAATCTTCAAAGGACCGAGAACTTCAACTACAGTGTAAATTGCAGCTATGTCGCAAAGGGTTCAAAACCGTGGGGAAGAGGGTATGCACCCCGACTTTTTAAGGGTTAAGGGAAGAGACTACTGTCTTGATGATTTAACAGACTTCCATTTCCATCTCTTCTTGGGCAGCAGTTCCTGGATTACCCTCTTCTTGCAGGGAAGCGGCCGAATGATTGGTCCAACGGCGGCAGAGGCGGTCTTGGAACATATAGATCTGCCCAGTGGATCTTCGGCTTGGGTTGATCCAACCAATTCTTTTTGACTCTTGGGGTCTTCTCAAAGATTCTATCAGAGTTGTTGTCACCGATGGCTCTTTCATAAGGTCGGTAGAGGCAAGCGCTTACTTGCTTGCAGGACCGTTGTCGATCTCTATCCTTTCTTCTTCGTCATACAACGACATGAGGGAATTTCTTCGTCCAATTCGAAGCCTTCTTTTTCAAGGATTGACAGTAGCCTTGTTACTCTTTTTTTTCGTTTATCTCGAATAGAAGTTTAATATCCATACTGATAAAAAAAAGAGAAAGCACTTTGCTTTTCGATTGTATACCAGTTCGAAGAGAAATCTCCATCTTTTTTATTAATGATTGAGTGAGAACACAAAAAGTAAAGTAAGTAATCCTAGATTGACCACTTCACTTAGCGTACTTAAATCTCTCGATGCAAACAAAGATCTCCCCATATCATATTCATTCCTCAGTCATTCATCCCTACGATCCTCCTGCGAATTCCCTGCTAAGCCTTCTTTGATTGAAGTGTGCACACTTGTTGTACAGATAGGGACCTAATCTAATCCGAAGCAGAATGAGTGAGGATAAGACTTAGCCAAGCAGATAGAATAGACTTTCACTTTAGAGTGCTTATTGAGTAAGTGATCAAGACTGAATGAACTAGTACATTTGAAAGAATGGAATCGTAACAAACTGAAAAGGACTCGAAAGAAAGATTGAGCGAAGGGAAGGAAAGAAAGAAGAAGACCTATTCTTTTTTGAAAAATACCAAAGGTGAAAAACAAAGTAGACATGTGTTAGAGAAGGAAGAGACTGTTATAAGAATGCTTGGTGGCTACTGTAGCTTTAGCCTGATTTTTAGGGTGAGAAAAAAAGTAGATAAAAGCTCGTTTTGTTGTGAATTGAGCAGCATGCGTAACCTTCACTTTTTCGTTGACTTGTTTGGTTTTTGTTTATCGGTAAACGTAGTATCCAAAATCCCTCACTGCAGCCCTGGAGCCTCAACAGTAAGAGTACACCGAGTACGTGGTTGCAACCAACCCAGCTATCGGATAAAGAAGGAGCTCGCAAATCGCGTTTTCACGTGATTCTTGATGTCGGAATTAGACCTTGACGGCGAGTGGACTCGAACCGTCCCCTTCTTTTTGATCGCATCGCGGGTTTGAGGGAAGGGAATCTTGCTCTCTCGTCTTTATTAACGTCACCGCGACCTTTCTCTTTCTGTGTCTAGATGCATTCTGTGATTTGACGGATTGAAATCAACTTCTCTTTTACTTTACATTGCTAGTTGATTCTTGCTATCGCCTCACCGATTTTAGGGCTTCGGCTTCCTTCTTCAAGAGCTTCAGCCTCGCCTCTCTTTCTGCAGCATCTTCTCCACAGGGTACTTATTCTGATGAAGCTAGCCTTTCCGCTGGTTTTGATCTTGCTGCATCCATGATCTTCCAGTTCTTCTAGCCCATTTGATTATGGGTTGGCTTGCGAAATAAGTGCTTTCCACCCGAGAAGATCAAACTCGTTTGTTATGACATCTTCTTTATCTATCTTCCCCTCCCCTGGATAGAATGCTTTTCTTTCAGTTTCAGTAGGATTTGTCGAACGGCTTAGTTTAGCGGCAATTTTCCCCACTAGCGTGCTTGCGCAGATGAGCTTCTCCATAAAAAAAAGGAAAGGAATCTCCGCGTATTCATTTCTACGATTTGATTGATAAAGCAGCGCCCAAAGACTGTGCCCATACATAGTAGGCCGGTCGTCTGGCTAAGATAAGATCCAATCTGACACTTTATGAGCAAAAGGCACTCGCTCAAAAGAAGAAGAATCTTTCGCTTCAAGTGTGCACTAGCGCTTTGACTTTGAGGAACCAGCGCCCAGGGCGGTTGGTGGGCAGGTCCACGTTTGGCTAATCAGACTCTTGGACATGAATAAAAGCATTCAATCAATCTGACCAGCAAAGAGTCTCTTTTTCTTCTTTTTTTAGGGACGTACGTTGGTGACGAACGTAGCGTAGAAAATGTTCCGCTGATGAAATCCTCCCGGAGGAAGAGCAGCCTAAGTACGGAGAAGATGAGCCGATACTCTTCTCGAGGTACACGGTTGCCCGTCGATCCTAACCCTCGTCGTCGGAAAAAAAAAAAGATCATAGTGCACAGCAGTTCAGACAATCACCCTTAATCATAGGATGAGAATCTTAAATAAAGGCTTCATTTTCCCCTCTTCGTCTTGATTAGATTTTTGTTCACTCATTTCCCTTGTTGAGGAACCCCCAACTCACTTACAAACGAAAGATCGACTACTCTCATTACAGCTACTAAAGCTATGAACCGCGTTATATTTCACTTCCTACCTCTGCTTCTCCCTTTGAACCAACCTTTCCTTCCCGAACTCTTCCTCTCCAACTCAGTCGAGCTGTAGTCGGTCGCCTCGTATGAATAGTCAAAGCTCGGACTTAGGAGCTGCTGGCCCTAATCGAATGAGTGGCTACACCCTCCTTTCCCGAGGAGAGAATGTTTAATTCAACCAGTCAAATCCTTGCTCAATGCCCGTTCGTTCCTCTCCCGTTGGTCGAGTGACTTAATAAATTACCTTGAACGGGAATACTCTCAAATCGAAGGCAGAAAAACCCGGTTCGATAGAGCCAGGGCTTCTACTGGAGGTTTAAAGATACTGGTTTTCCTAAGATAATAAAGAGGTAAATATATTGGATAGATACTTTTTTATACAGGCTTTTAAGCTAAAAGGTACTGTACTAGCTCGCTGGCTTCCCTAAGATCCAAAGCTTTCAATCGATGGTTTTGGGAAATAATGATTCTTACTTGCTAGCTGTCTTAATAGATAGATATGGATTGATCCACGAAAATCAATATGATACTTTTCAGAGGCCAAGGGATACGTGACCAAAAAGAGAAAACTTTTACACGTAGGCGTCAAGGCCCGAGAGCTATTCGTCATGCCTTCTCTGGTGTCCATTTTAAGGTGTGAACCCCCGCTCTAGCAAGGTCGGCCAAAGAAAGCAATTGGTACCATGTATTCACTTGCAAGAAAGGCATACATTATCAACTGAATTCGAGTGCTACTTTGTCTAAAATGCTTACATGCCTAAGAAAGTGAAAGTCGTTCAAATGAACTTTCTAACTAATAGACTATACCGACATCGAAAGAAAAAGAAAATCAAACTGTTGATAGAAGGACTTATCTTAGTTCAACTGGCCGGGATGGGACACAATTCCCAGGGTCCATCACTACAACTCTCACAGTCTCGGCTGGATCGAAGACAGAAAGAAGGGCTTAAGACAAGATTGTGCTAAATCAACTATCGAATAGAACCTTCGTCCGGTTCACCGGTCGGTAAGCGAACTGAAAGATTGGAATCCTTTTCTCGTCCACAAATAGGAGTTAACCTAGTGAAGCCTAGAAGGATTCTCTTGAGTCATTGTATATGAATACAGAAATAAGTAGTTTAAATAGCTGCTCCAGCGAATACTTTAGATGCGGACATAGCTCATGGCGAAAGGAAAGGCCTTGAATCACTCCTTTCCATTCCATTGGGTCTAGCAGGCAAGAGGGGAGGATGCTATTATGCTATGCCCCAGTTGCAGCGGTGCCGAGATGCCGGGGATAAAGTACTAGTTCGCTTAGTCAATCTTTTGCCTACATCTCTAGCTGCACAAGGCCAGTATGTGAATACTTGGAGAGCGCAGTACAAGGTAGGTGGTCTTTGCTGCTTGGTTTATAAGCTCGCTCGTAAGCCGGGGATAAGCAGTTCTATCGGAGTCTCGATTCGCGTCAATCTGTACATGCTGACCGGGCTAAATATTTTAATAAAGGTGCGAATGCGGGAAGGTGCCTAGCCTTTCATATGAATCTGACTCTATCAATTCCTTTTGAATAAGGGGCCTAGCGATCTACAACCGTTCACGTCGAAAACAGTCTATTGACTCCCGAGATGCTTCTGATTCGAATTGATTCTATCTTTACTGCCCTGAGAAAGCAAAGCTAGCCTTTTAACATAGAATTTTCCTCTGACGAGCGGGATGTTCTTCGATCCTCTTAGCCGCTTAGATCAATACCTACTGCCCCCGATGTGCAATCCCCAGTTTATAGAAATGCCTACTCTATTTTTTCACCCGGAGACAGAGCCTCTTATTGAAGACCCTTCCTAAGACAAGCTTACCTATGAAACCTTTATTTTCCAGTTTATTGTTAGGTCTTGGAGGGCCAGTTAATTGCTAGGTTTTATCATGAATGTGTTATCCATTGGATTGTTAGGTTTTTAAATCCTTAATGAGCCAGTGGGTGGGCAAGGAAAAGCTATGGGTAAGGTAGGAAGGAGGGCCTGTGGTGATTAATTATGTTAGATGCGCGGCGTATATCGCGCTTCCTCGTTACGATAAGGGGATCTAATCTTCATTAATTGAATTATTGGGTCTTGAAGCTAGTCGCAGTTACTATACTATCTTACTCTATCAGAAAGGGGGTATGCTGAGAACATCCTTTCTAGATTTCACATGGACAAGGCCCACCACTGCAATTCCTGCCAAGTCACAAATCTCTTCTTCTTCAGGGGCTTCCTGTTCCTACCGAAGATCGCAGTCTTGTTGGACGCCCTACAGTATCTCAATCTGACCAGGCCTGACATTTCCACTGCTGTAAGCATTCTTAGTCAATCCATGCACTGTCCGCGAGCTGCTGATAAGTGGGAAGATGACCAAGTGCAAGCTTCTCACGGGATGCTTTAGGTGAGGTCTAGTTCTTAGCCTACTGTCTCCCCTTTCAAAAAATGTCTTTTGACAATGCTTTCTCGCGCCTGCATCCACTCCTTTCACTGCCTTAAGAGCTCTACTCTCTTCTATCTGCCTGATCCCCTATAGCTTTGACCCCATCATCATGCAAAAGGAAGGCCATGAGAGTACTTGGATTCTCAGTGATCAGACTGATCCTACATAGGCCAGTGGAGGACTTCCCTAGTCTTGGTAAGAGAAAGAAAGAAGAGAGAGAGAGGAAAGGAGAAGGGGCGGAATTATAGACTGATTATCCCACGCAGTGCAGTAATAGGCATCCCACTCCCAGTCTCGCTAAGTTGTCGTTCCTACGGCCTCTGGAGAGCATGAAAACGCTAGTTCATCTGCTCACATATGAACGCCCTCGTCGGTAGGCTTTCAAAAAGTGATTTCAACTAAAGTCTTGAGTGAAGGAAAATATATATTTTTATAGGAATAACCGACCCCCATGTGCGAATTACAAAATGTGCTTCGTACCGCCACTGCTTTCAGTTAAGTTAAAAGCCTTAGATTAGGAACGGCAGACTCAAGGCGATGACTAGTAGTAAATCCCTCCTCTGAGATTGGACGGGGATTGTTAACAGCTGTATTGATTTAATAAAACAAAAACCAAGCAAGCAGTTCCTAAGCCTAAGGAAGAGCTTTGACTGGGTAGCCCTTCTCGCTATTTCTTATGTAGCCTACGAGACATTCTTTGAATAGAAGTTTATGAAAACCCCGTAAAATGGGATTAAAGCACTTTGACTTGCCCGAATCCCATGCACACTTCCTCGTTCTATTCTAAAGCCACAGCTGAATGCCTTATTCTTATCTGCGAACTAGTCCCTAGTGGAATTCCCGTCATTAGGCTATTTAGTTACCTAGCCTGCTAATCTATTGAATGAGGATACGGGATGAAATCCTATATTCTAGTAAAGAATAGTAAAAATAGGATTGTTTGTTGGACTGGCCAGTGATTCATGCCCGACTTGAGAGCCTCTTAGCTAGAAGAGAAGTAGGATGATGCGAGTTAATGCAAGTTTCCTAGCAGCTCATTGAGTTATCCAGCAAGCCTATTAGCAAGATCGACTTCATGAACACTATGCCAATCCAGCTAGTTCCTCAGCTAAGTGAGTTCAGCGAGTCTCTGATTCTGGCTACTCGTTTAGCGATTAGCAGTTAGCGAGTGTCTATCTATGTCACACTTTGATCTCAGACACTCCTTGCATTGAATTCCGGAAGTTCTCGCTGACCGAGCCACGCGAAGAGTACCAGACTGGTGCTTGTACGTCTTCCCATTCCAGGGTCAATCGAGTCTACGAACGGAGTGCACCAAATTCATTCTTTTTCGAGACCAAGAGTGAGTCCTTTTGTTGTCGATGGAGTCAATGCTAGAAGTAGGACTATTTCGGTAGCCTCTTAGTGAGGTGAGGTGCAATGCCTTTTTCTTTGCTGCTTTTTAACAGCCCTCACGCATCAAGGGCTGATTTTCATTTCTTGCTTGACGAGCGAAGTACACCATTAGTTATGGGTCACTTCCGTCGATCTATCATTCGAAGTCTTCGCTGTCAGTTATGGGGTTGCAGGTCTGATGATCTTTTCTCTTCTTTCAGAAGCTAGGATTGGACCGGCTTTCCTTTCTTAACCAGGCTCAAGGGAAGTTAGGAGTTTAAGAAGCCTTGGTGCCCAGCGAAAGCGAGTTCTTCCTTTTCCTTTAATAAGATAAGGCAATTGCCCGTGTAAAGGGAAAGCTACCAAACTCTCTTTAGATTGATGCCCGAGATCATTCCTTTTACAGGTAACTGCAGGGGGTATGGTATCAGGGGGGAAAGGAATGGGACATGGAAAGCCAGCTTAGTCAATTTGGTACGTGGCCCTTGAAGGTTCGTTTCTTTACATCCAGTGCTCTTTTCCGGGTAAGATTTTGAATCCTACTTTCATCCTCTTTCATTCCCGGCAGTATGAGATCTAGTGGAATTAGTGGACGACTCTGAATGCAGAGTAAGAAACTACGGGTTTTTTTGATCGACAACTTGCTAGTCGACAGAAGGAGTTTCAAACTCGATAGCTTTCTGGTTTAACTACTTTCTGGAACTCTGATAGCACCTTCGACTTCAAAAGTCTCGAAAATCCAGACTTCAATCGCGAATTATCAGTTGGAAGAATCTTTGTAATAGAGGTAGTATACCGGGCTAGCAGGACTGAATGCTTAGTAAGCTACCCGTATATAGGTATGTGGGAAGGTAATTGAATATTTCGACTTACTTTATAAGGCCTTGAATTGAGGGATAACCTCTTTCTCTTTCTAGGGCAGGTGCAGGAGCCGCGGGCTCTAAGGGATAACTTTGTAGAGTAAGGTATGATATTCCCCCTCAGAGAACTTCAACTCCCCTTCTTTCGGTAGAGAATTGGCTACTTCCTTCTCGTTCGATCCGTATAGTCTAGGGCAGTGGATTGGGTATCGAAAGGAATTTTCCACGCTTCCTTCATTGCTTTATTCATGCCTTGACTTCCCGAATCAAGGAAATTCCCATGCAATTACTGAAAGCTGACTTCATGCCATTGAAGACAGGCCAGGAAAGCATTGAATCATTTCCGAGGTTTTTCCTATTAGGTCAGTAGTTCACTCACTTTCTTCCCTTGCTTCTTACCTACTTCGGGAGATTTTCCACAGCTGATTCCGTACTTTTCTTATACTTAGGAAGTCGATTTGGGAAAGAAGAAAGAGTGCTTGAAGAGAAAGCTACCCAAAGGAGAAGCAGTATATGCAAGGTCTAAGCCTTACATAGTTGTCTTTGTCTCCTTGGTACCCCTCCCTCTTACTTATTCTTCCTCCGTAATAGCTGCCTCGCTAGCGAAGGGTCTTCCAAGCCCTGAGCGCGCTGAGTGCTTAGCACTGAATTAATAGCATCACTTCTACCACTTGCATAGCATATCGGTAGTAGCTACAAGACAAAAAAACTAACTCAAGAACACAAGAGAAGCTCTTTTTAAATGGCAGAGCTACAAGAAAGCATCTACTAAGCTAACCATCTAATCTAAGCAGTAGTATCTCAACTCAACGAATAGCTTTTCCGCAAGAGGAAAGAGCATCTATCTACACAGCCCCTGATTGCCTTAGCTAGGTTGGCTCCTAGGCTAAAGCAACTGTACAACAGGCGATGTTATCAGCGATGCCTCGCAGCATGGAATGTTATTTCTTCTTCCTCTGGGCTCTAGAATGGAAGAATGGGTTCAGCATCAACTCCGGGATTCTTTCCCCGACTACAAGAAAAGAAAGCCTTGCTTGCTTCTAATTTGGTTTGGCATTCTAAGGAGCAACTTCCCCGTAGGCTCGATTCGGTTCCATCCTACGTCTTATCACTCGGAATTTTATTCTATCACACTGGTCACACTGGTGGTACTTTTTGTTGAATTAAAAGATTGGATTAGTCTTTCTGTACCCACCCCCACCCCCGTTTGAGAGTGATTAAATATCAATAGGGAGACCTCCTAATAACGATAGTGGAATTCCGTCCTAAGGCTTTCAATAATGAATTTTATGGCATATTATTTAAGCCTAGTATCTCTGTGACCTTATTCGATATCGATTGAAGAGGCATGAAACTTAAGGAAAAGCGGCCATAGAGCCAATCTCTCCCATTAGTCAGACAGATGCGATCGTTAGAGATTCAAGATTTCCGGTTGGACCGATTTAATTCAAGCGATTGAAAGAGGAAAGACCGATTGATAGAGGTTGGACGGATGACCATGTTAGCATATGAGCTGCTTTGCTAGAAAGGAAAAATTCATTAAACCATAAACATACGTACTGCCTTGCCTGGAAAGACAGGAAGAACAGGGCTAGTATTCATCAAAGTCTTCACTCTGAACTGGGTATCAAAAGATCGATACCATTAATAGGATATGTAATTCCATTCCTCCTATCCGATGAAAAGAACTCAACTCTAAGTCATTTGCCGAATCATTAATGATAGAACCAGAGCAAAGGAGGGAACCAAAGACCATACTTACAAGAAAGCTTGACAATCGGGGATCAATTAGAGATGAATAGAAGGGAAAAGAAGTACGGGAAAGACAGTTGCACGGTTCAGTGTGCCAATCCGTAGCTGTCCATTCAATCCATTCATTCAATCAAGCCAGTTTCCGTTATTCCAGTAAATAAAGGTATGGTACCAGCAGTTCCAGTTAATAAGAAGAAAAGAGCTAGAGCCGGAGAAGCCTTTTAAAAGCCTCGATCATAATTCGAAATAACATAAGTGAAGATCCTTTCGTTCTACCCAACGGTCACCGAAAGAAATTAATCCCTTGATTGACGAAAAGGGCAAGGAAGAGGACAAGTGGAACGTCTATTGCTCCACTTTGTTAGTCTAGTAGCAAGCGCGGTACCCACTGAAACCTTTGTTAGGAAAACCGAGAGAGGAAGCTTTTCAAGATGCAGATGAATTGAGACCTTCCGGAGTTCCAGCAAGCTTTTACTCCCCTCCAGTAATTCCTGTTGAAGCAATAATTCCTAAAGTTTAATGTGAATAGGAATCCCCTCGAGAAAGAGTAAGCTCTGATTCAACTAGACTTGAGCCTTGGAGTTTAGTTTAGACTGGGCATGTCCCCTGTTCCTTTCTTTTATTCGGAATTCTATTTCTTTCACCGGGCGTATGAGCTGCTCCCTTATAACTTATAAGTAGCCCAGCCCCTCCGCCAACAGTTGAACTAGCTGCGCTTACGCCGACAAGACGGATAACCCTGACAGTCTTTCCAAACCGGTTCTTTTAAGAAGAGCTTCAAGAGACTCCACTCGGGAAGTTAGGTAAATAACCTTTCTTAGCCTTGTGGACCTGGTGAGGTCCAACTCCCTTTGCTTCAGAAAGGATCACTGCGGCAATAGAAAGAAAATGGAAATGCCCCCTCACGCCACGACCCATTTCTTTGTTTGCTTGCCCGTGCATCTTCGATGATTCAGACTGGGGCTGAGTCTTTCTTCTTCTCTAAGGAGAGAATGAAAATGTATCTAATTCGGAGGAATATCTGCTTTCATCTCGATCGCTAAACAGTAGAGTAGTCTGACCCTTTAATCGCTTCTATCCTATCCTTGGATCCTTAATCCTTAGCCCGGTTCCCTTTCTTTCTTTTTTAGACCCATTCTTTCTATCTTGAAGAATGAATTGCCTCTCTCTTCTCTTTGTCCCATCTCCGTCTTGGATGCTGTGAACGGGTTTGCTTCTTACTTATTGGATGCCATTCAACCAAACATCTTCTCTCCCGGAAGTCCGCTTGCCCACCAAGATCGGCAAGGGCAAGAGCGAATTCGATGCCACGTTTCCTAAATGAAAGCATTTACCTCGAGCCGGGTGAGGAAGTCGAAGTCACTGAAATACCGTACCGTATTAAGAAGAAGAGGGTTTGGATTGCATTTCCCTTGCGCTGGGTCTTTCTCGCCTTTCTATACTATGACTTTCCTCGTGAACTAGTCAATCGAGTTAGCAAAGAGAAAAGTCTATCTGAAACAGGAAATGTGCTCTATGCTTCAACCACCATCTTTTCCCTGTGTTCTTTTAGTCAGCCTCTTACCAGGCTGGTGGAAGGTGTGAGATCCGAATCACTGTCTTAGTCTGCTTATATTCTTCTTGTTCGGATGTATCACCGGGAGAGTTCTATCCGGAGCAAGGAAGGATAAAAAACAATCTCAGAAAAAATAGTAAGAGGAAGAATAGGTTGTTCTTTCCATGCTTCATCTTACATAATTACATTCATAAGCAGGCATGATAGAGCTATATCAGATACAACAGGTGTTGGCATCTTAGAGCCGGTAAGAGAGCTTTGCCAGCGAACCAATCCGAAAGCGTCAAGTACCAATCCCATCGGTCGTAGCCAGGTCATTCCAGTCGGTGTAGAATCAATCAATGAAGGAACTAACTGCTAAAGGGAAGGATGGAATGCTTTCTGTCAAGAAGAAAAAAATGGACTGTGAAGTGAATCCTGCATGCCAATGAAAGGTACTTTCCAACAAAAACGGGAAAAGCATAACTCATATCCCGGGCAGCTAAGATCCATTGGATTGGAAGGCCCATCTGAGTTCTACATTCTGAGATAGCTTATCTGTAAACTGTTACTAGTAAACATCTTTCTTACCTGGAATGAAAGACTGGCTTGACCGGGAGAAGATTGAAAGAGATCTTTTACACGATTGGATCCTTCTTCCATTCTTGATTTGTCGATAATGCCAGCATGGCATTGTTACGCTTATAGCTAATTTTTCGAATTTAAATTAAGCATAGAGATTGACATTGAAAGATAAGCTATATTTATATAAACTGTATTGAAACTTTCTTTGCTGATAAGCAGATACAGTTAATAGAAGCTGATGCCAGTCATGCTTGAACCAGGCTTTGCTTTCTGCTTTCCTGGATCAAAGTAGTCTATTATAGATAAATTCTATAATTGATCATCCGACTAAATCAATGCATTACCACATTGTAAACATGGTTAATGAAAGAAAGATTATTTCATCATCAAGTCATCTCTCGTGTTCTAGTACAATTCTTTTTCAATTTCACATTCAGAAGGCTGATCTATCGATTAATGCCTAGGTTCATCGTCCTCAAAGGAATCGGAGATGCCCTTTCTTCTGTTGGAAATCCGATCAATGAAACAAATTGGAATAAAGTATTAAAAAGAAAAAGTCGTCGCTAATCTCTTAGAGCTGGTAAGCCCTAATCAGCGATAGATAGGTGGAAAGAGCACATAGGGTATTTGTCCAGAAAACCTATAAACCAAATAGGTCTGATGTGCACTTTTCTTTTGGGCACACGAAGAAGAGCTTTGGATTCGATTTCCCGGGCAAAGCCAATAGTAAGGGTTCGGGGGAAAAGTCCTCTCACATTCGTTCGAGTATCTTCGCTCCTCTCACTCCCAGTCTATCTCAATTCCGTAAGAGCTTCTGTAGATTTTTCCGGTTACGGTAAATAACCAAAAAACGAACCAAGGCTCTACTGCTAACCAGTCTTCTTTCCCTACTCCTTCTCCCTTATACCACCACCTCTACTCAAACCCATCTCTAGGCGCCAAAGAATATTTAAGTACCCCTCCCATACTATTCATTTGCTTTCAAGTCTAGTGGAATCACGTATGATAGCTTTCCTTTTAGTATGGATCACAAAACACTATTCTATTAGGTCACATGACGAATGGGACCCCCGCCAATGGCATATGAGATGTGGATGATGGAGCTGGTTCGCGTAACTGCGAGACGATTAGGTTCGTCCGTGACGCTTCTGGGCGGTGCCCCGGATCCCTACGAGCAGAGGATGATCAAATTCGCTACGCCCACCCTCCGCCCTACTTTCGACCTCTTTCCAGCGCCTTTTGCAGATAGATAAACTTCTGGTCTTGCCTAGGTTTATGGAAGAAAGGTTGATTCTTTGAATCCGATGGTTACTTTTTTTCCACTGCTATCGTCTGGACATGGTGCAACAAGAAGAGAATTAGCAGAATAGGAAAAAGAATTTCTTATTCTCATCTACCTCTACTTCACTCGAATCCCTAAGAGTGATGTGGAGAGATGAAAGTGTGGGTGCCCACAGTGGCGACTCCACTGGGGATAGAAAAGACTCCAATGTGTCCATTGCTTAGAATTGCAATTGTGTGAAATTCTAAGCAATTCTGAGAGTCATTGGACCCCACGGAGCGGTTTATGGATTCAACCCATCTTTTCTGGGCCTTGAATATTAAGCCCAATCTGTGGTTTTGTCATACAATAAGATCCCCTTTGTTTGGACTCGTTAGGTTTGGCCCATTACCTTGAGTGAGGCCTAACGTGTACACCTCTTGTCATGAAGATGTGATCTTATCTACTGATGGGTCTTGCTCTAAGCCCAATCCTCTCGTCTTAGGGTAGGATATCCATAAACCTTAAATCACGGGAACTTCCCCTTTTTGGTTTTGGTTGACAACCTATGTTGGGCTGACTAAGCCCACTATCCTAATAGGTCCCTCTTGTGTCGGGTTAAGGCTCCACCTCATGTTGGGTTAAGGGCTTAGTTGAACCCAATTTCTTCACTTGTAGTCTAGGGCTTTGCTTGGCATTGGGCTTCGATATAGCTTGCTTTCCTGGTCTTGGATTAAACCTCTGCTCTCCTAATTCAGTCTATAGGCTTTGGTTTAGGTTCAATCTTATAAGTTTAGCTTAGGTCCATCAATCAATCTCTCATAAACCCCTAAGCTGAATCTATATGGGGGCCTTGTGTTAGGCCTAGCTTGTGTAGGCTATCCTTCACACCTATGGTTTAACTCATAAACTTGAAACTCTTGGGTCTTTAATTCGGGCCTTCTTGGGGCACCCTAACGGTAGGGCCTGTGAGAGGCTTCAATCGTGTTTTATTGGCTAGTAGACAGAAGCCTTCTCAAAAGAATATTCGAATTGTTGAGCTAGAGATGCTTCTCGGTCTTTCCTCTCCTTTTAGTCGAGTTTTTTTTCTTTCCTCTCCTTTTAGTCGAGTTTTTTTTCTTTCCTCTCCTTTTAGTCGAGTTTTTTTTCTTTCCTCTCCTTTTAGTCGAGTTTTTTTTCTTTCCTCTCCTTTTAGTCGAGTTTTTTTTCTTTCCTCTCCTTTTAGTCGAGTTTTTTTTCTTTCCTCTCCTTTTAGTCGAGTTTTTTTTCTTTCCTCTCCCGAGCGGAGAGAACGTCAAGGATAAGAATAAGCAAACAATTCCCGAGATGCTGGAAAGGCTCTCTCTTTGCTGCCTCGTTGCTAAGACTAGAGTCTTCGGGAGGTTTGGATTCAAAGATGGGCAGAATCAGCTCTTCTCTTTGCGTTGCGGGTGGATGCCCAGAGGGAGCTGCTAAAGCAACTGAGACCGGTGAATCAATAGTAGTGATATCCACATCCCTGTCCCCTTCAACTACTATGCATTATGCTCCTCGAAGCAAGGCTGGATTCCATCCAGGAAGAGCGGATAGGTTGTTTACTTACTTTTGTACTAGCGCGAGCGTACTTGTGTGTTAAAGTTAAAGTTAAAGGGGTACTTTTTTTGGGCTGCTAAGTAGAAGTATAAGCTATAGGCGAAGGCTTTCGCGCCTTGCTGTTAAGTAAGGTGGAAGCTAGCTACTTGCTTGTTAAAGGGGCTTGACCGCGGCTATTCGTAGATCTGGAGTTCTGCCCTATAGCCGATTGTGCTACTTGAAATCGTTAGTATCGGGTATCTTGTTATCTAACTGCGCTTTAACGACACCGTAGTGGCGGTTTTAAAGATAGGATAGCGAGGCATGGAAGCTTTCTGCTATGCTATTAGAGGAGAGTTACTGTAAACACACAACTTCCACCCTGTACGTAGTTGATTGGCTTAAAGAATAATATAACGCATTCTATCAGACTCTGGATGTTGAATTGCTTATCAGCCCTATAAACTATGCCTTTGGAGTGAAGAAAGTGGCCCTTTGGGGAGTGAAGAGATTCAAGGGAGAGTTGAAAGCGCTTACTAGTGAGCGAGGAGGGAAACCGGCCTGGTTCAGCGCGAAATAGCTTCTATATAGAATAGAAGTTCCACATCGTTGTGACTCCTAGACAAGAGTCCTATTAGAATCCCCGCGCGGATCAAAGGAATGCGAAATGCGCGTGGCATGTCAAATGGACCTTGTGTCAGTGGCGAAGACGAAGTCTAGTAGTCAAAGGACCATGGTACTTTGACTCAATGGATGAGGTGTGCGTCGGCGCAGTGGCGTTGAAAGTGATGTGCTGTTAGCCACGTTGGGCATGGATATATGTCCGAGAGTGAAGCATTTGTTGGTGGCATGAGTTGTTATGCTAATATGGTGAAGTGTTGTAGCTTATGGGCGACTAGACTAGCAGGTGCGTGAGACTGTTGCAGAAGTCTTTGGCTTTGTGCTTGGACACGGTACGAAGAGATGGCTCGATGATCCGTGACAGACTCCAGGCCGGCTAAATTCTGGCGCACAGGTTGGGTTAGTTTCATGAGAGACGGGCCAGGCCAGTACTGGGAATCAAGGGTTTCGGGTTCTTTCCCCAGTTTCACTTTGATATTCAGACTTGAGCTCAGCCCAGTTTGTTATTATATATATATTCGTTTTGGCTTTTATTCAATTACACTCACTCCTCAAAGGAGAGGCAAATTGAAACTCAATTCTCTTTCATTTGAAGTCGGTTGAAGCATCTGGTGTCAACGGTTCTGCCACTCCTGAATCTTCCGTTGGGCGCCTAAGCCTTTCAGTCCATTACCGTTGAACAAGAGCAAAAAGAGCTGATGAAAGAAGAGTGACTGATTCAACAAGAGAAAGAAGAGCTAGCTACTCTAACGAATCTAATGCTGCCCACTCAAGCTATCAAGCTAGTCGAATCCTACTGCCCTTACTTAACCTTAACCACCGGGAGCAGATTCGATAAAAGTATTCTTACAAAGAGAAAGCGCTGACCTCTAGTCTCGATTTGACCTTTCTTCCTCTACCGTTCGTGGCCCATAGCCACAGAAAAGAAAACGAGGATCAGAAGTCAAGTCTCCTCCAGTGCTTGGTTCATCAACTAGTTATATTCAAAGCAAGACATCCAAGGCGGGGAACCAGGTCACTCATCTCTATCAATGCAATGACTTAGGGTAGGGGGGCTGCTCAATCCTTTCAGCTAAAAGCAGCCTTTTTGAATTGTGCGAAAGCACGCCACCAAACCAAGAAGAAGAAGAAAAAGTCACTCGAAGTAGTCAGCCTATTAGCAGTATAAGAGGAATCCTAGCCAATAAGTATGTAAGAAGCTTCCCTTTAAGTTAAGGCTTGAACTTGCCCTTTTCATAACATCAGATTCGGCCTAGAACGCCTAGCGACTATAGAATCCTAGAATAAGAAAGGGAGCTGGCACGGGTCTTGCTTGAATTCATCTCTACAGATGTTTTCTCTGCTCTAGCCGCAAAGCTTCCCCTTAACTTAAGGCCTCATCACCTACTCCAGCAGAGTCAGAAACGAAAGGGAATCGAAGAGCAAAGATAGGAAGCGCGTATAGCATAGGTCTTGACTTTGACGTTGGGACTCTGCCCATTCCAGAATTGACTTCAAACGAAAACGCATCAGTCTAGGGAATAGAGAATCCCGGGAGAGTAGGGAGCAGGGAAGACACTCGTCTTTGAAGTCAGCCCATCAATAAAGGGCACTGGCTTTGACTTCCTGGCTTGACCCGCCTATCTAAATCTAAGCTCGGCTAGAAGATTAAGATTAAGCCTATCAAAGTGATCCCAGAGGAAGAGAATAGAAATCCGTAAGCCTATAGTAGATGAGTGTCGGCCCGGTCAATCACCTAACTTTGTATAGCTTTAAGTTGTCGCATATCCGGCTCCAGGCCAAAGCGATGAAGCAGGAAAAAGGTTAATATATTTAATATTGGCACGCCCATTCAAAAGGCAAGCCAGAAAGGCTAGGCACAGGTTTCAAACCAAAGAAGGCAAGGTGCTTCCAAGCAAAGGTTCTCGGGCCCGGCTTTCAATCTAATCCCGTTCAAACGCAGGTCCGGTACGCTATCAAGAAGTGGTGAGTGGTGCCTCCGCCTGCATTACCCACTCTTTCCAATCCTAGCTGTACCGTGCGAGGTGCTTGGCAGAAGTCGAGTTCGAGGCAGTGGCACAAGAACCAGAACCTGAGGGTGTTGGCTTCTTTCAAGTCGAAGGCGAAGGCTTTTTGAAAAAGTCTTTTTTTTTGTCTCATTTTTTTTTCTATTTAGAGAGAGAGGGCTTCAAGTTCTTAGGAAGAGCCGTACGAGTCCTCACGTACGGTTCGGGAGCCGAGCCCCAGCACAGGCAGGGGCTTAGGTCAACACTTATATAATAGCCAGTCATCAATTGGAAGCGGGCAAGATGGTGATGAATTGCAATTGGTCTAAACCTTCGACCAGCGACTTATTTTATTGCGACCCGCCCAGAATGCCCATACATACTAAGACCTTATTCACATCAGGAGGAGCTACGGCAGCTCGAGGAGGAGCTAGGGCGGACCCAAGAAGCCCAAGAACGGGATAGGGCCCGAGCCGTAGAGCGACAAAGACTTTGGCAGGACATAAATAGAATCCGCCAAAGAAGTCAGGTTTTCCAAATATATACAATGATAGTGATAGTGGCTAGCTTCTTTGGCATCTTCGGTGCCTACTCCTCTCGTTCTGATCACAGTTCGAAGCATAAAGCCACGAAGTATGTGATGAATTTGTCTTGGCAAGTGAGTAAGCTACGAATACAAATGCAAAAACTGTGTTTTAAGCAAATGGTGCGGATATTGTGATGTAATGAATAGGGAGGTGCGGCCTTCTTTAGCTTCTTCCTTACATATGGATATGTATGGGGTCGCAAGAGGGTCGAGCTCCGGTCAGAGTTGTCGACGGGACGCTGCTATTGCCTTGGTCCCTCATGAGTGAATTTCCTTTCCGACGGGGAATCGCTCATCCCTTGCTTGGTTCTGGTCAGTCCGCTACCGAGCTTTCACTTTAAAATCAATCAACCCCGTGCTTTAGATCAGCTAATTGGGAATCTGAATCTGGATCTTCCCCATAAATTGGGATCGGCCACTCATCTGGAGTATCTCACTTGGTCTGGTCTGGCCTGACTGATGAAAGATCTCGTTTTTATGACCATCTTTCTTAAGCCGGGCTCGGCTACTAGAGCTCAAGGCTTTATTTCGTCCATCATAGAATATCAATCTATAAATAGAGGAGTCAGCGGACAAGCGTCGGCGCTTTAGGTCTAATTTCTGCTGCTTAGCTCAATGCGCTATCCAGATCTCGAATCATTGGAATTCGCTTTGCTTGTTTTCCGTTCTATTCTTCCCAGCCCCATCAGTGTTCAGTTTGGACCACCCAACAGGAGGTGGTCTCCAGCCAATCATGGAAAGAGATTTATTGGGCCTAGCACTCGAAGGGGCCAAAGCATGAAATTCATGGGCTATGGCAAAACACGTTTTCACAGTATAGGTCAGGTCCAAAGGAGCATTCTGGAAAATGGCTTGGTTCCGGTTATACCAGAGTTTAGAGCAAACAATTGGAAAAAGGACAGCCAAAGGGGCCGTGAAATCCATTCTGGATTCAAAATGGAGCTTTAACCAGTCATCTAGGGGTTTAGAGAAAGAGTGGATCAAAGGATCCGGAAAAAAGAAAATAGCATTCCAAACCGATTTCGCAGCATCACAGTCCCTCAGAATGTGCAAAGTAGTCTCAGTCGAATTAGGACACCTAGTGCAATTGTTCTCACTAACAATATATCTATGGTGCAGGAGGTCCCTAGTAGCAAGTCTGTCTTTTTTGGCAAGCCAGAGGAAATGTTGGGTCCTATAATTATAGTGAGCCTGGGTCTTCCAAACCCAATTACACTGGGCCACAGGACAGGGGTTGCCCATGATCTTTTCAGCGATGTCATAGGCCGACTTGGAGGTAAAGTCACCACTAGCAGAGTGAGCCCAAGCCACAAGCAGAAGCCGGTAAGAAGCAGGTGACGAAACCGGGAAGAAGCTGTTGTTGAAGCTGTGCCGGAAAGAAGGAATTAAATACTTTTCTTTTAGGATAGGGGCAGATGAATTCAACTCGAAATTGAATAAAAAAGAATATAATTACGATTGCTTTGTTTATGTAGTCGCTGAAAGAAAACCAAACCATAGGCGTATGAAGGGAGGCCTAATTGCATGCTTCGCTTCAAGTGCACTAGCGGTTTTAGAAAGCACCGCCCAATAGTAATAGTGTTTTCAGCTAAAACCGGTCACCGATAGCAGCCTAAGAGAACTTTCATTCTCACTTGGCTTATATAGTGCAAGGTGCTTGGCACCGATTGATGAGCAGGGGTGGGAGAACGAGGATTATAAAAGAAGGAAAAGACTGATGAGGGAGAGAACCTAAAAGAAAAGTACCGTTAGGTATTATATAGGGATTTTCTTACCCTATCAAATAAGCGGAGTTGTCCAGTAGAAATGTACATAGGAGTTTTGCTTATGACAATTTGTAAACAGAAGTATCATTGAAATAATTATCAATGTTATTACGAACTTCTGTTATCTATAATTCCATTTTATTCTCTTTTACAACTCCTTCCTTTCGACAATTTAACTTATTATATAAAATTGAAACTCATATTCGACTGAAAAAGTATATAAGAAAGGGTAAGAAAAGACAGGAAGGTTCGCTTTTACCTTGTTCTCTTACTTTACAAATTTTAGAATTTAAAAAAGGGAAAGTTTACCCTTCGGATATTATATAAAAACTCATATCATATTTGTATTACTACATTTACTGGTAAGAAAAGACCTAACGGGCTTTAGCTTACAGTGCAAGTTAACGACTTCTGTTTTAAACGAATATTCGACTAAACCGAAGTCGTGCTAACGCATTGTAAACTTTCCCTAACGGTACTTTTTTTAATAGGGATACTTTTACAAATTTTATAAGCTTCCTTACTCCTTCTGTTTAAAACTCATATTCATATATTAGGTCTATTATTATTATAGGCATATGTTAATAGGCATATTAAATATAATTACACGCAAATTCAATCGATTTTTATTTTATTATAAGGTTTCGTAAAACTTTTCATTTCGAAATGTGACATTTGAGCGTTTTATCGGTCTTTTTGGTTGAAAGTAAATTTCCCTTCATAGACACTCAAAACAAAAAAATCGTCCAAGTTCCCAAACCCCCGTCATCAACTGCTAAGAGATAGGAAAGTTTAGATGCTTACTTCTTAGAGTAAAGAAAGAAAGATTCCAATAGTAAAGATAGAGAACCAATTGGACTGAGCGAGGGGATGGTTCTTAGTAGAAAGAAAGCATTGGTACCGTACTGGCTTGAAAGCAGTTGTCTTGAAGTTCAGAATAGAAGGGAAAAGAAGTACGGGCAAGAGGGAATGATTTGATGAATAGTAGCTGTACAACGGTTCCAAGCCAGGGAAGCAAAGGTCAAGGCAGTCAGTGCTTGCTAAACGATGAAGTCAAGCAAGTCAGTTCAGTGATCTTCCCTCTCTCCTTCCCTGAAGTCAGTCTGCCCAGTCAGTCACTCCTTCTATGCCAGTTAGTCAGTCAGTCGTTCTTTCCTATCTGTTAGCAGTTGCTGCCAAAAAGACGGGGTTTTCATGGAAGGTTTGAAGGCAGAATCCACAGCTATTGAATCAACTGTGGGACTTGAGCTAGTTGGCATATCTTAACTTTTTGAATCTTCCTCTATAGCATCCGATTACTGATTCTTAAACTGACACAAAGGAGATAGAAGAACATCTTTGCACTGTATTCGCGACAGAAGGGCTTTGTGCAAGTGAAGAAGAAGCAAAGAATGCCCTCTTGCAGATGAAGTGAAATGGATGGCATCGAATTCAAATTAAAGGCTGTTGTCGGCATTTCCGCTCTTTGCATGTTAGCATTTTTACCTGACCCTTCGTCACTGCTTTCTGATCATGTGGATGCCGCTCTTAGAGAATCCGCGAAAGGAAAGGACACTGTGAGGGAGAGGGTTCTTAAGAAGCTGCACATGAAGCTGTGGGACTTGAAGGAATAGAATGCCCCATTAGAATGGGCAGGGACAGTCGATCATTGGCTTAATTGCCTGGGTTTTGGGACTATAATATCAAAAATTCCCGGTATTTCGTCGTGAAAGTGTCACATTTTTATTTAACTTATTAAAGGAAAGAGCCGAATGGACAAAATTCCCGGGTTTTCATGTCCCACCCACTCGTAGATAGCATAGTCTCGTACCTTTCCTGGGATTGGCTTTGGTAGTAGTAATGCTGTGGGCTAGCTTGGCTTAGATGGCCTTGCTCCTTTACTGAAAGCTAATAGTCCTTTTGAATTGAGAAGAGGTTAGCCTTAACCCGTTAAGAAACTTTCTTAATTAAGTATCCCATCTGTTCCTTAGTGAAAGCGTGAAAGGAAAGCTCAATCCTAAATGTCTCATCTCAAAAAAGAGTGAATTCTCGAGCTGGCTAAGAGCCTATTCTATTCTAGGATAAACCAAAAGATCGAATTCTTCTACGAGTTGCTCCCTTTTTCGATCTATCCCTGCTAAAGAAAGACCAGTGACTGCTACTCCTATTCCTTGCCTTACTAATTGTGAAATCATTCTCTTGCTCACATGCAGCTGCTTCAATATTCAATAGCACCGGATACTTTCACAGCAGCGGATATGGTTATTCCTCGAACAGCGCTTATTGCAAAGAGCCTGGGTTTGACCACTGCTTCATCATTTGCCCACTTCTCTTCCTAAGATGCACACTAGATGGGACATTAGCGCTTTTCTTTATTACTTTCGCTACGCCCCTGTGCTAAACCTCGGAACAGAAAGAGGATCTCCGCCTTCAATGCACTTTTTTACATAAATCTTTTTTTGCTTAAGCTTAACATTGGGGCTCGCAGGGATAAGTAATACAACTCTCACAGTCTCGGCTGGATCGAAGACAGAAAGAAGGGCTTATTCCAGCATTCCTTTCTATGATAACTTAACTGGCTTACAAGCCAGGGGTTATCTAATTTATAGAGCTAAATAATTTAGCCTGCCTGAGAAGTCAACTAGCCTTTTCCCTTGCCTGCTCTAGACGCCTTTGATCAAACTAGCCCTCTTTATTACCTATTCGATGCATATCCTCCCTCACCAGAAAAAGAAAATCAATCTATCTCTAGCTTGCTTGCGTAAGAAAATCTCCTAAGCTAGTTGCAACTACCACTCGTGATACAATGCAAAGGAAGATATAGAGTGTGACGGGAAAGCTAAAAAAAAATTGTAATAGATTCTCTTTTGGGGAGAAAGCCCTAATATAATAGCTTTTTTGATAGAACGCCTCCTTCTTTTTTGAAATTCAAGTACTTAGGATTGAACATTGACTAAGAACTGCCACTTCAACTGGAGGGGCTATAAAAGGACCTTTTAGAAAGAAAACTTATTTTGGCCGGGAGAGAAGAGCTTTCTTACGTACTTCATTCACTCAAATAATGCTTAAGAACTGGAAAGCAAAAAAAGATATCAGATGCTCTACTTTCTAAAAGAAAGTATGCCCATGCCTACTTCCTCTTTGCTTTATGTATTGCCTACTTCTCTTTTTGTAATCCCTGTTTTCATTTCTTCTTTTTGATAACCCTTTTGTGTGTGTGTGTAAAGGCTTTCAAACTCACTTGAAAAGACTCCATACATGGAGAACTTAAAGCCGATAACTCCAGGCTATATGCTGGCCTTAGACAAGCGGGCCTTATACACGTTATATGGAAAATCTAGTCCGAGTCAAGCCCAAGACCTGGCCCTTAGTAAGATGGGAAGTGGAAATACGCATTTTTAAAAAAGCTTTTCAATACTTCTTCCTCCTGGGGAGAGATAGTACAGCTACCCCATTCTCAATAATCCCTCCTGCCTTTGGAGGCTTTAAAACTCGCCTGATGCATTAGCAGCCCAGCTTTCTTTCCTCCTTTCCTTTCCTTTGATTTGACTTGCTAATTAAGAGATTTTCTGGCCTTGCTACAAGCATTAAAGTGCTTAATAAATATAAGAACTGTTAATACATATAGATAAGAACCATAACAGGATTTCTCACTGGAAGGCTGGGACAGGATCTCAAAGCCCAGGGCCAGAAAGAAGTACTTTCCATGATCTTTCACTGCAATTCCAACTTCTACTCGATCGAAGGCATAAGGAATTGCAGGAGATGTAAGGTACACATATACCTTATCTTTATTCTGCGATTGAATAGGCAACAAAGACTACTTATCCATAGGCAACTACTAGTACTCCAACCCTGTAAATGGAAGGCAAAGCACTAGCAGGAAGGACTCCAACTCCCTCTGGAATCGGAGGAAACTAGCAAGATGCTAACTCAAAAAAGTCCAATACATATAAGAAAGCTGAAGCTAGCCACTAAGATGCTAACAGGCACAAGTAAGATGTAATAGATTATCAATTCCTTGTTTGCTCACAGGAGAGATTGCCCTTGAACCTGCTATTTCTGCTGGATTGAAAGCTGATTTCGTAAGGTAAGAAATAGGAACTTACACTAAAACTCCAACTGGCAATCGAACTGCTGATATCCTGCCTTGCCCATTTGATCAAGACTTTCCTAAAATGGATTGGGAAATGGATTAATTATTAGCATAACCAACCGGACAATGAGTTTTTTGAATTCCCCAGAACTAGAGGGCAAGCGCTAGTGCTTTTGCTCAGACAGCCTTTCCTACCGAGGTGAGTAAGCTAGAGCTCCCTCCTTTATTCCATTCTTCGTTCCTTCCTACTGGTAGGGGCATTTCCCTAAAATCAATCCTAAACTGCTATTGTATTGATAGTACGAGCATAAATAGCTGTTTCCGCCCTTTGGTTTAGCTGATAGAGACTATTCAATTAACCCATTTCTTAGTTCTTTCCGCAAGAAGAACGTAGACGCTATTTGCTGCACCAGCGCTTGATAGGAGAAAGAAAGTCCCATATTACCGAGTAGGACTTCTCTTCGCTCTTTGTCTGGCCATGGTCAATCAAATTCTCATTCTTGAATTGCATTTCCCGGTGAAAGGGGCTTACTTCTAACGGTTAAGATAATAATTATATATATAATAAGGAATCGATCTTTCTAGAGGTATTTGCTCCACCCCGAATTCGTAACCTCTTCAACAACCTTTCCCTTCACCCACATAACCGGCATATCCATAAACAGGTGGTTCAAAGACGCTGCCGCAGTGCTTATCCATTGATCCACACCCCCGGCAAGAACTGCTGCAGCAGCCTCAGCTGCTTTCCTCCACTGCTCTGTTTGTACTCTAAGCTTCTTCAGTTCGCTTTCTAATGCCTTTGTGGTAGCTTCTAGCTTATCATTTACCTTAAAATTGCGTTTACTTGTTTCCAGCTCTTGTCCCAAAAGATTCAACCTGATAGTTAACTACTCTTGCTTGGCCTGAGCTGATGATATCTCCAAAGTTTTTTCATTTAGCAGATTTTCATGACCTCCTTCTCTGAGAGAAACTTCCTCTTATTCGATCTGATTGGCTTAGCCTGGAGAGTTAGCTGATGCTGATCTGGTAGTGTCAAAGAGGCGATTCTCAACAGCTTCAACAGCAGAGATTATCGGACATGAAGATAGGATGAAGATGGTGGGATGAAGCAGTATTTAAAAACCCATTGGTAAGGGAAGGCAAAGAAGTTTCTGAGGGAAGGGACCTTTACCATTTCGCTTCTTCCGCTTTTGGGGATTCAACCAACTAAGAGAACAGAACCCGAGGGGATTGAAAGTATCTAAGTACCATCGGCATCTTAAAGGAAGTGAGCCATTTGTCTATGGGGCACGAACGGTATAATAAGAAGTGGCGGTGGATGTATCGAATGCCCATAGGGAGCTGCTACTTCTAGAGAATAGGCTGCAAGAGAAGGAGCTGTTGAGGGATTGAGACAAAAAAAACTGATTGATGCCAAATATTCTAATAAGATAAGACATTCATCCCCCTTTAGAAGCATCGAATGCAAGCCAAGCTGTTCGGAAGGGCCTGAATAAGGCTTTTTTTTTGGGGAGGTGGTGGGAGAATCGATCACACAGACAGTCAAAAAAACTGTCGGGGAAGGAAAGAGACCACTGAATAACAACCAAGTTTGGATCACTCTGATTCCCGGGCATTTAAAAAAGCTGGAGTTATAAACCCAGGAAACGAAGGGGCGAAGACAGTAAAAGGCAAAGCGAGAAGGCAAGAAGCAAGGTATGATTCGGAAGTTTATAAGTAAGCATAAAGTAAGGTTTCAATAGGGGAGGTTAATGTTTTAAAGCTGAAAGCCGGGAAGCAAGCATAGGCAAGCGTACGCCTGAAACGAAAGCAGTTCAGTGACCTACCAAAGGAAGAGTAACCAGGGCGAAAGAAAGTAGTGACCTTAACTCGGGAACGGATTCGATAGGGCCACTAGAAGCCTTGTTTTTGTCTTTCTCTCGCGTCCGGCTATTCCTGCTGAGTCCGAAAGATGAGTCCTCACTCCGGTTAGACGGAAGAATCACTGTAGATAGCGATAGCAGACGCGGTACACAAAGCGGTCTGTCTTAGCATGAAGGGAGAAAGGGAGGATGTGGGACCATTCCCGATATCCACTCATTCGATATACGACTTCGAAAGCTTACACGTACGAAATAGCCTAGGAAAGAAGAATCGAAAGCATGCCCCCGGTGAGACATCCTGTCATTTAGGTGAGTTCCGGTAGGTTTCTACTGAAACAACTTATCAAGATAAGAAGTTTCAGTTGACACCGATCAGATGGCACAAGGTTTAGAAGACCTTGAGCTACTAATGGTCGTCCTGAAAGGGACTCTATTAGTAGTATCTGATGGCTTAACCAAAGAACTCCGTGTCGGAGCACATCTGTTTGCCAAAGAGGCAATCAGACTAAATAGGCGTTCTGGTCCATTACCACTGCGCTTTATTTTAAGCAGTGTGGCGTTTGCCTTCAGCAGGCTTACGTCGATGGACCGGGACCCTGGTTTGTTGCCTTTTCCAGTGGCACTGGCGGGATCTGGCCTTTCTAAGATCTTTCTTAGAGGGTACGTCCCTAGGATATCGTCCATCCCCTTGTGTCGGGAATAGGGTGGATGCCATCCTGGAAGGCTCTTGCGTTATTTGGAGCACATGGTGGCGAGGGAAATGGGGATCTTTTACACTTTCCTCTCCAGCTAAGCTGGCTGATCATGACAGAGTGCGGGGCTTAGCTCCATACCCTGTCTTTCGATCACCTGTTTGGCCTCACTTTGTTAGGTTCCCCTATGATTCGAAGAAAATCGAAATCCAACTGGTCATTTCAGGAATCTAACACATATCTTTGTGATATGACTGGTGAGCCTTTTATCAAAAAAGTTTATAGCACTGCTCCTGAACGTTTAGCGTCTTTTACCGGTTCCGGTACTGGAAAGAGGAGATTATTATTTGCTATACGCAATTGCTCCTCTTGGCCTCTCTCCACAGTAAGTCATCACTCAGTGGTGACGTGCTGTGCAGGGAAGGTGTACTCGGGTCAGACCTTTAGTAGATATGCTATCCTAAGGGATGACGTGTCTGCTGACACGAAGGTAGCTGAGGTTTACCGCAACGCCCTAAAGACTTAAGGGTTTAGATATCCATGTCTAAACCTTTAGTGTCTTATGAAGGCTCAGCGGAGTTCGTGAGGTGCTTTCGGTGTAGGATCTGACCGTGGATTTCTCCCGGTCTCCGTCCGAAACCCCTGAACTCTCACCATCCTCTTTGGCGCAATGGCCTTATATAAAATAAATTGATGGGTCTAGCACCTTAGATTACATGGTGCAGGGTTCAAAGTACTTTACTATCTCGGCTTTCCAGCGCTCTTTCTTGTCGTGTAAACGACTAGAGAGCGCCTGGTCTAAACCTTAGATACCATTTGAACCGTGGTTGGACCGCACGCTGCCTCTTAACCCGCATCCATGCACTTTATCTCATAAGGATATTGCGTGTGGCGCGTGGTTGGATGTGCTAGCGGCTCAAATACGATCGATGGTATTATATCGTCGCTTTTGACCCGTGTGTCCATATCCAGGACTCCTTTGATGCTCTTGTCGTCGCTCGTCACTAGAAAGTGAAGAGTGCAGACTCACGTTAGATCCGTCTAGGGTCTATTGTGATGTCTATACGATGAGGTATCAAAGAGAGGTCCGTCTTCTAGGTTTATCCTTGAGGACAGTAGGTTGACTCATCCCGTCACCCTGCTTGGAGGGATCTCCGGTACTGAGTTCCTTGTGTTCGCTCATAGGATTAACCACCCTTGAGCGAGAGCTAGTCATAAAGACGAGCTCCTAGCCATCAGCCATAAGACTATGGGCATCAAGAAAGCATCGAAGCTTGGAATGCTAGCAGACCCAAAAGCTAGCACGGAATAGGGAGCATTGCGCCTTAGCCGACTTCCAAGGCTTGTTAGGCTTGGCCTGATAGAAGGAATGCGGACGGAGAGCATTCAGCTATGCTATTACACCAACTTCAAGGGAAAGACGCCTGATCACCTACTTAGAAGACTTCCAAAGATGGAGACAAAGAAGAAGAAGAATTAGATCGCGAAGTGACCCATCGGAACTGCACTAACAAAAGAAAAGGCTGCTTCAGAGGGATTAGGGCTTTCCTCAAAGCAAAGGCCGATAGGATAGGCTTTGACTCATCAGTTTTAGGCCTTAGGCGAGAGGCCGATGGTGATACAAAAGGAAGAAGAAAACCATTCCCCTCCCTGCCAACAACAAAGAACAAAGACTTGATGCGGAAAAGCTCTGAGACTAAAACGGGAGGAAATGCCAATTTAAAAAAAGGATCAAGCAAAAAACTTACTAAAGGCTACGGATCCAACTCGATCCACATTCACTCAACAAGGTCAGGCCCTCAACGAATAAAGAGGAATCAGAAATTTTTTCAGGAGAGCAGGGGCACATTCAAAAGCAAAAGCTGCCAAGCCGCTTACCTTACTAGCACGATACCGAAATGGGCCTACAACCCCAAAGAAGATTCACTCGCTTCATCACTTTTTTTATTATAAGAAGACATTTCAAACTACTCAAGCGAAAGAAGGAAGAGCATTTTTCTCGTGAAGGGGGACAGGCCCGGGAGAAAGTGAACTAATTGAGTGAGGCAAGAACGAAAAATCAGGACTTTCTTGAGGTGAGGAGTTTCCAATTCTCAAGGCAAAGAAAATGGACACTTAGCCGCCAATGGTGATCCACCTGGAACCCTCGCTAAAACCTTACGCGGATTCTCAATCAATCAAAGAAGAAAGAATTCCTTTTGAGAGGGGTACTTGCTTCGGAAGAAGGATTATGGGCTGACTCAATGACTGGTGGAAGGACTGTTAGCCGGGGAGAGAAGTTAGCCTCTGGGCTCCCCTATTACACATGACCCTCAGGCCGAATCGAATAGTAGAAAGATTGCAACGACATAGCCACAGACGGAATAGGCTAAGCGCGCCGCCTACCTTACCTTGACCTTGTAATGCTTACCGATTTAGACTAGAGGTAAAGAAAAATCTAAAGCCATTACACCTCACGGCATCGTCGGATGGGTAACCATCAGACGGTGTGGGGTGTAACCTCCCCAGCATCGGATTGTCGAGGTCCGGTGTCCAGAGGCGAACACGCGGTGGCGGTCTCAGCCGTCAGACAGCTGATGGTCATGACCAAAATATGTATGTGTGTTTAACAAAACTTCATAGGTGTAATGAAGTCCTCTAGTTAAAGAGGTACCTACCCATGGTGGGTGCAACACCCCGCCATTTAGGCGAGTTCTAACAGTCTTCATGCTACTAGTCATCAGTAGTTTGTGTAGGATATCAGTGATAGAGAATTCTCTCCTGAGTGATTCGCGCACTCTATTTGATTGACTACGTCGCTTGAGGCCTGTTAGATGGTACAAGATCTTGATCTGCTAATGGTCATCCCAAAAGGGTGATCTTAGCGGTTCCGTCGGTACGCTAGAGAATACTTTGTTAGAGACACCTATGGCAAGGAGGTGATTTGGCTTGTTCGCTAGTCTGGTCCCATTTGCTGCGCTTTATTTAAAGCAGCGTGCCGTAGGCTTAAAGCTTACGGTAGGGAGCCACAGCGTTCCGCCTCGTTACCTTCTCTGGTTGCCTTAGCTAGGTTTAGGTACTTTGAGACCGTTTCATCCCTCTATCAAGATGATAAGAGGAGGGGCGGAAAGGTTTGATGAGTACATTTCAGGTTCTGTACCCATCCCCTTACACCAGGGAATAAGGTGGGTGCTCTCCTGGAAGGCGTTTCTGTATCGTGAGATGCCTCAACTGATGACGAGTCCAATCTCTTCCCTAAAAGGGAGAGCCAGGCGTCGCCGCTTTATACAGTGGGTCTCTCGAAAGGTTGACGTTCTTTACCAGCTTTGGTACTAGCAAGAGGAGATTATTATCTCTCTTGGCCCCTCTTCACATCGCATCATCACGTAGTGGTTATGTGCTGTGTAGAGAAGGCGTACCCAGAGAAGCGTTTTGAACTTCTTTGGTGTTCTCTTCCAGGCATTTAAAAATGGGTCGCCTGAAGTAATCCGAGTACTCAAGTTGGGTCTCAGTGATTATGCTAGAAGGACCAAGTGGCATAGTCAGGCTTTGCCGAGGTGCCCATTTTGAATTCAATAAGCGATAGGTTGGATAAGAAAATAGGGTTTTAGGAGGGGATGGACCTACCGATCCTGGAAATGCCAAGGGCTTGGGGAAAGACGCTATGCTTGAGTCAGCGGAAATGGTTGATGACGAAGAAAATCATAGGTAGCTTGCAAGCAGAGGAATAAATGACTTTCTCTCCTTTCACTCTGAAAGCACTCTAAGGACTAAGCGAATTCTTTCATTCCCCCCTAGCCGATGTGCTAGATCATCTCCATTCCTTTCCGTGCGCGGAGTGGATTAGCAATCAAACCTCTTCCCTTGGCACTCTCTTGAGTGGCGGTTAAAGACTGACAAAGGCAGTTCAAATCTGGAAATGCATACAAGAAGCTCTCTATCTCTTTCTCTTAGTTAGCCAGGTTAAACTTTAGTTTTCGATTCCGCGACTCTGAGAATCACAAACTAGAAATATCATAAGAAAAGAGAAAAGAAAATAACTAAAAGAGGGAAAGACTCTTTATTACACGAGTACGAGCGTAGAGTAAGGAGCTGTAGTTGGTCGCCTCTCCTTTCAGTCGAGTTACTTCACCCCTAAACTGGAAGAAAAATCGAATAACTTCACCTGTAAGCCATATAGACCACTTTATAGCCTGTTCAAAAGGGATTGAATGTGTTAATTTGATTGAAAATGTGTAAGTCATAAGAGAAGGGAGATTTAACAGAAAACCTTTATTTGAAATAGCAGAAAAAGTAGAGCAAGAAGCTTCCCATTCTGAGGCTGTGAAGGCCGCTTAAGCCGCATTATTTACGTAATTCTTTGATCGGAATCTTACCCCCTACCCCCACAAGGGAATAAGAGCTCCGAAAAAGGATATCTATAGCTGTGGAGAGGGAAGCGCTTAGAAGCTATGCTCTTCTTGAAGAAGTGGGGACATATCCCTATCGAGGGTTTTTTCTTCTTATTTTTTCTATTTTATTTATAAAAGTTTGATTTTTTCTTTCTTTGTGGAAGGGGAGCAGTTCGGTGCAAGCACCAACTGAGAATAGAGACTGACAATAGAGGATTTCCATTCATCTTCCTATCTGCTAAAGAAGTCAGATCTCTGCCACTGACGGCAAGCCTTGATAGGTATGGCAAGGAAGGTCTCTCTTTCTCTTACGAAATTTCTCAGTGTGGAGTGAGGTCTGAATTCTCAATTTAGCTATTGCGTACAATCTCAGATTCTAACCTAGCTATCTAGAAAATATTGGAATGAAAACTAAGAACTTAGCAAAGAGAGATGGGCTCAGGGTCCTGAAGTCAAAAGTGGACACTCTGACGGATATCCTCCTGAGTCTGGAACAGCGATTCGAAATGTTCGGAATGAAGCTGTCAATCATAAACCATAACACTACCAAGAAGAACCTCCTAAAGCAAAGGCCCTTCACGAGGATCGAAACTCTCGCGCTTACTATCTATCGAAGCCTCTATAGATTGGTGCGGGACTCGTTTGCTAGTCTTACGGGCCCACTTTGGCTCTTACAGCTTTGCCTGCATGCGTATTTTCCTGAGATTGCCCCTGAGGGTTCTTCTGTTCCTCCTGAGGTCGATTCGGTAATGGTTACCGTTACATCAACGATCAGCCTCCTCAGAAGAGTTTTGCTACCTGTTTGGACTTTTTCTTCAATCTGGGCACCCTACCAACCAGACGGATTCCAGCCTTTCAAGGACCTTGCTCGAGGCCCGGGTTATCTTAGAAGCTTCTCCCGGCAGACAAGATCGCTCAGAAAAAAGATTCTCAGGCCTGGGTTTCTTAGTTTGTAGAGATATACACTTCGGTCTGCAATACCTCGATGAAAGCCAATCAGGATGTGAACAAATGGCATGTCATGAAGAGGTTGAAAGGCTTGTACGCCCTGGTAGATGCTCGATCTAACAATAAAGGACGGCTAACTGCCTAGAAGTTGTTCGCGGTGCCTCAAACCGGAAGTCCAAAGCTCTTAAACCCTCTGTCAAGGCCAGTGAAGTTCAGTGGTTCTAGATTCCGTCCGGAGAGTCATTTTTGTCAATTTCTTTCTTTTTATGTATTTCTGGTATTTTTTTCTTATTATTTCTAAAGAGTTGATCAAAGTTAAGAGTAATTTTGCAATGTAATTGTTGATTTAGTTTTTATGCTTGGTCTTCAGTGAAAAGATAAGAAGAAGGAAAATGACAATAGCTAACCAACTGAGAAAAATTACATAACAACATGTTCTAACCTCATTTTTGAATTTAAGTATAATAAATAAAGGCGATATTTTATAGCGACTGCCGGACCATTCCATTCATTGTCTTCTTCTCAACCTCTTCCTGCAAGTTGTTCAGAGATCTTTCCCGGTCGGCTATTCCATTATGGGCTTTCTTTATTCCTTTATTCGGCTAAGGGAGTTACCTTTAGCCTTGTTACCACCGGACCAAGCGAGGATTCGTATCAGTTGATGTAATTGCCCCGTTTGCATTACTCCTTATTTGCCTGGTCCCTTCTTCTTCTTATCTTTCGGCTTCTTTAATTACATTGCCTGACGTGAACAGACGCTTTCTTCTCTTATCTTACGATCTTTCTAGTTGGATAAGAGAAGGAATTTCCTCTACGCTTTGAGCTCTCACTCATTCCGTGCTTGCTAGAAAAAGTTCTCTACGGGCATGAACACTAACCGAATCTGGATGCAGCATTTATTCAACTAAGAATTCTCTTCCCTCTGTGCCATTTGTCCAAAAATCCTATTGATTCACTTCCTTTTACAGCAACCTACTTTTCTTCAAAACTTCAAAACAGCCGAGTCCATTTAATTAAAGGAAATTGTCCGGTATTCACTTATATTATCTCGAGTAATCGAATCGCCCGCTTCAGGCTAGAGAGAAGGCCTTCATGTGCAAGGGCTAGGCACCTAATGCATGTGAGGGTAAGGGAAGGAAGTCTCTTTGGCACGTATGAGTATCAGAGCGGGTAAATCGAAAGAGATTTCTAGGCCGTTAATGGGTTCAATTTATGATATTTTAAGCACCCTTTACTCTTTTTATAAACGGCCTTGGAGCTTTCCCATTATAGATCTACTCGCGATCGAGGGAATGCGTTCTATCTCTTGAGCTTCCATTCGTGGGTTTAGAGATCGCTAGGGCCCACCACCTACTTTCGTCCTTTCTCCGCTGCTCAATGGCTCTAGTAAGAGGAATATGAACTTGGATTCGCCCCTTCTCCGCCTATCGGGATTTGGTGCCTCATTAAAGTCTTATTCCCGCTTCTTTGCCCCGCCGTCACAGGTCCCGTAGTCTCTTAGGAGTCTCGGTGAACCGAAGATGTCGTCCTAAATTTAGGATGAATTACAAAAAAACCGACCGACCAGAAACGTGGGCAACGATATTGAACCACGCGTATGAGTCGGGGCTTCCCCGAGGGCTATCCTTGCGCTCGAACAGAGATTCCTCCCCTTACTGCTGACACGGTGAGGGTGACTAAGCTCATCTACAGTTTATAGCACAACGACAAGCAAAGGGTCGCCCAGCCCTGAGCTTCCTCTGATTGTCCACACATTTATTAGCTTTTATAAAATGCCAAATTCGATTTGAAGAGATAACATTCTTCCTCTTCCTTCGGTTCGCGACGTAGTTCAGTTAGCCTTATTCGTTTGCTTTGCTGAAACTGTTTCAACGACGGATGACTGGAAGCTGTCTGTGGATTAGAAGGATGCGCAACTTTTATTATCTTTTTGACTCTTTTGACGTGAAGGTTATAGTGTGAAGTGCTGATCCTCCCCATATAGGGAGGAGGCGACTTTCTTTCAATAGGCGCAAGGCCTAGCCACCCTTTTTGGACCCGAAGGCACTAACCTCTGATGAAGTTGTGCAACTGACCGATCCTAACCGAAGTGTCCACTCGATCTTATTCAAGTAGCTATTAGCAGGACAAAACCCCAACGTCCGAATCCAACCTTAGTAAGGACCTTTCACCCAGACCTGACAGGCAACTAAAGGGCTTGAGAGAAGAGAGATGGGAACTATGTCTAGCTGACGATAAAAGCCCGGCAGGATACGACTCTGCTGTTATGCGCCTGGATTCTGGGAGATCAAGGTTTCGCTAAGTCCGTACCTTTCTCATTCATGCTTCACACAAAATCGAGATGAAAAAAAGAAAACAGTTATTGCTACACGGCTATTTCTCTCACTAGATTCAACTCCTCCTTAGGGAGAAAACAAAACAAAAGCTAGCGAAAAAACACGGTCGAGAAAGACATTCATAGCTTGAACCCGAAGGGAAACGAAGGCAATAACATAGGAATTAAGGTCCTTCTATTCTAACCTATTATTCGATTTGGAGGTCGTAGAAGAAGATCTTATACGCTAACTAGAGCAATAAGAGCTCACGAAACTAGCAGCTTAGAAAGCTTCCTTGCCTTACTAATTCTTAGAGGTCAATCAGTCAGACATGCCATACGCAAGACCAAGACTCAAATAAAGGAAGGGGGAAAGCGCAGTAAAGTGGTACCGTAGCCAATCCATAAGCCACACACTCAAGCTAAAGATAGACCACTCAAGAAAATCCTTCATCCCAGGATGAAAAAAACCTCTGGAATCAAAGACAGCTCTCGCGGTCTCATCTTCTGACGGAGATAGTAAATAATATAATGACAGCACGAATATAAGGGTTAAGAGAAGAGGCAGACCCCTACCAATCCAAAGAGAGGAAGCCTTTCTTTGGTCTACATAGGACAAAGCCGCTCGAAGTGCGCCTTCCTGCGATGACTGAGTACAGCCAGTTGTTTAAATCCAGCACCACCAATCGGGATATTGGACCTATAGGTGTTATAGACTCTTCCTAGTGTAACAGCTAGGACGATTCTCTAGTGATTCACTCAAGACCTACTCCCCCACCAAGACTAAGCAACCAACCTTCTATGCGAAATCCCTAGCTTTAACTTAAAAAGGGTTCGTTATGTGATGTCTTCTCTTTCTCTTGTCCTCCTCGAATGTGAGCCCTTTACTCAAAAGACGGATCCCTGACCCGTAAATGCTATCAGTTTGCTTATCAAAGTCAGAAAAAGAGCTTTTAGTTGGGAAGGAAAATTTCTTCCTTCCCCCTCCCAACCCGATAATAAGTTTTCCTCCTTGCACGAATCGAAGGGAGACTCTTTGCTCTAAAAACGACTTTTGGTTGTTGGCTTCCTGAGCAGCTGGTAAAAAGAAAGATATGTCAACAAGCTCTCCTCTCCTGTTTGTTGTGTCTAAATAATTGATTTTGGAATCAGTCCCCGTTTTTTTCTCAGCCGCTAAAGGGCTTTTCTCTTTTGATCTGGTATAGGAGGAAGTAAAAGACTAAGTTCCTGTGATCTTTCTTTTAGCTTTTCAAAAAGGAGATGGTCAAATTCATTCTTTTTGCCTCAGTCTTTATACTCATCCTTCAGCCGTCGATAGCGACAGCACGATATAGACTGGTATTGGTCAGTCCACTACCCTATGCCGCTTTCTTGCTTGTCGGCCGTTGGCGACCACCCCTAGGATCTTGCCCTTATCAAGATCTCGGAACGAGAATTCAATCCGAGGAACTTATAGCGCGGGACTTTGTCTCTTTCTTGCCTGGGATAGAGAGTCTTTGACAGTGTCTTTCCATGCTTGTTCAAAAAGTGAAGTGTCAGTAGGTCATTAAAGAAGGTGACCCTATAATATAAATGGCGTATAAAAGAGAGATCCAATCCAATTCATATCGTCTGAGGATTGTCTTGCGCCTAAGCTAGCTGTCTTTTAAGCTTTATGGAAATCCTTCGATCAACCTTCCCTTTCGGCCTGAACAGGCTAGGAATATGCTGCTCACAACTTTGCTCGTGTCCACTATACATACACAATAGGCAAGGCCAGTTGTCAAGTCAGTAGTACCAGACCCCCTTGAAACCCAGCTCTTCGACCATGCTATGACTAGGGAAATACCCTTACCTTTAGTCCCATACCCTCCCTTAGCCTTTCGCTTTCTGCCCTAGGTTGTGAAACCAACAGGGTTTGCGTTATTTCATAGGGGTTTTCAGGTGAAGCAGGTAACATATGGAAGATACAGCGCGTGGATCTGTTCAAAAGAAGTCAACCACTAAGAGATTCACTTAGCATAGTATGCCTCGACCGGAAGACAATCTGTCTTTCCCACAGTGCAGTTTACGTAGTTTTTGATGAAAGAGAAGGTGATCTCTAATCGCAGCCGCTGGCTGCTTTTGCTGTCCCCCTTGTTATACCTAAAATAGAAGCGGAAATAGGGCTTGAGGATGACTTCCCTCATCGACCATCGACAGGCGGGGGCGACTTTTTCTCAATCCTTAACACCCCAAGATTACCGAAGTACCAGAGTGTGACATAAGCTTACATTATTCGTCTTATATGTAAATAGCCCACTGGAAGTAAAGTATAGCGTGGTTCCACCTCGCAAGGAGAACAAGCGATAGATTGAAGATCAACAAGGCTTAATCAAATAATCAAGGAGGACAGGAATAGGAAGAGAAAGAGCATGTGTGCTAAGGCACAAGGTCCCGTATTGGCACTTTCAGGTGGGCTAAAAAAGAGCCCCAAAGGAAGCCAGTCCTGTTGTAATAGTAAAAGCAACCTATCGCGCTATGGGCTTTGATGCTTACGCGCGCCTTACCTTGCTCTTGAGTTGAGCTGCAAGCTTAGAACTAGTAGCAAGTTTCCAAAAAGAACCTAGAATCTTAGAATCTTATTTCACCGAATACGATTAGAAGCTGTTTGAACTCCTAGAGACCGGAGAATAGCTTTCTTGTTCTTCAACCTGCGGAAAAAAACCGATAGTAGTACAGTAAGTGACGCCTTCCTCTTAAGCGCCACGCATAATTGGCTTTCGTAAAGGCAGATGGAAGAAAACCCGAACGAAAGAAAGGTTGTCCCAGCTTAGCCAGCCAATGCGTCTTCCCTCTTACTTTAGGCATAAAAAATGACATCATATTCGGAAAGAGCCATTTTATATTATGGCACCCCCGGCCAATCTGGAAGGACATAAATGAGCTGATTATGTGGATCATAATCGGATGTTTATTATTCCCCACCAAAGCATATGGATTGAGACGAGGACTAAACCAAACCAATTCTGACAAAAGTCTTTTTTGTTTAAAGCAATTGTAGCAGCTCCGGCATCTAGTTGACTTACTTCTCCCTATACCTATAATAAATAGTGCAATTCCTTTCTTTAGAGGGTTCGGTACCCTGGACATTGTATACGGCCAGATCTATATAAATAGATTAAACCTCCTACCCATTCTACACTTTCTCCACCCGGAACAATGGAAAAAAGCGTGGCCACCAATTCCCTTTCTATACGATAAAAGCCAGATCTTGCATGGATGCTAGCAGTCCCGTAGATAGAAGAGCGGTATGAAAGAGCTCAACAAAGGAAATTCAAAATTTATATGCTACTGGGCAAGCTCTAGGAATCGGGCCGATATATTCGAGTATGAAGGAGTTGGACTTGGTCGGTTCGAAGGCAAGAATCGCACTTCTCCTTTCATTCCAGGTCTACCAACCCCGCTATTTCCGAGTAGAAGAAGGGAGAACCTATCAGTAACGACGATCGGGAGAAGAAGAAGTAGTAGTCTTACTTTCCCTGCTCTTGTTCGCAGATTCCTGGCTTGGATTCCTTCTTTCGCCTTCTCGATGAATTTCTTCGGTCTTCTTTGAGTGAAAGAGACTCAGATTCAAGTTCTACCATGGGCTTTGCCTAAAAGTCAGCCAATTTTTCCGACTTGTCTCGTGTTAGTGAAACTGGAATACCCGAGTGAAGACAACTCAATAGGGAATTGTCTCTAGAAGCTTTGGGCTAGGAACCCGAGAAAGGATAAAGCCAAAACATCTATCCAACTCTCTAGCCGGATAGAAAGATGAAAGGGCAGGGGCAAGGAGTAGTGAAAATAGAACTAAGCAGAACGGATTCAACGTATCCCAACCCAAAGCCAAGGGGCAATCTAGCTTACATTTCACTAGTTGCTATAAAGAGCGAAGGAGAGAAAGAAAAGGCTTGCTTCTCGGGGAATAGGCACAACGCGACTCAGCACCAGATCAGAGCCCACTTGGTCATCTGTATCGTGATAGTTTGAGTACTTTTTTTCGTAGTGGTGTCTTAGGTAGTGTCCCTGTGTCGGAGTTGTCTCCTTGGCGCGTGCATCCACTCGCCATAGGACTTGTTCGTATTCGCAGTTATGCCAGAATCTCCGGTGACCGGAGCAGCCTGTGGTGGGCTTTCTGAAGCCCCTGGTGTCTCCTGATCTGGCCTACATGGCTTGTTAGGGCAGAAGGCCATGTTATGACCTGCCCTACCACAGGTGAAGCATATTTGCGGTAAGCCTGAATACTCAATTCTTTGCCATTCACCATCAATAAAGAACTTGTTTTCTAGGAGTTTTGAAAGGTCAATCTCTACAGCAACTGACGCAAACTTCCCTCTCTCCGCCTGTTGAGTATGGTAATCAATACGAACAGTACGTCCTATCAGGTTTCCAATGGACCTAAGGATTTCCTGATAGTACACATGTTCGGGAAACGAATCCATCCCACAACAGGTGTTTGCCAAGCTTCAGCCATAAGGAAGTGCTTTTACACGATTCCCACTACTGCCCTCAAAACAAGAATGAGCTTTCGAGCTATGAGATGAATGAAAAGGAAGAACTTCACCCGTTAAGGGAATCTTCGCCCGTGAAGGAGATTCAGCATCCAGCGGAGAGGCTTATGCCTATGACTCCACCCAGACTTTATCAGAATCTACTCCCTCAACTCAAGACCAGAAAGCAACGTTCCAAATCACTTATTATTGAGGGTGATCCATGATCATCTTACTTACTGGTGGATTCTCCAAAACGATTATTAACGCTGGGATCTATTTCAAAGACTTGAAATAATTCCAAAAACTCCCAGAAGTTAAAAACAAGACAAAATGTGCACTCATGAAACCAGAAATGCAAGTTATCCGCCAATAGGACAATCAGCCATCATTTCAAAAAATCAAGATTACCTTGGTGTCGAGGAGGTTTCCATACTACTAGTTACCGTTAACGACTATGCTACATTGACTAACCGGTTGTTTTGATCTCTCGTAAAGCAAGTAGGGCACCTAATGAGAGGGTATGGTCTTGTCTCAAACAAGCCAAAACCTGGCCATCATGGCTCCTGCTTTTGCAAGGATCTTACAACATTAGCCGCTGGCACCACCATCATAGCAATGTTGTTTATTGTTGAGCGGAAAGCCTTTTATGCTTTGGGAGTAGGGATCAAATTAGGAAAAAAATCTGTGCTGAATCTTTTCTTCAGACTAACCTCTTGGAGGGTCAATTGAGAATGGTAGAATGTATACTTGATAGGGAAGATTGGTTGATGCCCATTGTGTTATATTATTTCTATCTTATTATTTCGTCAAACTTGGGATTATTCTTTACCTTCGATAATAATTATTTGAGGAGATCCTTTGCATGAAGGGGCACGTTCTCCTGTAATAAGCAAAGCTACCGTGGGTACTCTATTTGGGGCTCTCGTGCTGACTATGATGCTCTGTGAGGCCAGTTCCCTGCAGAAAGATGGAATATAAAGAAAAGGCTCTGTTGCCAGAAACGAATACGAGCATGGAGTGAGCAGAACAATGGTGCGATGAATTCCACCAGAAAAATGGAAAATTAGTAAAGTGGTCTAGTAGGATAGGAGGAAAAAGACACTTTCTTATGTAAATACCGGGTTCTTTCTTTCACTCCTAAATCACCGAATCTGTGGACAATTCCTTGACTTTAGAGCAGACAGAAGTGAAGCTTTTCTTGCTACATACGAAATTGGTACAGTCTCAGCTTCCTAGCTATTGGAAGCAATAGGACTACTTGCTTTATGCTAGACTCGGTCTTATAGGTATTTAAGCACAGTTGTGATTCCGCTTTCACCACTAATAGACAGAACAGCCAGAACGGCTATGCGAAAAAGTAAAGACCTCTACTACTCTATGCCTACTTCTGTAACCCTGTATTCTTGCAACAGACGATTCTTAGCATCTGAGAGGAGAAGGTAGGGAAGAATAGTAAGCTTAATTATCCAAAGATGCCGAAGTTTCATCCGCTACAGCATATGAATCCCATCTATCCTTCATCTTGCTCTAGAAGGGACTACTTCTTTCTTAGACGAAATATCATAAGAGAAGAATGGCATCTCTCTCAGTTGTTTAGCTAGTCTCATTAGCCCGGTCCCTTTTTCTTTTTACAATTGAAGGAAGAAAGCTATTGAGAATGAGCCAATCTAAACCTGTCTTTCACAGCCCAGAAGCAATGTTCTTAACATTAAGAAGGTCCCATCCAAAATGGAAGTTTCAAAAGAACAATAGTATTTGCTGGTGGGAGATTCCCAGGTGAGTCTCAGGCTAACGGGTAGAGATCTTACAGGTGAACCGATAGGATGATTGTGCCCCTAGGTCAGTCAACTATACTTCGACTCTATAGCTCACAAGACTTCGTCAAGCCTTACGGCTCATCTTGCCCGTTCGGTATCGCTTTAATGCATTTCTGTTAAGTTTCATGGGCTAACGTTCGCTACTTTATATTCATTCGCTTAGTCATGACCGCTTCCTATTGGTTTTTCAGCTCTCTGCTCAGAAGGAAAAACTCTCAGATGGGCTGTGGGGTAGAGTTAGTATAAAGACTACGTTAAGGCTTTGATGCTGCACTTACTCAAGCTTTATATTCAGTTGATGACCAGCAAGGTAGTACTTTTCTTAATAGAAGCGCAAGGTTCCCTGCCGACAACAACTCCAAGTCAAAGACTACCCAAAAGGGGAGGGACCAGAGAGAAAAGAGCGAATACGGCAAGGTTGGTTATCTACTTGATAGGAGTCGTAAGACGAAGACCTTAGATACGGAAAGATTTCGCTAACACGGTGCTCTATTCGCACTCGTCGTTTAAGGCTCTCCTATGAAAAACTCCCATTCTTCGTTGACAATGGCCTGGAATACGACTCCCACGGTTTCTCGCTCGCACTGAGACTGATCTACGGACCAGCCTGGGATAAGCGGTTCGTTATCGCCTATCGGCTCAGTTTCTGCATATTGGTTGTTCTCTTCCCTCTTCCAGAGCCTCGTATCTTGAAACTGGTCTCTGATCCGTTCTTATCATTAGTCTGAAAGCCCTTGAAATAACATCTAAGTTCTCACCGAGAGCCCTTCTCTATTAAGTCTATTAATTAAGTAGAAACTACATAGGTGGGTCCTCTCTTCTCTATATCTATGCAAATTCACCCTTTCCTTCCCCATAGGAAGAAAGTCCGTTCCTCTACTCCTCTTGATTATGGGTAAACTAGACCGTGGGATGGTGCTTGAGTTCTTTCATCATTTCGGTATCGATCGTCTAAAGAAAATCGGCGTCCTCCTCTTTTTCCTCCTTTCCTTTTTAGGGTTTATCCCTAAACAAGATACCGATTCAAGCTCATTTAGGGCGAGTGTCATGATTTTTGGGGTTCCTCGAAAGAAGGACGAGCTGAGCGTCTGAAAGCAGGCACGGATGGGAGTAGTTGGTTTTTGGTGCGATTAGTTGCTTTTAGTTTCGAGTGAGGGAGTGAGGGGAAGGGCCAAGATCAGAGCTAGCGAGACATTCAAGCGCTAGAAAGAGACAGAGGCCCTAGTAATCAGATTAGCTCCTAACCGCATTGATTCTTTCTTCCCTTCTTAACCTGAACCCCTCAATGAACCAGAAGCAAGGTAGAGCGATAAATAGCGTATATAGCGGCTAAAAGAAAACTCGAACTTCTACTGGCTGGCTTGCCTTTGACTTCCCCTTTTGAACAACCTTGAGAACAAGGTTGAAGATGGAACGTTTAGCAAGTACTTAACCCAGTGGGGGGACCTTCGGTCTAGCGGCAAAGCCTCCTCTTTTCCCGAAGGGGCGGTAGAAGCTAGAAAGGACTTGGCTAACCTTGACGGTGACTGGAATCGATCTGATTGAAAGGGGAGGGGGCGCTTCGGGGTAGGAGCAATAGATAAAATAAGAGGACGAGTGCGCGGCGTGGCAGACTAATGTTCATGCTTCTACTACTCTGACTGCTAGCTACTGAGACTATCCAGCCCTCGGAGAAAAAGGGGACGGGGATGTGGATATCATATTGAAAAACCGAAAAGGGGGCCCCGAGGGAGCGAGGGGTTAGGCAGGTAGTATGGGCCCTCTGAATACCATTCTATGCGAAAGGGTCTCGCGCCAGGAGCGCAGATAAAGTAGTAGAAATGGGATTCTTTTCTCATTTCTTCTTATCCTAGCTCTCTTCCTCTTCTTCTTTGGAGGGTAACAAGGACCCTATTTTCTATTTCTATCCTGTCTTCTCTTATGCAATTGAAGCATTCAATGTCGGAAAAGCAGTTTCAAGCCTGCAACACGCTTTCAACCCAAAGAAAGCGAATTCCCAATTCCACTCCTTCTTCCCAAGGGAGAACTAATGGGAAACTCTTCTTATTAGCTAAAGGCTTCTTAGTTCTTAGCTAAAGGCTTCTTTACCCATCCCATTAGGTATAGAAGTTGAATTAAGCATATAGAGAAATGGGAAAAAAAAAGGGAATTTCTTAGCTTTCTATTGGAAAAGGCGTCAGTCCGTTCTTTCACTAAGATTCTATTGGAAGAAAGTCTAGATTCATCCAACTATTGGAAAAAGTCTAGTCTAATCCAATTTCAGGGTCAAATCCGTTAGGATTGATGTCTCGTAGCGGTGACTGGAATCGATCCGTTATGGCTCGACCCTCTTCCTTAGCAGCTCTATTGGGGTGACCAAGGAGTCTATGCCATTAATCAGACGATGTCAACGTCTCCGATCGGGCTTTCTTTTTCGTCTTCTAATGCTAATCGACCTAAGGACGTGTGGTGTGGATTCAGTGGATTCTGAAGAGAGTCTCTTAGCTGATCTTGACGGAGATTCTCTCTTTTCTATTTTACATAGTACTACGCTCTACTTTCATCAATAGAGCTATCATTGGTTCGAATGCAATTCGTGGGGCATACCATCAAAAGGCCATCAGAATCATACAAAGGGCCATACATAGACATAGCATTCGATGCAACCAGTTGCCGCTGCAAGACTAGCCGTTCTTGAGTAAAGAGCAGCTCTTACCCTATTTGATGGTGAATAAGAGAAGAAGCTGCTGTTGAGGAAGCATCCAATTGCAATTCCAGAGTAATATCCCTTTTTGATTGTTGACAGAAGAGGGAAAGTGGAAAGGTGGAAAGGACAGCATCGTCATCGTCGCTTCCTTACTTCGGAAGCTCCTTCCTTTGCTATCATAGTTGTTATAGCTCCTCCCTCTGTTCACTCCTTTTCTTACTAATTGTAAGCTTTAGTAGTTTATCCCTTCCGAAGGGACTATGGCGCCACTGCTTTAGCTCTATCTACTATTCGAGCCGGGAAAACTCCGAAATCCTTTAACCGTCGCTCCTCCCTTGCTGTGCTTTCGGGCGCAGTTAAGTCCTTCTTCTTGGCCTGGCCCCTGACTTATTCACTCTCAAAGCTCAGACCCATTCTTACTTCAACACTAGCTTAGCTCGGGGATGAATCTATTGGGAGACCTTACTCGCGCTAATTTGATTTCCAAGCCTGGGATTGAAAGCCGTCATCCGAAGCTTGGATACCTAATCTCATTCCAAGCTCTATCTTTGAAGGACCGACAGAGCGCTAAGAAGGATCGGGTCAAGGCGATATTGAATCAATTCCCTCGCTAATAAGGAGATTTGAGGGGAATAGCGCATCTGTAAGGGAAGGCTCTCTAAGGCTACAGTCGCCAAAGAAAGCAAATGGGATTGAAGCTGAACTCCTAGTTCTCAGGCTAAGAACGAACGTAAGAAAGTAAGCCTACATCAGAAGACTTTCGCTAAAGAAGAGCTATTCTTGTGACAAGAGAAGGAATAGCCTTTTTCTACAGCAATCACAGCTTATCTCTTATAAATTTATTAAATCATTCCCCTAGTCGTTCTTTTTTAGAATTGCTAGTAGTTCACTCAAGAGAAATTTGAGATTGTGTAATGTGTAATAGGTACGTACGCGGGCGGAGCTGGAAAAGGGTCATCTCTTACTCAATGGGGCTATTTCCAGGTAGTATTCACCAACTCAAAGCCCGGTTTCGTTGCCACTGGGCTAGAGAATGCCATGGGATAGCACAATAGAATACCAGCAGTCAACCTTGTCTCATCACCACCAGATTGGGGAGTGATCCAATCCAATGGGTCACTGGTCCTTTTGAAGCGGATAGCATGCCCTGCAAGGTTCCGGAGAAGAGCCGCTTTGCCGGAAGGTATGGAGTGAACACCCAAGAACGAGATGAGGGACCACTTCACTTTGACTGTATTAAATGTATTAAACAACCAAGCGAGCAAGCCATCGAAAAGAAAGCGAAAGCCAACTCGCGGGAAAAAGCCTTTCTTAGAAGTCTTTTTCACCTGATCGATCGTATGTCTTAGCCAGAAACCAATGCTTTCCTCCTGCCTTCTCCTAGGGTGGTAAAGTCAATCTAAAAGCACAGGTTCCAGTTAAAGCGTAGAACACAAGGAAATAGGCAAACTCAACAAAGAATCAAGTCAGCCAGGTCGGATTTCGGGTTCACCTTCTCCTTTTGCCTTCTTCTTATGATGTAGTTGTAGAGGAACCAGCCACTACACTATAGATTTTAACATAAATGGACTTTACCTGGGATTTTTTTACCAAAGGGTAGTTCTTTTAGTCAGTGGATGTTACAACACATCAATCAGGCTTTGAGACCTAAGAACTCAATTTCGTAAGAAAATATGCCAGATTGAATGTCAATGCTCTCATTTCCTGAAACCAGCCCTCAAAGTAAAAAGCAGATATTCAAATAGCATATGTAAGTTTAAGATCAAGTTCTTCTGTTCTCTCAGTTCCTTTCATCCCCGAGACAATATATAAAATAAAATATCACATGTCGGTTAACCAAGGGTAAGGGTATACCACTTGAGGGCGGGGATTTCGTTCCTTCATCTAGGGATGGGAGATTCCGTGCTTTGAATGCTATCAATGCAATCAAGTTGTTTTCGACCTCCACTGATCTAGAGGTGCAACGAACGAGAGTGAGTCTACTGGCTCAGTGTGAGTACTATATACTTTCTTCTTCCTCTGAAACTCTTATCTTAGTCTCATATCTAGTGGCTCTTTCAGATAGTTCTCAGAGGTCATTGAAAACTATGCCTTCAAACTTATTTATCAATTCGAAGTAAAGACCGGCCAGTTTCACAAAGTCTGACTCAGGAATGGTAACCAGGCATCTGACAAAAGCTCTATGGAACCTCATAATGAATTGTTATCCTCCTACTTCTTTGCAGAACCAACTAATGGAATAGGAGAAGCGGGGAGATTGATTCGTTTAAGTTTCCGAAGTAAGTTCGCCTAGTTTTAGGTTTTAGCACCTTCGCTGTAGAAGCACCTCTTTCCGACGCTAAGCGCAAAAGGCACTCGAAGGAGTAGTGGGACCAACCATCACTACCATAGGGCTCTAGTGAGAAATCCTGCCACCTCATATTCCTATTTCCCCTCACGTGTCAACAAGCAAGTTGGGTGCTCTCCCTTAACGTGGTAGGACTCTGTTGCAGGTCTTGACGTTGGCTGATTAAAAAAGGGCATCCTCGTCGCAGCAAAGCAAAGCCCGTCTTTCTTAGTTTAGTCAAAAAACGAGACTTTCACAGGTCCGATAGGTCTTTCTACTATACTAGTAGGGTGGTTACCTTCAAATGCGTTAATTTGCCTTTTTAGACCTTCTTTGTCAACAAGAGCCAAAAACTTGGTCTTCAATCCTCAAAAAGAAAAGAAAAAATAAGAACTAAGCGAACAATTTTGCTTGTGATGATAATGTTGAAGTTAATGCTTGACATGTGGTGATGTGGGCTTCGTGTAGTTCTTCTATGGTTACTCACAGCAATATGTATCAAGACTGGTAGGCCTCAAATCGCAAAACTGATACATTTGACTCCCCTGCCCAAGCCTTCACATCCAAGAATGGGGTCTCCAACGCGGCGGCAGCAGTGTCATAAATGCCGGCTTTTACAGTAGAGAAGACCAGGAATTCTATCAGAAATTGAGTATCAATTGGGACCTGAGAGTTGTGAACGAGTCGTACGAGTGGGTTGAGAAGGCAGTTGTGTTTAGTCCGGAGCTTAGGAACTGGTAATCATCGGTTAGAGATGGGTTGTTGGAAGCTGGGGTTAAACCATATAATGGCTTCAGCTTTGATCATTTGCTGGGTACTAAGATTGGTGGCTCAACCTTTGCCCCTTCAGGAAGGAGACACAGTGCTGCAGATCTGGCTTGGATCGATAGGCTATGGAATAAACGGATGTAGGAAGGCTTCTTTGACCCTAGCCCTAGCGCTGAAACAAGGGAATCTAAGCATACCCCTTGCCGGGCACGGTCTCTTTCCGATTCTTCTTCTGGCCTTAATCTCTTATTCGGGACTTCCTTCAATTCCAGGGAGGGACATACAACATAGGACAGTCAGGCTATCAGTTAGCTGCCTCGAAAGAGAGCGGTTGGTTGAATAGGTAAAAGCGACGGATTGGAACCGTCGGTTAATGATACGATTGGCTAGGCAAGTAGAGTTACCTCAGCCAGCCTGCTAACTTCCTAATAATGTTGGTTAGCTAGTGTCATTTTGTTATGTAATTTTTTCGGCAATTGCCGAACTACAAGGGCAAATAAATGAATAAATTCATAATGTGCTTTCCTTGATTCTTACTCTTTCTTAGAAATAGGCGATTCTCTGAAGACCCTGTCCTCCCCATCTCCTCTTCTAAGGCTTCATGGAGATTGATCGACGAATCTCAAGGATTTGATTTCGATTCCTTTTCAATTTCTCTATCTCGGACGGAAATCGATCATTTATTACGATGAATGACTTTCCCTCCTTTGTAGCAGTCCATGCCCTTGAGCCAGCGCTCTTCTCTGCGGATTAAGGAGAAATGACAGCTACGTCTACCATATATTGATGCTGGTCGGGCTCCTGCGATGCGACGAATCAAAGGCAAGGAAGTTGGACGGCATTACACTAAGACATAGGAGGAACCAAGCCCATTTACTACTTACTTTTGGACAGAGCGTGACACGACTTACTCACTCACGAAGTTCAAAGTGAAAGGGTCCCTTCGAGCCGGCAGAAAAGGTAAAGCTAGAATCCTCAATTCGTACTTCTGGAAAGAAAAAGCCAGCAATCACTAAAAGAAAAGATAGGAAACCTGCGCACTTCAATTTAACCTGAATTAACGAATGGCAGCCTATGACAGGGCTTACCAATGCAACTCCGAAGGCTGACAAAATATCTTAAATAACTCGCCTGGGTGGGCTACTCGTCTTGAGGGATAGGCAAGACCTACTCCTTAAGAACATATTTAGTGCGGTGTTCTTTCCATTCGGCATGCCGATAGGGAACGATCCATATTCAATATAGTTAGTAATCCAATTTCTCTATTTTATGGCTGCTAGCTCAGTCTTGGAGCGTGATGCAAGCTCTGCTTTCGGGCTTTTGCTCACTCTGAGCAGGGTAGGGTGCTCTATACCTTATTTATGTAATTTTCTGCTTTTAGCGGATTGGATGCTTTCGATTCCTTAGCAGAGCTAATTCGATCTTCTCCTTTCTCTGGGTACGGTACAAAGAAGACCAAGTGGATGGAACAACCCGATGACCCAATCGACACAGTACCGAGCCAGAGCAGTCTAACAAGGGACAAGAGACTATTTGTTCACAGCTTCACATCCTAGTGCCAAGGTGCCCAGCTAAGTTGGAGATGAACCGCCTCAGGTAATTCACCTGTCCCAGGAATCTTTGCAACTGTTTCTTGTTCTGGGGCGGCTTAGCCTCTAGAATTGCTTTAGCCTTGTTCTGATCAACTTCAATTCCTCTTTGATGAACCAGGAATCCAAGAAAGTTTCCAGCTTTAACTCCGAAAGCACACTTGAGAGGATTGATCTTCAGCTGGTGCTTCCTCATCCTCTGGAATCCTTTCCTCAGGTGTTCCACATGATCATCTGACTTTTTGGATTTCACAACTATGTCGTCGATGTACACCTCCATGAAGCGACCGAGCATGTCATGAAAGATGGCGTTCATAGCTCTCTGGTAGGTAGCTCCGGCGTTCTTCAAACCGAAAGGCATGACCAGCCATTCGAAGGTACCAATGGAACCTGGGCACCTGAAGGCGGTCTTGGACACATCCTCTGGAGCTATGAAGATCTGGTTGTAACCTGAGAAGCCATCAAGGAATGACAACAACTCATTCTTGGATGCCGCATCTATCAGCATGTCTGCAATGGGCATCACGTACACATCCTTTGGCGTGGCCACGTTCAAGTCTCTGAAGTCAATGCAGACTCGAAGCTTCCCGTTCTTCTTGATCACAGGTACTATGTTGGACAGCCACTGTGTATACCTGGTAGGTCTAATGAACTTAGCTTTCAAAAGCTTCTCAATTTCTTCTTTGACTTTCAGGATTACTTCGGCGGACATTCTCCTAGGTAACTGACGATGCGGCTTGAACTCAGGCTTGATTGGTAACCTGTGCTCCACCAAGCTCCTTTGTAAGCCAGGCATCTCGTCGTAATTCCACGCGAAGCAGTCTTTGAACTCATGGAGTAAGTCTACTATTTTCTTTTTCAAATCTTTTCTTAACAGAGAGCTCACATAGGTGATCCTCGGTTCCTCAGGTGTACCAAGGTTGACTTCTTCTAGAGGATCCTGTACTCCTGTAAGCACGTCATCAAGCTTTGCAGGTGCAGGTTCCAGGTCCTGAAGCTGCAACTCTTCTGAATCCTCCGGTTCCACTTCATATATGACCTCAGCTCCATCAACATCCAAGGTCTCCTCTGTGATCATCCTGTCAAGAACATGCTGCATCTGTGCTCTAGCAATGGCAGCTGCAGCTACTGCCAGCTCATTATCTGTGTAGGTCGACTTAATCATGGAGCTCTTCAATGACGGGCTCCTCTCTCGGCCACTTATACGGCACGAGATCAAGTGTACTGGTAAGTCCCTCCTTAGCTGATACCAAAATTACATTTAAAATATTACACCTCTTTAGATATACAAAAAAATGTAATTTATTAAATGTAATTTATTAAATGTAATTTTTTAAAAAAATTGACTTTTCTATTTTACGTTGTCAACCCTCTTTCTTTTAACGGCCGGTTGTTCGGTTAAAGGCAAGGAGCGTAGCAGCCACTATGAATGGCAAGGAGGAGCGTAGCCTATCGTAGCCTATGAATAAGATCAGTTACCATTAATAAATGGTCAAAGGCCAAGATCAGAGCTACAAGAGAAGATGAATAGTCCCGAACAAGCAAGCAAGCCTGAAAGCATTAAAGGCCAAGGAATGAAAGCATTAGAGTCTTTCTCCCCTTATGAACCTGACACTTCTCTGACATCAACCAATCCAAGCCAACTAGTGCCAAGGAGATGGGAAGAAGGACTGCGCCCCAGGTAAGAGGGGTGAGTCTAGAACAACAAATTCAATAGAGGCATCGCGAGATGAGACTTCAAGCTATAGAAGAAATTAAACTTAAGAAGGAGTATACATGGTCGCTGCATCTGAAATCATTCGTTCACCCGTGGAGTATTAGACTTGTTCTGCTGCAATAAAAAACTTTTAAGTATAAGAAATAAGTCTTTCAATCATTCGGCCGATTTCTTATCCTTCATTTGAAGTAAGCTGAACTTCAAGTTAAGTATAAAGTAAAGCAAAGGGGCCCGCTTACCCACTCCCCTTTCCCCCCATTGCCGATGCCTTTTAGTTTAGTTGCCCCATTGGTAGCACTCTTCCCAGTTACTTTCCTATTGGAGGGTCAATTGAGAATGGCAAGAAGGTGAAAGGAAAAAGCTTGCAACATTCTTAGCAATGGAAGGGGCAAGTCTTTAAACTAGTTCAAATAGCCCTAGCTAGATGACAGCCATCAAAAGGCCTAAGCCCATATAATATAGCCTCGGCCTGCCAAAATGATGTTCAGCGGTCTCTACCCAAGTAGCTGTGGCCCATGATCCAAAAGACCCGCAACTAGTTAATCATGCTATCCTTACCTTCTAACTAACCTCTTCGATTTCGCTTATCCTAACAGTGATTGATTAGGCGTAACTGTTGAAGCTGGTTATGCAAAGTTAGTTAGGTTGTTCACACAGGCAGTGTGATTCTGAGGGTGTATTTGCTTCACAAGGTAGTTAGTTTGCTCATTAAACAGGCATGTATAGTACTCAACTGCAGAAAACTAGTAAGGATTATGCCTGTCATCAAATTCGTGCCGCATGGCGGGATTACTCTACTTCTACTCTATAAATAGAAACTCGATAAGCCTTCGAGCTCTAAAAGAAAATAAAAAATTTTTATAATTAGCGCGGTATGGCAGCTCTTGCAGTTTCAGAAAGGCTTTTTCAAATTTCACAAGAAATCCAGGAAATCGAGAATGAGCTGGGTCAACGCCGATTTGCCTTAAGAGCCTTTTTGAGGCACCTGCGTCCGGCGAGCCCTGCCGTCGTAGGAGACCGCATGCGCGCGGCAAATGAAAACATAATGCGCCTCGAGACGAGACTACAAATGCTGCGAGATGAACAGCGAGCGCTCATTGTGCAGGCTGTCACCCTCGGCGACCGGAGAGACTAAGAAAGAAAAAAATAGTTACAGTCTCTTCCGTTGTGGAAGTTTATGTAGTTACATAAATAAAGGAGTTCCGTATTGTACTCCCTATTTGCTTTTCTAGTGCTACTTTCCTTGAAATAAAGATCGTTGATAGCCTACATGCATAGCGTTTTCTCAATAAAGAAAGTTAGTAGCAGTGTAGGTTTACCTGCTGCTGAATTGAACTTTCTTTATTGTATATTGAATTTACTAATTACTAATGCCTTAAGCTCCGGATATTTATAAGTTATATATATAACTTATAAATATATACTCTTTAAAAGGTTTACCATATAAAATTATTTAACTTTAATGAAAGATTATAAGACTCATGCAGTCACCCCTTATCTTACTCCATTTCTTCCTAAGGTCAGGAATAATGGCCTTAGATAGCGTTTATCTTATCTTTCAAAAGACCTTAAGCTCGCTATATTAACCTATAAAAGTCTTCAGCTTTCAAATGTTATCTTTCGCATTCGCATGCCTTACGAAAAGCATTTCAAAAGTTTCATTTTCTCTGTATTTTTGGTTGAAAAAGCAAGAGGAAATGGCACATTATTAGATAAATAGTGCAGGCATGTGTTGCACTTTTTTCGAAATCGAAAGAGCTCTTTTGAGGGGCGCAGCGGAATTAATTCAGAAAGCAAGACAGAATAGGCTCTTACTGCTCTAGAAAGAACTTCCCTTGAATCAACTGCTATTGAAGACGGTGCTATTGATATTAGCTGTGGGACTTCGGTGCCTTAAGCGGAAGAGGGGATTTCTTTCTGGCTGCTACGCTCCTTTCTTATTCTTTTTTTCTGTCTCTGAAGGTGGATAATGGAACTACTGGTCTGCTGCTTTGACTTTTTCTTTTTCAGAGGTCAGCTAGGAAAGGGGGTGGCCACTATTCTTAGTAGAAGATGCCAGTTTAGAGGATCCAGAGAGCTAAGATTCGATAACGGAAATGACTGCTAAGACCCAGGACCATTCCCTTAGTCTACTAAAAAACCATTAGGAGAAGAAAGTTCTGCCTCAGTACACTAAATTAATATCGAGACAGCTCAGCCTAAGGAGACGAAGACTACTTCACTATACGAGAATCCCAGGGGTTATTAGCCACTCCCGACACCTCCATTAGGAAGAAGAGGCGCTCGAGAGACCTTCCCAGTTAGTCAATTAAGGCTTCCCACTCATTGATCAGGACAAAGGGGAGGTCTGATCTTGATCTTATTCCACAGAGACATAGGAAAGACAGAGGCCCTTGGACCTTATGAGTAAACTGGACGAAGAAGAAGGAGTTGACCCTTGACTCACTACCACTGCCGAAGTTACTGGAGAACTACGACAAAGGGGCTCAAATCCAGGTGGTTAAGTCTCCTTTAACAAACCGACTAGAAGACCCACAGATGAAGTTTCACCCATTCCAGGTTTTTACGTGCATTGCATTGAGATATACCAACTTCGTACGATCGATATAACAAGGATCCAGTCCTTACCAAAAAGACGTCGACAGGATGAAATCAATGCTTGGTTCCTGCCAGTTTGACGAGAAAGAAAGACAGACATTCCAGAAGCTTCACTTGTGACCGTGACCGAATCACAGAAAGAGAAGGAGTGAGGCGCTCTCATTTCATTCCCAGCCGCTTGTCTGATAATGAGGAAAGGAATTCTACCTTTACCGATTGGACTGGTTCAACATCTTCACAGGACGCCCTACCAGTTGGCGCAAGGACTGCTTTTGCCCTGGGACCAAAGAACAAAGGGAAGCTCAGCTCTCACTACCAGTGAATGATGAAATGCCTCGACTTAGAAACCACAGCCCTTCTGTCGAGAGGACAAAATCAATCCTTTTTATCAAAATAGAAGATTAGGGATGCCTTGCAGTTGAAGCCTCTGGGCTTAGCCCTACTATGACCGAAGAAGACGATTTACTAAAGATAAAGAAAAAAAGACTCCATGAGCCAGTTACGCCACTTCAGCACAAGGTCTTGAATAGCCTATACGAATTCTCACAAGGAGAGAGACGACCCTTCTCTTACGTGGGACACGGAGATGGAAGAATGGTAGGACCGACTTTCAGACTTAGCCAAGGAACGACCGAGACCTCGAACATGAGAAAGACTGACGCCTGATTCAGGAAGGGACACGAGGGCTCCTCTTTCTCACTGGAAGATCTTAATATTCTACAGTAGAATAAGTCCCCAACCTTAAAAATGAAGGATCAAAAGTCTGCTTTCCAAAACCCACGCAAATGGAGGCCGATGCCCTCAGACCCATAACAGGGGGAGAACGAAGCTTTTCCATATAGCAACTTCCTCCATTATAGGAGGCCTCTGTCATTAGAAGAAGACCGCTTTGAAGCTAGGAGACCAAAAAAAAATTACTAAACCAGCCATCTACGCGGGTTGGCCACTAAATAAGAAGGCCTCTACGAACGCTTTCACTAGAGAAAGAGAGAAAGGCCCGTTCGGCTATGTAAAGAAGTCCCTGCAGGCTCCAACCCAGTCCTAACATTCTACAATAATAGTGTCCGACGTCTAATAGAAGGGGCACCGCTTTCATTCCTGCTTGGCGCTCTAACATTACCAACACTGACCACTGAATAAGGAAGACCTACCACCCACACAGCAAACCAACGCTCCCCTTTTAGTTCGGAAAGAAGAAGGGTTGCGCCCGGGTGAAAGACTATGCCTTCAAGGGGGCCAAAACGACCAGAAAAAGGAGCGGGAAGGCATGGTCACAAGACCCCGCTTTGAGCCATCGAAGACCAGATGATGGGTTACGAAGATATACAAGGAAAGAGACGCTCTGGAATACCTTTCAGTTAATCAGGGGTTACGCCCAGAAAAGGCGGCCCTTTCATTTCTGAATGAAGCCTTACAGACGAACTATAGAAGGAGACAGGCTTTCGTCCTTCCTGAATATTATGGGAACTTTCTTCTATTAATTGTTTTCGAAATGCCGATTTTCCTGTCTGCGCTAAGGCGATAAGGAAAAAGAGAGGGGCCCTTAGTATGTGGAAAAAAAGGCAAAGCTGCAGGAGAGACCTCGCTTTATTATGGATGCTCCAGTTACCGAAGATCCAAAGCAAAGGAAGAGCGAGCTCTGATTCCCAGTTCGTTAATCAATAGAAGATACCCACGGGTTACTTCCTTTCTACACAGGAACGGAACGAGTTGACCAGACCATTCAACATCCGAAGGACTCTTACCGCTGGAACGACCGATGCCTGATTCATTTCTCGCTCACGACCCCTTAAGGTTTGCACTCACTCTCTTTCGATAGAAAAAGGAAGAAATTACCGGGAGTTGAAGAGTAAGAAAAGGTCTTCCCCTTAGACCTTTAGACCTGACCAAGAGAAGTAACACCGGTAGCCAATAACTCAGAAAGACCTGATCTACTCCCACAAGTTCGCTAACGCTCACCCTGTAAACCCTCGAGCTTTATTAGTAGTTACACGAGTGCTCAGATCAATACCGACACACATATGGAGTGCCTGGCCCGGACCCTCTAAGTATGGGGAGTGCCACTACTGCTTTCATTGTTCTACTATTGAGTGCAGGTCTCGCTCATTGAATTGCCGCGGTGCAGCCTTGAGAAAGGGAATCCCGACCTCCATCTCTATCCGTGCGAGAGTCAGAAGTAGAAATAGGAATGTTTGACGTAAACGTAATAAGTAGTGTAGTGAAATCTTTGTGATTGAAGTTCGCTTCTCCAGAGCTAGAATCGAAAAGACCTACTGACCACCCCTGTAACTAACCGAAACAACCCCCGGAGCAGATCAGAACGAAAACTCGTTTCCTCTTCAAGCTAAAGTCAAGCTAGAGCCCCCCTACTCTATTTAACGAACCAGGGAAAGGAAAGAGGAGAATCAGGGTTAGCGCAAGTGATCGAATGAGGAATCAAAATTATTAGAAGGAGACAGAATCAATTAAAGATTATTCAAGCAGACTGATGGAGGTTGTAAAAAATATGAGATTGATGGGAGAAGACATCTCAGATCAGAAGGTGGTTGAGAAAGTTTTGATTAGTTTGCCAGAAAAGTTTGAATCTAAAATTTCCTCTCTTGAAGACTCCAAGGATCTTACTACTATTTCCTTGGCTGAGGTAATTGGAGCTCTTGAAGCTCAAGAACACAGAAGAAATATTAGAAGTGAAGGAAGTGTTGAGGCTGCCTTTCAAGCAAAGATGAAGCTCAAGCCATCTACTTCAAAAGATAGTAAGAAGTTTGCTGATGATCAATCAGAAAAAAACAAACAGCCTGAAATTGGAAGGCAAACAAGGAGGAAAAGCAGGTTCCCACCTTGTGGAACTTGTAAAAGAACAAGTCATCATGAGAATGACTGCTGGTACAAGGGAAAGACTCCACCTCCTTTGCAGTGCAGATTTTGCAAAAGGACTGGTCATATTGAAAAATACTGTAGACAGAAGCAGCAGGGACAGCAAGCTCAACCTGGGCAGCAGACTCAGCAAGTCAATTTTGTTGAAAAAGAAGTTAAGGAGGAGCACTTATTCATGGCTATGACGATGGGTAGATCTGAAAATCAAGCATCCTGGTTTCTTGATAGTGCTTGCACTCAACACATGACCAGCAAAGCAGAATTTTTTAGCAATCTGGAGCCTGTTAGTGGATCAGTCAAGATGGGTAATGGAGAGAAAGTTTCTATCACAGGCAAAGGTACTGTGGCCATTCATACTTCTTCAGGTACAAAATTCATTTCAGATGTTCTGCTAGTGCCTGATTTAGATCAAAATTTGTTGAGTGTGGGTCAAATGATGCAAAAAGGCTATTCTTTGACATTCAAAAATAATCACTGTGTAATTGTGGATCCTAATGGCAATGAACTAGCTGATGTGTCTATGGAAAATAGAAGTTTTCCTTTGAATTGGAATTAAATTTCCTTGCATGCTTGTAGGAGCAGTAAATATGATGATGAATCTTTTTTATGGCATAAGAGGCTTGGTCACTATAATTTGGCATCAATCCAGTTTGCTCAAAGGAAGGGACTTGTTAGAGATTTACCTGTTATTGAAGTTTGTTCTGATGTATGTGAAAGTTGTCAGTTAGGAAAGCAACATAGATTGCCATTTCCCATTTCTGGTGCTTGGAGAGCAAATGAAAAATTAGAATTGGTCCATTCAGATGTCTGCGGGCCAATGAGCAATCCTTCACTCAGTGACAACAAGTATTTTATCCTTTTCATAGATGATTTCACAAGAATGACTTGGGTCTACTTTCTCAAGCAAAAGTCTGAAGTGTTTTCTGTCTTCAAAAAATTTAAAGCACTTGTTGAAGCTCAGAGTGGCTGCAAATTGAAGACTCTAAGAACAGATAATGGGAAGGAATATACATCTGGTGATTTCAATCAGTTTTGTGAAGACTTGGGAATTCAACATCAGTTAACGGTTAGCTACTCTCCACAACAGAACGGTGTGTCAGAGAGGAAGAATAGATCAGTACTTGAGATGGCTAGGTGCATGATTTTTGAGAAGAAAATGCCAAAGTTCTTTTTGGCAGAGGCTGTGAATACTGCTGTCTACTTGCAAAATAGACTTCCTACAAGGGCTGTGAATGGTATGACTCCTTTAGAAGCTTGGAGTGGATTTAAGCCTTCAGTCAAACATTTGAAAATCTTTGGCTCCATTTGTTATGCTCATATACCAGATGTAAAAAGGGACAAGCTTGATGAAAAGGCTGAAAAGTGTATTTTGATTGGCTATAGCTCTCAATCTAAGGGTTATAGAGTTTTCAACATTAAAACAAGGAAGGTTTTTGTCAGCAGAGATGTAAAGGTGGATGAGGATGCTTATTGGGATTGGAATGATTCTCAGGTTCAAGAGAGGCCTGCAAAAGTTATTGAAGATAAAAGTTCAAATTCAGATTTGGCACCCGAATCTGAAAGTGATGATGAGTATGCTGTTAGAGGTACTAGACCAATTTCTTAAATTTACCATAGATGCAGCAGAACAATTGTTGAGCCTTCCACATTTGAAGATGCTTGTGATGTTGAAGAGTGGAAGTTAGCAATGAAGGAAGAAATAACAATGATTGAGAAGAACAAAACCTGGAAGTTAGTTGATAAACCAGAAAACAAGCAAGTTATTGGGGTTAAATGGGTGTACAGGCTGAAATTAAATCCCAATGGTTCAATCAACAAATACAAAGCAAGGCTGGTAGTTAAGGGGTACTCTCAACAGCCAGGAGTTGATTTCACTGAGACTTTTGCACCAGTAGCAAGAATGGACACTATTCGAATTTTGATTGGTCTAGCAGCTCAATTGAAGTGGAAAATTTGCCATTTAGATGTTAAATCAGCATTTTTAAATGGCTATCTTGAGGAGGAGATTTATGTTGCTCAACCTGAAGGCTTCATTGTCCAAGGAAGTGAAGATAAAGTATACAAATTGGAGAAGGCACTATATGGATTAAAACAGGCACCTAGGGCCTGGTACAGTAGGATAGACTCCTATTTGTGCAGCAAAAATTTCAGGAGGAGTGAGAATGATGCAACTCTATATGTAAAGAGATTCTCCAATGATGATGTTCTTGTTGTGTCACTTTATGTAGATGATTTGCTGGTGACAGGAAACAATATGGAAGAATTGATGAATTTCAAGAATGAAATGCAGAAGCAATTTGAGATGACTGATCTTGGTGATATGAAATATTTCCTAGGACTTGAAGTTCATCAGTCCATGGATGGAATTTTCATTTGTCAGCAAAAGTATGCTCAGGAAATACTGAAGAAATTCAAGATGCAAGATAGCAAACCAGTTCCAACTCCACTGGTTTTGAATGCCAAGCTTTCTAAGGAAGATGGTGATGAAATGGCAGATGCAAGAAGCTATAGAAGTTTGATTGGAAGCCTCTTATATCTGACTGCCACAAGATCCGATTTAATGTATTCAGCTAGTCTTCTTTCCAGATTTATGCAACAGCCATCACAAACTCATTTTGCAGCAGCAAAAAGAGTGTTGAGGTATTTAAAAGGCACAACTCAACTTGGAATCTGGTTTAGATCAACAAAGAATGGAAGCTTGAATGGATTTGTGGATAGTGACTGGGCTGGAAGCATTGATGACATGAAGAGTACAACTGGCTATTGTTTTTCACTGGGGTCAGGCATGTTTTCATGGGTTTCAAGAAAACAAGAGGTTGTAGCTCAGTCTACTGCTGAAGCTGAGTATGTAGCAGCAGCTGCAGCAGCAAACCAAGCTATTTGGTTGAGAAAGATTCTTAAAGACCTTGGAGTAGAGCAACATGAAGCCACAGAGATCAGATGTGACAACAAATCTGCAATTTCCATAGCTGAAAATCCAGTTCAGCATGGAAAGACAAAGCATATCAATGTTAAGTTTCATTCAATCAGAGAAGCTGAGAAGAACAAAGAAGTTAAACTTGTTTATTGCAGCTCAGAAGTTCAGATTGCTGATATACTGACCAAAGCTCTTCCCAAGGCAAGATTTCATAAGCTTAGAAGTATGCTTGGAGTATCTAGCAAAAATTCCAAGGAGGAGTGTTGAAGTTAATGGAACTTTTTGCTAGGAACTCTATGGCAGCAGCTGATATTTTAATATTTTTCTATTTTGTAATCTCCAATCCAGAGAGTTGAATCTGGTTTGGTAGTGAATATGTGATGTTCCATGTTTTAGGGAGAAATTTAGGAAAAGTTATGTATTAGTTAAATAAGGTATGGGCTTGAACAGTAAAAAGCATGTATTCTCCTACAAAAGGAGCTCTGTTTCAGCAATGAAAGTAGATGAAAGTAGAAGGGGCTTTCTTTAAAGAGTAAGTCAGTCCCCTTGAAAGATGCATCCAAATCTGCACTCGGGGTACGCATAAGGCTTCAGAACAGGGTTGGAAACTTAATTAGATGTTATAGATAGTTATCGGGAAAGAAAGACTTGATGACGGCTGCACATACTCAAAGGGCTTTTCTTCCTTAGCTGGCACTTATACTGCTACTAGTATGAAAAAACTCAATAGAATGCGATAGGGGAGGAAAAAACGCTCGACTAAGAAGGGCATGTACTGGATTTCGAGCAAAAACAAGGTTTGGTCTTTGATGAAAGAGTTTCACTTCGTCCCTTTTACCACCTATCTATTGAGCCTTTCAAACCCGATACCTGTTCACTACTCGTATGTATCAAGTATGCTCTCGTGACGTCAGACCTTCCTTTACGAGATTTTCTTTCCGGTTAAGGGTAGACTGAAGACTACGGCCCTTCCCTTCCATTGGGGACTCGTTCAATAACTACTATAGGACACAGGGTTTCGGGCTGAAGCTGGCTGGCAACCAACAGGCAGGCAAAAGAGGACTATCTCAATTCTTGCTTTTGAAGCGAAGCGACTTGGATTGATGCCTATCGATAACAGGAAGCGAGGGATTTGACCTAGAACTAGACCACCTTATTATATATAATGCAACCTTTTCATGTGAAATGGATTCTTAAACCTTCTTCCAATCCTTCCTCCAACAGGCATTCGATTCCGAAAGACCGGATTAATGGTCAACGACTTTGTCTCCTTCACACAAGGGTTTGAATCCTTCTCCCCCGCTTAGGACAGTAAGGGGAAGTAGGGATATTCCGATTCCTTCGCTTTTGGTGTGATTGAAGTTTATTCCGAGCTAGACATGATTTTTTACAGGTTTATGACCTATGTTCTGGTACCTGGGTGCCTGTCCTACGACTAAAGCACAGATTATCTGGTCAGTATATATGACCAATCAAGATCAGAGGAGCGGGTAGAATCAGGATTGTGAATGCCCATTTCGGGATAAGGAGTGGGCGTAGCTGGGTCAGAACGTTCGCCTAGCGCTAGTGTAACCCCAAAACGAGAAGGGATATTTTCAAGTTATAAGCATGTCGAACTGCTAGCTTAATTGGAGGACCAGAACTCTTCTATTCGATATTTATTTCTTATTAAAAACCTATGAGCAGTAGCTAAGCAAAGGAGAACTCGGTCAAGCGCTTTTGTCGATATCCAGTAGTCAAACTCCAAGACAAGACGGAAGATAGAGTGAATCCTCTTCAAAACAAAGCCCCACCTGCCGATACCAGAGCCTGAGCTGGTAAACTCGTATAAATAAAGAACTTCACATTGGGCTTGTCCCTTTGTCTTAGATTTTCTATTCGCTTTCTGCCCTGCTGAATGCTTTCTTACTTTCTTCGACTTTCTTTTTTATTTACTGTTGGTAGAAATGATCTTCCCTCTATTCATAGGCCCGGGTTGACCGTCACTGCCTCACATCGCTACCTTAACTCCATTTTGCCCCCTTTGGGCAGAAAAGAAAAGAGAGAACTACTCGAAAACAAGTGGCAGATTCACGGGCAAGGATGGAAGGCGGAGACTGAAAGGAGAGGGTCCGAAGAAGCATTCTTAGGTCTTCGAAAGTATAACGAGATGATCTATCTATGCGATGTTCAAAATCCATACCATAGTCTTTTGTAAATCTTCTGATTTTAAGGACATTTACGAGCCCTTTATGACCTCTTTACGGACTATGAGAAGTCAGACCATTGGAAGGTCTTTCAGAAGCACTTTTTTCTCTTGGATGCTTGCACTAGGAAAGTCCGTGGGAAAGGTATAATAACCCTTACCTCTCTCTCTTCCCCCTTAGGCTATGCGAGTTGAATCCCTTTAAACTGATAGATAAATATCGTAATAATAAAGAAAAAAGGTTGATCTAGTACGATAAAAGGTTGATCTACTACGGCATCAGTCTTACGTAGTTTATGGAAATTGGCTTAGTGTTCAGTGTCTGAATCTTTCCTTTTCAGGTTGAGTTACGTGAACTCAATAAGCACTTATTTGAAATGCTATAGCGGAAGAGGGTTCCCTTTCATTGTGGAAGAAGGTAGACTGCAACCATGTCCTTTAAAGCTAGCCTTAAGGAAGTCTCAAACAAAGATAGGAGAATTACCCGGTATGCCCACATCCCCGTCTTAGTCAGTCAAGCTAATGGCCAATCAATCGTCCTTTCCAGCTACTCTGCTTCATTCTTTCTTCTCGAGTCAGTACCGGAATCACTCCTATTCCTATAAAAGAAGTAGGTTTCTGAACTCCCTAAGATCGAAGTCAATCTCTAAGCCTACCCGTAAGAAGAGTCTTTCTTTTCAACTGAACTGCATTTCCAATCCGTTTAGTCAGTCTCGTACCCCAAGCGTATACCCTTTTTTCTTTGCGTAAGACTATTGAAAGCATACCACTCGTTCTTGATCTATTTTTTTCTTTCCCTCAAAAGCCTTTATAGTCGAGCTTCCACTGCCCCCCTAAAGAAAGAAATGGGTGCACATAACTAACTCAACGACTTACGGGCACTCATCTCATGGATAGCCCTTCGCCAGAGTTGGTGCTTTTGCGCCATATAGTTCAGTCCCTTGGCAAAGAAGGTTGACTTCTCTCTCACTTCATTAGTACTGTAACTTCTCTTTTATTTAGCTTAGAAAGGAAAGTCTTTCCCTCTATAAAAGAGGGATTAGTACCCCTCCAAGACTGACTTCTTAGCCGAATAGTTCTCCTTATGATATGCAACCTCAAAACCCGATCGTTGAGCATTGACGAGGGTAACTCAGATAACTGGATTGATTGGCCTATCCCGGAACTGGAAGCGCGGATCAATATCAGCTGTCTTCAACTCGGGAATGGAAGCCAAAGTAAATTACTTCTCGGGCTACTTCCCATTCAATTTCATAGATCGTGAGTGGGTCTGTCGTCCTCCTCATTATAGGCTTCCTACTAGAATAAGAATAAATAAGCATCCCGTCGGCCGGGGAAGGAAATGAATAAGGAATACGAATTTGGTTCTGGCGACAAAGAAGTTCGGAGTTTCAAACAGAGATTCCGAAGAAGAGGCTAAGGAAGACGTTTCAGCCAGAGTCTCAACTAATAAGGAAAGGGGTTATCGACCGAGTTAGCTCGACCTTAAGGGAGAGGAGCGAAAGAAATACACTCTCTCTTTAGGGCTCATGGGTCTATCTTCGCTACGTGGCCCGGCTACCAAACTACCAATCGTTCGATCCCTTTCCCAAGCGGCTCTCCCCTTGCTATGATGATTTCTTTTTCCTAAAACGAAAGTGAGTTCAGTGGGTCAATCTCATACGGGATTTCATTCATTCAGTCTATTTCTCCTAACGGTTCTAGAGGCATAGTTTTTTAGTTTCCTCCCATCGATCTATTCTATTGAGTTGCCTACCCTCGGATCATAAGCTGCCTTAAGCCCTACAGTTTATTCGCTAGCCGTTGTTGGGACTTAGTTCAGAGTTAGCCTTTATAGCTTAGCTTTGAAAGCATTACAATCCCAGCGGATTCATCAATAGCAGTAGAGTCGTAAACAAGAACAGCAGAGTTTACAGCTGAACAAGTCACTTCCTTCTTTGCTTCAAAACAGAGAAGAGCGGAAACGACTACGAGAGCAGTTACTCTTCTAACTTTAACACCGGATACGCATTCAGTTACCTTTCTAAGAGCTACTTTCATTTCTCTTCTTTGCTTCACTTCTGGTAAGGCTTATCGGTCTTCTGGCTAGGCATACTACTAATCGATTCTTTGACCCGAAACGGTCGAGCAACCGCTACATTTCTTGAACGGTCACAGCCTACATAACTTCTCTCCCTCTTTTCAAGGAAGTGAGTCTCAGACCGATGTAGTTCTCGGCCCCTTTTTAACCAGTTTCTGTAGGTGCTTTCATGGCTCTTCACTCCAGCCCTGAAGTAGTCTGGAGACCAATCTCCCTCTTTAATCCCTACATAACATAACATAACGTGGGCCTTCCGTTATGAGGTCGGATCTTCAAAACAGCTCTTAGTCCTACCGCTTTCCATTAGATGTCTGTGCTTTCGGGTTGAGTCCCATTGCCCTAGCGAAATAGTCTGGTTCGCTGCCTGTTCTTTGATCCTTTCTTTATGAGAGAAAAAGAAACCTTCGATCGGAATACAAATAAGATCAAAAAGGCCATCATTAAGGCAAATAAGGCAATAGCTTCCGTTAGAGCAAATCCCAAAATGGCATAACCAAATAATTGTTTAGCTAATGACGGATTTCTAGCCACGGAATGGATCAAAGAACTGAAGACATTTCCAATACCGACAGCAGCTCCCGCCAAAGCAATTGTAGCAGCTCCTGCACCGATTGATTTTGCACCTTCTAACATTTTCTAAAATAATGAATTCATTCTCTCGTCACGCTTTGAACATAACAATAAAATTTAAGATGAACTATATACTCTCCTCGTCGATTCTTCCCTTCGTTCCATCCTTATTTATTCATTCAAGTAGGACCATGCCCTTGCGCCCGTTCCCAATCGTGGACGGCGACCGTTAACGCATCCTTGGCCTTTAGATTTTGATCATTAAGGAAGGCGTCCCGCAGTTGATAAATGTCGTTGAGAACGTTCGCGATTTCTTTTTGTTTTTGTGGAGAAGCAGTTTCGAGATGCAAATCCTCGAAGACCTTTTCCAGCACGTCTGCTCTTGGCCTTCGATGCTGGCAAGACCGGAGAACCCGCACAATTTCCTTTTTTAAAAACGAAATAGGGGGGTCCTCCGGTCCCATGGCCGCGGGGGTTGCTTGAGACGGCCCTGTTTGCTCCATGACCCCGGTTGCTTGACTAGTAGCTTCGTGGTCCCCCTCGTTTGGGGCCTCCTCTGCAAAAAACTGAAGCAATGCAGCCCAATCCGAGGATGATGGGATTTGTATGGATGATTCGGGCGAAAATGCCGCCTCTCTTTTTTCGGGGTCCCTAGCCGTGGATGTTTCTGGGCCATGAGATGGACCCGCCCCAGAAGAATCCATCCAATTTCCGAGAAAAGGCGCGGATTCGCTACTGAAGAGGGCCCTGACAGCCCGAACAAATGCAAAGGTAAGACCGCACGAGCAGCCTATCTTGAGCAACAAATAAGTAAGGGCTCGACCCCCGAGAGATAAACCAAGCTTCACAAGTAAGCTTTGAAAGCACTCCACCTTTTCCAGGTGAAGACAAAGAAAATAGGAAAAGATGAGAAAAGTAAAAACGATTAGGAATGAATAGAGAAATTGGCGAAAACGCGGAGATAACGGTCGAAGGATACCTTTTTTATTCACTTTATTATTTAATGCTTTCATTTGAGGCATGATAGATTTTTCAGGTCGCTTCTGACCAGAAGATAAATGACAAATCCGACCTATTCTCATAGGAATAATCATACCAGATCGATGAGACGTATAGAACACACTTCGTGGCTGGAATCTAAAGAACATCATATTCCTGGGGGGGAACATACTATACCGTCATTCTTTGAAATTTCTTTCATTTTCCTTCAAAACAGAGCACTAAGTTACATACGAGTTTCTCCCATTAAAATGGGGTATTATGCTTTTCCGCTTGATTAATTAATTAATTAGACTTAAGAAAATTCTTCTAGTTGGGTATATTTTCTTATATAGTCTAAAGAGTGGTTCACCACTTTGGGTGAATTTAGGTATAGGCGGGGACAGGATTCGAACCACTGACACAAGGATTTTCAGTCCTTTGCTCTAACCAGCTGAGCTACCTGAACCACTTTCCTAAAGTCTCTTTTCTTATTCTCTTTTCTGAATCTATCTGTTCGACTTGCATGTGTTAAGCATAAGGCTTCAGCCAATCTCGAAACGAAACATTGCCTGACGTGAACGGACGCTTTCTCGAATCTTCACCTTTCCTACGATCTTTCTTCTCTTATGTAATTTTCTTATTTAGTCTAAAGAGTGGATCAAAGTTAAGAGTCATTTTCATCCTCTTAACATTGATCAGAAGCATCCTGCAGCTTAGCTTACTACTTACTATAAGTCATTTCCATAGTTCAATTTCTCACAAGAAGAAAGGTAAGAAGCCGAAAGGTAAGAAAGATAAGAAGAAGGAAAATGACAGACGCTAACCTTACATTAACTTTGCGCAGACTGATCACTCGTGGCACACAAGCTATATGATCGATTATTCAAATGCGCTTCGATTTCATATACTCACTTCTTCGCTTTACTCAAACTATATGCGGGAGTTTAGATAAGAGCTAACTTGCAAAAAGAAAAAGATTAAATAGCTATCAAACCCACTACACTAATAGGGTACCTATATAATAGAATAAGGTAAGAAGCAAGAACTCATTCTAATCGTTATAGCTGAGATCGGGAATGAAAGATTACCTCTTTCTTAATGCTTGGCCTGAGGCCTGGTAAAGCCCTTGGCATGAAGAGATTCTGGCTTCGCGGAGACAAAGCTATATCCTATTTTTTCAAATCTTCTTTCAGAGGTCGATCTTTCAGCTTCTAAACCGCGTTTAGGATCCTAATAAGGTGATTCCCTAGTTTGGTTCTGATCTCACGATTCTATTAGCAGAGATCTAAGTCTAGCCCATGCCTTCTTTTGTTCTTAGACCCCGAACTAGCTTTCTCTGATGCTAAAGCTTACTTGAAATTCGTTCACAGTCCAAAGCTAGTGATTTAAGACTACTGCTATCTGTTTTAGGGAAAGAGACTGAACCTACTCTGACTCTTACTGCTCTCCTTCTTCCTTTTACTACTACTCTATATGCAGCATATGCTGCGGGAGAACTTCGCGGCATAAGAGCTGTATCCTATGAATCAATCCCAGAGATCGATCTTAAAGCTAGAAAACAAGAGTACCGAGAAGGGAATCACTCATAGGGCTTTGAAAAGTCCTGAAATCGATGTATAAATCACCATTCCACACCAATAAACGAAGAAGGTATGGAGCGTCAGTCGAAAGAGATCTAGTTGGATTGACTCCAGGCAGAGAAAGTCAAAGAGAAAAGGGTAATTTTCTGGGAGAAAATCAGTGGAATAAAAGAGAAAAGATCTCTTCTTAAAATCTCCGATTTCACTCCTCATTGTAGAATCTTGTCCCAGAGGTCTTGATTTAAGCTTTTAAAGCACGTTTTGGCTATCTATAAGGTAATCACCGTAAATGAGTTCTAATCGTGTAGAATGAGTTATGAAAACTCATTCTCCTCTAGTAATAAAGGGTAAGAATGAAATGCTTTGGTTTAGAGTTGGATTTCTTAGCTCTTCATTGGGCGAATGCTTTCTATTATATCATTACAATAGGTCAGGGAGTGGGGCTTTAGCCCTTTCTCATTACAATAGGGTCAAAGTGATGTATGCAGCTGAGAAGCCTAAGGCTAATGAGACTAGGGAAAACGTCGAAGTGTCGACCATCAATATTTGTTCCAGAGGTCGATCATTAAGCACTTTATCTCATTTATCAAGAAGTACAGCTAATAGTACGGTAAACAGGAGCAAGAAGGTATGCAATGGAAAGGATAAAGGCTGTAAACTCTTCCTTTATCTGTCCACGAATAGCGTCCGTTGCTTCTTCATTACTGGCCGGCAAGCTAACGTTTAAGTTCAATCCGCGACTATGTGAGTGAACCAATTCCCAGTCCTCTAGGCCCAATAGACTGAAAGCAAGGAAATGCACTTTTCTTTATTTAATGAAAAGGTAAGAAAGCTCACAGCTTGAACATTTATTCAACTCAAAAGAATCACTCGAAGACAACAAGGGAAGAAGCTCCTGTCTCTTCTGCAGAGTGTTAGCGAACCAGCATGTCCTTCTATTCCAACTAACAAAGCATTCCCTTTTAGCTACAGCTGGCTGAAAGGGAGATCTAGATTCTTACCTTATAACCGCTCTATCGCCGGAGAAAAGACATTGGTGGTCACGCGGAGCTTTCGGAGAAGGGTAGCCTAGTGTGTTTCGTGGCACTACCAAAGACAACAAAACCAGCTCTTAGATAAGCTATTGTCCGATTAAGGCATCTATCTGATCTGACGCAATTGCTTGATTAGCGAGAACATTCTTTCCTCGGGAAGCACTCGTTCCAGCTCAACCAAAGGGATAGGCCAAAGAGTTGAGGGAATAGAGGTTAAGCCAAGGGGAATTCAAGCACACGAAAACAAGTGTCAAGTCTAGGTCTCCCATTCTTCCCCTGAAACCGGCCTTAAAGGGAGAGTCACTGCCTGAACCTGAAAGCGAGCTGGCCATTCAGAAGGTTCACTCCTATGATCTTGGCTCGAGCCTTTCCGCTCCTCTTCATTCATCGTGGGACCTACTGAACCTCGTCAACTCGTTCAAGCGGCTTTCAGCTCCTGGCCCTATCGGTCAACCGGCTTTATAGCGGCTTGATTATAAGGACAGCCCTTTCCCTAAGACATGTAAAGAAGACATGCAGCTAGGAACGGATCTTAGTAATGGCTTGGTTTCGGCTTTGAATTCTTTTATTCATCTGGAATGAACCTACGTATGGTATGGAATGCTTTCACGATATGAAGTAGTTTAGAGAAAGAAAGTGGGTAAATAAATGAATCACTTCCTTTGGCCGCTATCACAACTTGCAATGAGTTTCGATTATACGTACTACGCTTCTCTAATCCAATCTCAAGGAATGGCTTTGACGAACCTTCAACTCTTTTATTAGCTGCCAGGCTATCGATTCTATTTTATTTCGGGCTGGAGATTGGGAATGATTGGTAGCTCAGTGAGACGAAGGAGGCAGGGAGGGAATCCCTAAAAGGCTTTATGTACAGGGGTCCAGGTCCAATCGATGGTGTGCATCAAGGCTCGCCACCAAATGTCACAACACTTCCATTCTTTCTTTTTTTCTTTTTTTTACGGGTCAGTCAACATCACCTCGCCAAACAGCCGATTTCGAATCCTGCGTCGAAGAGCGAAGGACGAGTCAGAGAACTTCGACGGGCAACTCAGAGCTATCCCCGGTACGGCATAGCGGGCATAGAAGAAGGGGCCATTCCAAACCCAAATCATCGCCGGGCACAAAAGCAGCATTCCTACCAGCGCGATCACAAACAACAGCTGATTCGGGAACTGAGAACCGACTTTCATCTCTTCGTCAAGATTGACTTTCAAGACAACTTCCACTCTTCTTTTATTTCGGGCGTCAAGATTATAACCAGTCAATCCATCGGAATAGAATAACGACAATCACAACATCACTATTGATGAGAGTAAAGAGGTCTCCTATCTACAAAAAAGAGGTATCTAACGTCCTTCTTTCCTTTATACGTGACAGATCTAGCTTCAGCTTCCCCCGCTTATAGCTATAGGTAAAGAACTGGTGCTAGTGAAATATCTATCTCTATCTGGTATTAGTAATATATGTCCATCTGTACGAGATGCTATCTGTGACGCCGGCCTCTACAATCCATCTTCTTCACTCCGAAAGAAAAGAAGTGCTTTTTCCCTATCTTACTCAAGATGAGTAACTGTCAACCCTATTCTCTCCTTACCCTAACCTGAAAAGCCTAATCCTTCCTCACCACTGGGAACTTACTCTTATTCCTTGTCACAGTCACATTTCTCCTTTTGCAAGACCTCTAGTACCCTTACTCCTACTGCTTGAGTAAGCTCTCTCTCCCGAGCCAGCAATTTTTACAGCTGACAAAGGTAGGCTTTGAATTTCATTTCTACTGGCTACAAAATGAGGAAATTCACTTTCCACTCTAATAATTGCCATCTTTCTTTCTTTCCGTATACCGTGATCCACCCGCCCTTACGGGGCCTTTTTTACTAGCTTACCGCCTGAACTAGAGATAGAAGCCGAACCGATTACCAACCGAAAGCTGAAGGTTTGATCTACGGTGCTCTCACTGGACTGGCTGTACTGACTTACCTCACTAGCTAAACTAATGGAACCTGGAGCGAGTACTGGAAGCCGGAAAGCAAATTTCCCTAAAACCTTCTTCGGGGGAGAAGGAGTATTGAAAGAAAGGGAGCAGCCACCATAGCTAGAAGGCCCAGAGGAGGGTTTGGCGAAAAAAAGATAAAAAAGTATGTCGACGCTAAGCATAGCTACCAATGCAAACCAGTCTGTCTTATAATAAGATAGTAGCTCGCTTCCGCCATTAAACGAAGATGGGGCGTTTTCTCTGCTACCGGCGGAAAGAATCTCCTACCGCTGGAAAAAGGTCTGACATCAGTACCGCGGAGAAGCCCTGGAACGCTGGCAGAATATTCCTGACGAAGATGCTTCTTGGGAACCTCTCGAATGGTTGCAGCAAACCTTCCCTCAGCTTGAAAACAACCCTTTGGGTGGAGAATTTGACTATTCCGAATCTCTTTACTGAGTCCCGTAACTGCTAAGGGAACTGTGGAAGGAACTGGTAACTAACCTCTTGCCAGCACTCTTCGCAGCCTTCCTTGCTTTATAAACGTAATTAACTTACACAGAACAACGCCATTTTGGGCTTAGATGTAATTTAAGTTGAAGGGTTTATAAAATATGCTGTTAGATCTCCGATTCTAAGGGTATCAGAGTTTGTAGCTGTAGTTGCTATCACTTAAGCCAGTAGCACGCTTGTTAGGCAGGAGTAAAAGAAGCTAGCCTTTGATGAAAGTTGTGGGTAATTTTGTTCTGGGAGGTAGGCAACAACTCTTCATAGGTTGCTCGATCGCAAAAGGCCAAAGAGCTGCGCCAAAAGGCCCGAGAAAGTCAATCAATAGGTAATCACACATCAAGCCCACGAAATCAGGCTTTTTAGGTCATTTATCGTAGGCTGTAAGATCTCTTTAAACTTTATAGATCGGAGCCATACCGCTCTGTGTGCCTCAGAAATGGCATGAAGGGAAGCAAAAGCACTTGGCGGAGAATACTAAGGCATTGCTTAACAGCACACAAGTTGTTCACGTCGACGCGTAAGGAAAAGTCACCTCCTTCGTACCCTCAGCTAGTCGATCATCTTCGGCTTTACGATCGTTCTTCGGATTACCTCCTATATTATATGGCTGCTCCTTAAAAAGGAAATATGTTGGTCTTGCAGAAACAATTAGGGGCTTTCCCTTTCCGGAGAATGAAATGTAAAACCGGCCTTTTGGTAGTCGATGAAGCTAGCGCGAAGGCTATGAATAGGTCAGTATATCCTTACCTTAGGACATGACTCAGGGGTAGAGCAAAGACAACCTATCTTGCTGCTACGAGTGCCTACTCAATAGCCGATTCTTCGATAACACCCATCTGGTTAAATTTTACATGGATGTTAGAAGGTGCAAAATCAATGGGTGCCGGAGCTGCTACAATTGCTTTCAGAAAGTAGAGGCGAGCTTGGGGACGATCTAAAACTATTCCACATGAAAGAGGACCGCCTTGACCACTCATGGGAAAGGCAGACGAAGCCGGCCAAAGGAAAGAGACGTAGCGAGACCAAAAGACGGAAGTGAGCTCACCCGGCAGGCTATAAAGCAAGAGGAAGCGACCTCGGTTAGGCCCTTTGTTGTAAGTCAGCCCTTTTCGTAATCGAATCTGAGGACGGATTCCGTGATATCCTATAATAAGTGACTTTATCTTGCGACTAGTTGAGTTTACCTTGTCCTTCTCGTGAACAAGGAGATCAAAAGCTAGCCCAAAAAGGCTTGGTCTTACATCTGATCCCGAACTCAGTAAGAAGGGCTCTGTAGATCATGAAAATGCGTCTTCAGGGGTTGATTCAGGTGATTGGCGCAATCGGAGCACTAAGCCCTTCTTTCGATTCCTCTTCTTTTTTGTCTAATTCTTCCTTTAAACAGGCAATTGTCCATCAATCCGACTAGTCTTTAGCATTCTTTCGGGCACTGCATTGGAAGTCCTCCACTGCTACCTTGACTGAGGCTGGACTTACGAATGAGGATTCCCGTTCAATCATAAAGATGGATAGCTTATATAGATCTATGCGGGGTGGCCCGTTTTCAAAGCGCCAATGAGTGACGCGCAGGTACGAGATCTAGTAACATTCTCTTTCTAAAAAACGGAATCAAAGACCAATTCCTCCAGGTAAGGATGGCACCTCTTGCAATAAGAGATTCTAATGTAAAAAGAAAGTGCAGCTAAATCACCATATCGCTTACACGCTACTGTAATCATGCTTGAAATCCCGTAAGTACAGGAGTGGAAAAGAGCATAGGCCGATTGAACCTTGAATGCAACGCTACGCCCCTTAAGGTAAGGCAGGAATTTACAGTATCGGATGCAAACGACCGATCAAACAAACATTGAAACATTTCAAAAGCTGTGGGAGACTGGTCCAATTGGATTGAAATCGACCCCTAAGTCCTATTAGGGGTTGGTCAATAAGCAACATTTCGAAAGCTGCGTCTGCGCTTAACGGTAACAGGCAGTTTTTCGTTAGCGCAGTGCGTCGCGGAAACCCAGTCTTCATGGTTTCGTCACGGGAGGAATTCCCACTCCCTTTTTTTCTTTCTTGAAACATTTATTGGTTAGGGGGCTGGGTTGTTATCACAACGATGGATTACAACAAGGTAACTAATGTCGCGGACTGGATGGGTATCCAGAAAGATTATTGACTATGCTAGGTGGGTTTTTCCGCAGTCAACGAATTACAGTTACGAACGATAGGGAAGGGATACACTTTTGGAGGGTATGCACCGATGGTCTCTAGAATTGACGACTGTGTCTTGTCTTGCTTTAGATCTTTGTTTGCAGCGTTCACACCAACGGTAGATAGGAACCAAACTGTTTCTCCCGTGCCCACTTCTGATGATGCTCAAAGCCGCCCGCCGGTGAACTAAAACGACACTGGGGCTGATCCTTTCCTGCTAAGAGATGGGAGACCTAGCGAGCAATCCAGAAAGTCTATTTATTAGTATAGTTTCGGTTCGACAAGGACCGCTCAAGCAGAAACGGGAGGAGTTTCGACCCAATACACGATTAGCAAGTTGACGTTAAGTACTGGCGCCAGCCAAGGGGGGAGGAAGGGACTGATTAGACACTCTCAGGGCATTCGAAGCATCAATCTCATTTATATGCTTAATGCCATCCTCCTTATACTATTAATTCAGGTGCTTTGACTCTTTAAGAACGGGAGTGAAAGTGGCCGAAGCTAGTGAATTGAATACCAGACGGGGTAGAAGGGAAGGCTTCCACAGAGTCTGACGGAGGAAAAAGATAAGTAGTAAGCTCGGCAGAGCGAAGGAAAGGCCTTAAGAGAGCGGGGGTAGGCCGAAAGAAAAGAAAGGAGTCGGGAAGCCGTTGAAAGATTTCGAAGGAAAATGACGAGCTTTGATCGCTTTAACGGCACTGGAAACCCTCAAGAACACCTTCATCACTTCTCGCTGGCATTAGGAAACTTGGTGTAAAACCAACCAATCACTATTGCCTGCGCCTGTTCGGGTCATCTTTGACCGGAGATGCATTCCAATGGTACTTTACCTCAGGGTTAAGTCAAGAGCTGGGAAGAAGAGATGCAACAGTTATTTGTTGGTCGCTTCTTTGTAACCCAACGAGCTGTTACCATCGCTGACTTGGACAATCTCCGGCAAAGACACAAGGAAACCGTCCAAGATTACATCACCAGATGGAGGCTTGAGGCCAACAAATGCCGGATTTGCCCGAAGATGAACAAGTCAGAATCTGTCGAAACGGGATCAAACCAGAAATCGTGTTCCCGTTGAGTGAACAGAGCTCTAACTATTGTTTTGAACTAAAGAAATAGCCCTTTCAGAGAGGTTCTGTATAATAAACAGAATAAGAGAAGGTATAGAGTCTAGTTTGTTCGTTCTTGATTTGATCGAAATTAGTCTTATTTAATGTAAGAGAAAGCATCTGCTCGTTCCCTATATCGAGTGGATCAAATCCCAAGCCCTTGCTTTCACTTGCTTACTTGCTGGATTAAGTCAGATAACTTACTTTACGAATAGAACTTAACTAGCTGGCAGGAAACTCTCACGGGATGGAAGATAAATCCCACTCGATTAAGCTTTCTCCTAATAGATGCAAGTAGGAATGGAAGGTGGTACTGAGGATCAAAGGGCCTACTTGGACATCGGCAATCAGCCTGCCTCTTGCTGGCCTTCTCGAGTTATCATAAGCGGTGATGTACACGGGAGAAGGAGCCAGAGAGTCCTCAGAAATGTCAAGGGCGCGCAGCGTGGATAGAGGGCAGATGTTGAGGGTTTTTTGAACTCGAGAGATAGAACGATTGCCGATAAGAAGAGTTCAGTTCAGGGCTCTGATATGGGGAGATAGCTTACCATTGGGTAGGTCATCATCTGAGAAGGATATGGCCGTCGGTGCAGTGAGAATTCCTACCACATTCTCTAGGTCAGTAGGGGTGCTTTCTACAGGTACCTGGGCATCGGCCAAGAACTTCTTGAAAACTTCCTGGTGCTTAGGAGAGGTTTGTAGGAGCTCTAGGATGGATATGGAGGCTTTAGTCCTATTGAGTTGTCCTAACAAGTCATAAGTTGTTGGCGTCTGGTCTTATGGCTCTCTCTCTTTATTGTTGTTCTCGTTGTGCCGTGTGCTCAGTACGGGAGTACCCTACCTGACCTAAGGATTGTCCTAGGCAACTGGTTAGCATTTGCTATGATAGGCAATCCTAGGGGAGCTGTGTATTGCTGCATACCTGTATACCAAAGCGGTTATTAGGTTAGGTCGGAAGTCTGGGTGGCTACTTTGCGCTTTATATCTTAAGCAATGTAGTTCATCTTTACAGAAGGCCTATGGGGGTTGTACAAACTGCCATGACCTATTACCGGTTCCGGTATCCCTCAATAGATCAGGGTACCCTCTGATCATCCCAGCGTTCCATCGTCGAATGATAATGAAACGAGACGATCGGAGTGACCAGCTAGTGAGGATCTACCTGTCTTTCTTTTCATTATATAGAATAATAGAGTTAGTGAAAAGAAAAAGAGTAGATAAGGGGACCTTCGCGAGTATGGTCGAGCCATGGATATCTGAGGACGAAGTTCTCAGTCAGGTTGGTCTAATAAAAATGAAGTTAAAGACCATCTTTGACCGATACACACCCTGGATATCCCACATTCTTCTATATCAAGGAATGTCTTGGGATCCAACCTGGAAGTCCTTACCTACTCATAAACTCACTCAATTAGTGTGGAAGTTACAGCTTCAATTAGTAGGGAAGAAGTACGACAAACTTCGGTCTGTCTTTACTTCCTTGCCTTACGAACTTGGAGCTTTCCGCTTCTTGTTTGAGTTTTTTCACATGAAGGGAGAACAGTATTCCAAAGACTGTTTATGGCCTTCTAGAGTTCGTTATGCGTTGGATCCAAATAATGAATCCCTCAAGACGGGACGTTTAATCAAACAAAGCCGTTGACTTTTGGCAAATTGGACTGTTTTAGCTTCGACTTGAAGTCGGCTACCGACAGGTGCCCCTTAGTTTTCTTGTTTGAGGTTATGCGGTTCCTTTTTTGACCTGCCTTCGCATCTAGTGTGGTTAATTCCACATTAGCATGCAACACATCCGTTTGTGCCTTCTAACTGCCCACTAAGTCCACTGCTGCTCCCTCAATGCACAGACAGCTATGCAGAGCGAAGGAAGTTAAGGGCTTACGGTAGTTTCCCGAGGGGGAGAAAGAATAGGAAGAGATTGAAGAACAAAAGCATTAACGGATAGGGTATAGAGTCGGCAAAAAGCTTGGCTTGGATAGGTGTTCGGAAAAGTTCTTAGTAGAAGAAAAAAATGTCTCGGGTGGGAATGCTTGTTGACTAAGTCTCTGATTCCAATAAGCGACTCGGAACTCTGTTCGCGGTTAGCTGAGAATGTTCTTGCTTCTTGCCAGTTAGCTCTCATTAGCTCGAAAGGGAATGAGGGACTCGAAGGTAGAATAGAATATAGTATGACAACGGAACCATTAGCATAGATAGAGGAGTTCCTGATCCCAGTACTAGGGCGAAGGGCATAACTGCTTCTTTTTCTTTTCACGAATCCTAGGGTAGAATCCGCTATTGTTAAAGAAGCCCAGAGTTCAAGAGATGAGGATTAAATCTCTTGTTGAGGAAGCAACTAATGTTGCAGGAATGGGAGCTGCTATTGAATCAGCGAAAGCATCAAAGCAGAGGGAATAACTATCTTTCACAAGCAATAGAGGTGCTGGAGTCAGCGGGCTTTCTTTCTCTACTGTTTAGGAAGAGATAGCTGCCATAAAGAGGGAGTGAGATTCGGCTTAAGTGAGTTCAGTTAGCCTAGAGGGGAAGAATGGGTAACTAGAAGATCTAGAAAGACTGAGCCTTAGCATGCAGGGGTAAGCGATTTCATCACAAGAAAGCTAGCTCTATGCTAGGCTCTCCCGGAATCGCTTTCAGGCAATCACATTCTATTCAGATAGAAAATTACACCATGAATAGCGGTACAAGAGATCTAGTAAGAGCCTTACTTAGACTTGACTAAAGGGATTTCTTCTCACGAGAAGGAAGGCATTCTGTAAGGTAAACGTTCAGCTGTGATGGCATATAATATCTATCCCATCTTTGATGCCAAAAATCCCGACTTTCCTAAAACGAAAGTGAGGCAGTCCACTACTTAAGATTCTAACAACCTGGTGAAAATACTAAGACGAGGTGGCCTTGCGTTGATCCAGCTAAGGGTCCGTCTTTACCCACTTAGTGTAATTCAGATTAGAGGAGTTCTTTTCATCGTCTGTGAATTGGTTGATCAATGCAGTTCGAAAGCCCCTTCAACGAAGCAGTCACTTTAGTGGGAAATTCAGGAAGATTCTTTTTTGGGCAATGTCCCACCCGACGGAAAGCAGGAAGGGGAGGAGATCGAATGCAGGGAGGTTCCGAACATTATACTGATCATAAGGTTATTTATATTCAGCAGAAGCATCTATCTAATAGAAGTCACCCACTCCCTTTTTATATTCTCTTAGGCTGGATGCTGCGAGAAAACAAGCCTAATCGTTCCACAGACTCGAGAAGTCTATTCCTATAACGCTAGTTCCAGGTATGTAACTCGATTCATATGACTTTGAGTAAAGCCCTTGTCCCTAGCCCTCGGAAGGTTGGAGCAGCAAGTCATTCCTACACTCGCTAAAGGCTAACTCTAAGGCTTGATCACTGTATTTGACTTCCACAGAGGTTTGGGGTACACTCCCTATTAAATTCTAGTATTTTTTCATTAAGGAAAAGAAAAGCATATTTTATTATTCTCCCAGACGCTTATTAGCGCACCTCTCCATAAGCCTATTATAGTAATAGTAATCCTACATCCTCTCATGAAAAGAAATCTCTAGGGAGTCCAACTGAAACCGCAGGTAAAGGAGCTCGCCTGGGAATATATTATCCTTTTTATGCAATTGAATCACTGGAAACTAGCATTCAAACTAGTTAGATCAATGGCTAGTCAACCTGCTATACCTGCTGGACTGGATAGATCTTTTCGCTTTACTTTGCTTGTCCTATAGCTCGATAGCTTGAAAAAGATTATTCACTTGACTCCTATAATTATTAAAATAGATGGAACTCTTACTTGAGTAAGCGAACTCTAGATGTATTTGATCCGTCCCTGCGGAAAGAAATTAATAATCGAAAAGCTTTCCCCAGCTTTTGAGGTTGAGCTAGAACCGGCTTTTTATCTATATCTATAACCATCGCTTCGGCTATCCTAAGCGTAATCTGAATTTCAAGCGGCTTGCTACATCTGTAGTCGAATGAAGAGGGCTTGCACTGGCTGGACGTAAGACTGACTAGAAAGTCCTCCTTTACAGAGCTAGGTCAAGGGATGTTGAAGAGAGGGATTTTAGGCAATTCCCGAGGAATATGACATGGCTATTGTTGAAGGGAGTGAGAGCGGGAGTATGGCATGTTTTACGCAGACAGCTATTGACTGGGAAAAAGCAAGGTTCTCTGAGCATTGGTCTTAGAATATCACGCCCTAAACTGAAAGCTTGAAAGCCAGGAACAGAGTAAGCAGCAAAGCAGACTAACCGAAGTCTCTTTGCGGCGCGAGACAACTCTCTCTAAGGAACTCGTCTTACAGAAGGAGCTGCTGGAGAAGGAATGATAAAAGCAAAATCTCTCCCCGAAAGGAATTCTGTTTTAGAATACCAGAGAAGGCTAGATAGAGTTCTTCTCCCTCTCGTGAAGTAATCCTCGGCGTCGGTTGACTTGGCTCAGTTCCTGGATACGCGCACTCAGGAATCGACTGGTTCCGAGCTAGGGTACTATCATATGCATTACAGGAGCGCATTCACGAGCACGAAAGGAAGGCTGAGACCAGCTCCTTTGACTCCTTCTACTCAAGCTCCTACTATAGCTCCGATTCCGGAACAGCAACTAAAAGAGGAAACTTCCCGAGCTTTTCCGTAAACTTCATTCGATCGTCTTCAAACCTCTCCTTTCTACTGGTCTAGCTCCACTTCTCCTTCCCGAGGATGATCTGCCCGAAGCTGGGTAAGCAATTGAAAGAAGTATTAGTCGAGTCCGAAGACAGGCAAGGCAATTGAGATAAAGCTCATCATTCTACGAAAGCAGTCTAACCCAGCAGCAGCAGTGTCTTCTCTTTTATCTGGCCTTTCCGAGGCGGTTGCACGAGCCAATGTTGTCAATAGGCTTCTTTATCGGCGATATATATATATGTGGTCTCGGGTTCCCCCAGGGCGAGGATGGTGGTAATTAATTGCAAAGGGCAATGAACGGGAGCTACAGTGCCGTGTTCGGATAGACATAAGAGGGCGGGTGGAAGGAATAAACTCCTTTGCTTTGGGATACGTCTTATCGATCAGCAAGTACTGCTGGCTGGGATGGATTAGATAGCCGTACAAGATCTCTTATTAATAATATAGATTCACTCTCTTCCTCTTATCGGAGTGAAAACAACTTCTTTTTTCCGATCAAGAAGTTGTTGTTACCTAATTCCGATGAGGAACTCTCTTTCAACGAGACTAGTGCTATCAAGAATCGGTCGTCCCTTTACTATACTTTCAGAAATGGCGGGACGGAAAGCTAGTCTTCTTACTACAGGAGTAGGGCAAGGGTAAGCGCAAGAATCTTTATTGAAAGCTGTATTAGGTTTAGGGCCCGTTAGTTTGAAAGTCTTTACAAATCCTTATCTTGCTCTATCGAATGCCCATTTTGTTTTGTTTTGAAACTAGATCTTTTAGGAAAGCAAGCGGAGTAAAGCAAGTGGGCAAAAAGAATGATTATTTGCTCCCGGAGCAGTCTCTCATCGTTAGACCTAGCAGGGAATGAAATGAAAGTCTTCAAAAAAACCATATGATGATAGGAGTCCGTCCTATCTTGGATAGCAGATTCTAGGTCCTAAGGATAGAGGCTAGCCAGTTCCCATTCATCCAGTTCCCTTTTTGGAGGTTCAGTGCTAGGGGTTGAGCTTTACTTGATAGAGTTGCCTTCCATGCATAGGATGTTATAGGTTATAGGTTCGATATGGAGTAGTACATTCCAGTAGAGGATAGACTCTACCTAGAGGTGTAAGCATCTCCTGAAAGACAGTGCTTTTCTCGTATGAGGGATATAAAACTAGGTAGATTTTTGAGGGCGGGTTGGAAAATTTTGTTCTTACATTTTATTTTGGAGTTGCTTTCCTTCTCCCTTCTATACCAGACCAGAGTGTTCGACTAGGGCTAGAGTGACTCCCTGGAATTAGAAGAGTGTAACACTATATAGAGGACGTTGCCATACGCATAGGTTCTATCCTCTTTCGCAAACCATTTATTTAGTCTTTCCTCTTGGAATGGAGTCCCTTGTTACAGGGAGTGCTTAGGAGTCTGTGGAATGGCCCTATCAAGTACTCACTTAAAAAGGAAGAGAAGCACTGATTAGAACTGAAACTGCAACTTGATTGAAAAGCGTGCTGAAAACTAGATAGCAAAAAGAAAGATTTTTTTGACTTACAATGAAACTGGATCAAGAGTTGCCAAGAGAAAAACCGCTTGCAAAGGAACTGGAGGATATTACCTGGGGTGGGGGCAAGGCTTGCTAATATTCCCGGGCGGAATAACACTACTACCACGAGACTTGATAGAAGATGAGATGGTAATGAATACTTTTTTAGATTTAGACTAGCCAGGGAAAGTGACTCGTCAAGCCGGGTTACAAAGCGAGTCAGTTAGGGCCGAAAGACTTTTAAGAAGATATTACCTATTGGTAAAAGGCACTTGATCTCCGGAAGGGAACTCAACTATTACCACCTATGGATCATACCTATTTGCTCTATCGATAGAAAGTCTTGCTCGGCTGGGAACTAGCACTTTTCAGGAGCAGGGGAACTCCAATTGGAAGGCTTTCAAAGCGGATTGATTTCATTTGTCCTTTGATAAGACCTTAAAGTGAAAAGGACTGCTGGAGATAATTATACCTGGTCTAGTACTGGGACAGGGAATTTGAACTTTCTCGCGGAATTAAGGAAGCGATGGAAAAGAGAACCTATAGGTCTTTTCTTACATAGGAGTTTTTCTTATAAAATTTGTAAACGTAATAAACTCTGTAAAAGAGAACCTTTAGGTCTTTTCTTACTTATAAAGGTACCGTGCATACAAAGTTATTTCTTTAATGTTTATTCCTGAGTTTAGGATCTCTTTCGTTGAAAACAGTTTCCGAAGTCGTGCTAACGCATTGTAAACTTTCCCTAACGGTCTTTTCTTACCAGTAAATGTAGTAATCCTTGGCTCAGTTGGTGGGTACGGTTCGCTCGCTAATTCAAGCCCTTACAGAACGCATCGCTTTCACTACGGTTTCAGTGAAAAGAAAGGGCTTTAGCAACGAAAGCGCTTTTCACCTTATTTAAAAAAAGAGTTCCGCTTGACTTGAAAGTCCGTCCTGCTTCAGAGCAGAGGGAAGGGATTCAGTCAACTCTCCGAAAGTACTCTTGGGCGAGCTAGGCTCAATGAAATCTTTGTCTTGCAGAGAGATAGAATCATACTTTTTCTCCAGTTTCAGGGCAGGGCGTAAGGCAAGGGGATCTTGAATCAAAGAATTCCTGTCCGGCAAGCGAAGTAGAAAAAGTATGATTCTTGCTCTTCTCTAGCGGTATCGGCTTTCGGGTAGTGGTGGGTTCAGTCAGTGAAACTCGCATTTAGGCTGGCGTAGTAAACTCCGCTCTTGCTCACTCTAGGGAAGGCGATGCGCTCAGTAAACTCGTATCAACTACTCGCCTTCTTAGCTTTGAACTTCTAGCCGCTTTTAAGAAGACCCTTTAAGCACAAGTGCAGAGAATCTTGTTGGGTTTCGGTAACTAGCCAAGCGCTAGTGAAAGTTGTTAAAGCTAAATATTTAAAGCCTAAAGTAGGAACTCACACCCTTAGTCAAGCGAGACGCTTAGGTTCAGGCACTTTCACCAGTACTTGAGCCAGCACCTGAACCGAGACCTAAAGCTGAACCGCTGAAGGAACCTCTTTCCGTTGTTAAAGCAAGTACGCTTTTCAAGCTTTTTCCTTACTAAAGCAGGCACACGCAAAACTCTCTTTTTGGCTTTTCACTGAAACCAACACGCCTAAACATAAGGTAGGTGCTTTCACTCCGCTTTTTAGTTCGACATTCCCTTTCGCTTTCGCTTCCGGGAAAACGCAGTGGTCAAAGTAGTTCAAGTCAGTGCTTTCCTTCCGGGCGAAGGGAGAAGGCACCACCTACTACAACTCAAGCTATAGAGAGATCAAATCACTCTTTCTCTTCCGGGTACAGGCTTAGATAAAAATCCTTCTTGTGTGGGATGAGATTGACCAGATGAGACAGCTGATACCGAACTACCGCTTGCATATTTAGTCC